ATGGAGAGTTTGATCCTGGCTCCGGATAAACGCTGGCGGTATGCTTAACACATGCAAGTCGAACGAATCTATTGTTGTTTTCAGCGATAGATTAGTGGCGAACGGGTGAGTAACGCGTAAGAATCTACCTTCAGGTAAAGGATAACAGTTGGAAACGACTGCTAATACTTTATATGCTTTGCTTTAAGTGAAAGGATAATCTGCCTGAAGATGAGCTTGCGTCCGATTAGCTAGTTGGTAGGATAACAGCTTACCAAGGCTATAATCGGTAGTTGATCTGAGAGGATGTTCAACCACATTAGGACTGAGATACGGCCTAAACCTCTACGGAGGGCAGCAGTGAGGAATTTTCCGCAATGGGCGAAAGCCTGACGGAGCAATACCGCGTGAAGGAAGACGGCCTGTGGGTTGTAAACTTCTTTTCTTGAGGAAGAAATTTTGACGGTACTCAAGGAATAAGCATCGGCTAACTCTGTGCCAGCAGCCGCGGTAATACAGAGGATGCAAGCGTTATCCGAAATTATTGGGCGTAAAGCGTTTGTAGGTGGCCTTTTAAGTCCACTGTTAAATATCAGGGCTCAACCGTGAAAAAGCAGTGTGAAACTAAGAGGCTAGAGTATGGTAGGGGCAGAGGGAACTCTTGAAGTAGTGGTGAAATGCGCAGATATCAAGGGGAACACCAATAGCGAAAGCACTCTGCTGGGCCAAAACTGACACTGAGAGACGAAAGCTAGGGGAGCAAAAAGGATTAGATACCCTTGTAGTCCTAGCTGTAAACGATGGATACTAAGTGTCGGGTATACTGTTCGCAGGGTATTCGGTGCTGAAGCTAACGCGTTAAGTATCCCGCCTGGGGAGTACGTCCGCAAGGATGAAACTCAAAGGAATTGACGGGGGCCCGCACAAGCGGTGGAGCATGTGGTTTAATTCGATGCAACGCGAAGAACCTTACCAGGAATTGACATATTCGTTGGTTTTCTAGAAATAGAAAACTGTTAAAGAAATACAGGTGGTGCATGGCTGTCGTCAGCTCGTGTCGTGAGATGTTGGGTTAAGTCCCGCAACGAGCGCAACCCTTGTCTTTAGTTAAATATCTAGAGAGACTGCCGGTGATAAACTGGAGGAAGGTGAGGATGACGTCAAGTCAGCATGCCCCTTAAGTCCTGGGCGACACACGTGCTACAATGGTAGAGACAAAGAGATGCGATACTGCGAAGTTCAGCTAACCTCAAAAACTCTATCTCAGTTCGGATTGTAGACTGCAACTCGTCTACATGAAGTCGGAATCGCTAGTAATCGCTGGTCAGCCATACAGCGGTGAATATGTTCCCGGGCCTTGTACACACCGCCCATCACGCTCGAGAAGTTGGAAATACCAGAAGTCATTTATTTAACCCACTGGGACGAAAGTGCCGAAGGTAGAGCTAGTGACTCAAGCGAAGTTGTAACAAGGTAACCGTACTGGAAGGTGCGGTTGGATCACCTCCTTATAGTAAATAAAGAAATTCGAATAACTGAATCGAACATGATTCAGTTATAATTTCTTGAATAAGATGCAACATATATCTTATTCAAGAAATTATATTATCAGATTTTTATTTCCTAGAATTTATAAACTTCTTAATGCGATTCCACATTGTATATCCCACTAATAACGCTGTCATTGCATTCGTTACTAATTTTGAACTAAATATTCATAGCCGAAATGCAATGAATATGGCTCCCAATTGGAATTATTGTCTTGGATTATAAATTACATTTGAATCAGTATGTTATTTTTAAATTTCGCTATTGAATATAATTTTAAAAGTTTTTATCGTGAACCAAAAGTGCGATTTATATATCAAATACCTTGTTCTATGCACGTATTTTAAAGATATCACTTGTATACAATTACCATCTAAAGTCAAACCTAAAAAGCCAATTATCGTAGAACTCTCAATGCTAGAGACATTAGATGACTCTTTCGGGGAGGAATCTAAAATAATACATATTGATAATATTTATCAATTTGGATTATCTCCTATAGAAATCCCAAAAGATATAGAATGTGTATTGGATACTAGTGATTTGAGACAAACTAATCATCATATTCAGCATTCAAATTCAATGTTAGTCAAATCCATCCCTATGACTGATATTGCTGAAAAAACTTTTGTGATCTCCAACTTTAATTCATCTTTATTTTGGTATCTGGTTTTGGCATTTTGCATAGGCATTGGCGTGGGTATAAGCTTCCAAACTTATTCATAATGGTTTTTCAATAAAAAGAGAATAAATACTTAAAATACTCGTAAATGCGATAAGAAGTGAAGGTCAAGTTTCAGATGTCTCTGAAACATAAAATCTGGGAACTATTTCCGACATTAGTTCATAAGTCGAAAAAGTTTGACTGACACGAATATCAAATAGTAGCTGAGTTGCCAATTTTTCATCCAGCTCCACATTATCTTTTGTATTTCGACTTGTCTCAGTGCTATAGCACGATATGATTGAATAGCTATACTTTTTGGAAAGGGTACTAGCGATTCAGCACTTCAAACTATAACTGTGTCGGAAATCATGCTAAAACTATATTAATCGATGATATCTTATTCTAGGGTGCAAAACGTTTCTGATTTCTAGTTCCAAATAATCGATATGTAGCATCCAATAGGAAAAATGCACCATATCCAGGCACTTTACTGTCTCCCTGCTTTATAGTTATACTTAATAAGTATGCATTTTTCCTATAAGATTCACTTTTAGCTAAATTAGAACCCCAATTGGCGCCATTCAATCCACAAAATTACGATACAGTCAACATATTAATTTGACTTATATACGCATCTGTCGTTTCATATGTATCATGATACGCTTTAAATCCTAATCCATATTAGATTCGATTACTCGGACTGATAGTTTAAACGTAGCAATATAACCATTTCCGGATGCACCCAGATTCATTTCGCCAGCACAATTATTATCAAATTAGCGAACATCACCGTTAATAATATCAGGTAAATTCATAAGAAATAATTTTAATATAACAAGGTTAGTATAAGAATAGTCATTAATTTTCGATAGCTACAATAATAGCAATATCAACATTAGTGCCAACGTTATTATCTTCGGATAGATTATGGAGCAGTATTCAGAAGATTATCCTCTTCCGCTAACATCTCAAGTTGTAAATCTTTAGTAGAGAATTTGGATAACTTACTTTTCAATTTAGATCAAAATTTTTTTTCCTATATATTTTAGAAATGACTTATCATAAATATACCTAACCATATATATATGGTAGTAGACAAAAATTCAAAGATGAATAGAAGTGAGATGTGAGATGAGAGATCTATATTAAATGCAATCATAGAGTCATGGTGGTATTAGCATATATAATATTGAGTAGCTAGGTATATCTAAATACATTTATTGAAATTTGGATATTCGAGACAATTTCGACTCAGTCATTAGTTCTTAAATAATATTTTTTAAGAATCTTATTCAAGAACTATTGTATTGTTAGCTAAATTTAGAAATATTTATCATTCAAATTAACGAGAAAAAATTTCGGATTATAAACTACTAACTATTTTTGAAATACTTCGATAGAAGCTAATCCAATGGCACCACTATCTAGATTACCTGGGCTAAAATCGACTATGAAATCTTTACTACTCGTAGTCCAAGTTGACGAATTTGATTTACTGCCCCAAGGACAATCCCAATAATAACGTCCTACTACTATTGACTGCATTAAAATTAGGGTTATGCATTAACATATGCACCTTATGTCACTCTGTCTAAAAATGCTATAGCTAAACCAAGTGATTGGAATGAATATGACTATTACCCAATGGGAAGAGGCCTTCAATCTTTATCACCTTATCTAGCTCACTCGAATTCGTAGATCAGTCTTTAGTAGTTTCTTCTTGCTCTACTTCATAAAATAGAGCAAGAAGAAATAGGCTATATATATAGTGCACTTAGGAATAGGGCTTTTGAGTCGAAATCATGACATAATATTTCCATTATATTTATATATTTCAAAAAGTAATAAAAATACCACTTTATATATCGATTTAATTTCTTGTCTTATCACGCACTTCAAAGTATGTGATAAGACAAAATAAAGGATTATTTATCGTCTTTATCCGAATCATCTTCGTCTTGTAGAGCACGATTCCATTCGTCTTCCAATTTCTTTCTATATTTATCTAATTCTGTAACATCTTTGCCCCACTTTTGTAATAATAGACGATCATTAGACCATCTTATTTCCTCTCGTAAAGTCCTCACTTGTTGTTGATAATGCTTTTTTCTTTGTTTTAATAATTGAATTTCTTCTAGTAAACTCTTATATTCTGTATGGGTATTATCTATAGACTGTTTATCAATTTGATTATCTTGCTGATTTTGTCCTTTATATATATTTGATCGCATTAGTGGTTTAAAAAAGCATATACTTACACAGATTATATATAAACAAATTGTTGCAATTGACGGAATAATTTTATATAATATATTCATATTATTTATTATAGTATTAGTCATTCGCTAATATTATAATAAATATTAATTTAAAAATCAACTATATCAATATACGTATTTATATCTCTGGCTCGATTCAAAATAAGTTAATGATCTATTTAAACATATAAAATTAATAAATATTGAATGTATTCTAAATGAAATATAGATTTATAAGAAAAGATCTTTTCCTTTTATGTTAGAAAATTATAAAATCCAGTGACCCAAAAAATTACGACTTCAACTTTATCACTTAAGGGATAAAAAAACAACTAGTAATTTTTAGAATTCTTAAGTTTAAAGAGAAAATGGTTAAAAAACTAAAGTCTATCATTCGACTATCGAATAAATTTATCAAATGAATTAAAAAAATGGAATCGGACTGATTGAGGCTAATTTAATACATAATACAATAAATAAAAGTAATATAAATCGATCTATTTTATCATTTCTTATAATCCATTGAACTAGACGTTATTTCCAATTCTAGTTTGATATGGAGAATTGATAAATTATGAATACTACTACGACTTTAAAGCAAGATTTAGCCACTAATATGACTACGAATTTCGCTAATTATACTAATTCGATTTTTCAATTTAATTTAGTTTACATAATTGGATGTATAAACCGCTTTCTAAATATGAATAAAATTCATATTTACAGCTGTTTCTCATTTTTTGGAATAAAGATCAACTAAAAAAATATTTAAATGTTTTTTTTAATATCATTATCTATATCGATTTGAAGACATTTATTTATCTCATAGAGAATAATTTTTTCACGCTAATTGGAATTAAACTAAATATTTTTCAATAGATCAATCGATTCTAATTTATTTCAATAATTACTTGTCTAATAGCATTATATATATATATGAATAATTCAGAAAAAGAAAGCTTCACAAAGTATCTTTCATATATTTAAATATAATAATCATTAGTTTTCACAATCTAAAGCAATAGAGTCTAAAAAATTGATTAAATTTTTTATCAAAATGATCTGATACTTTCAAATCAGATTAAAAGATTAGTTTAAATACTAAGAATGAGCTAATACTTTTCAGGATATTTAATATTTATAATGTGCTTCATTTTCTTGTATTACCATACATTAGGTGTTATACTTTATAAAGAGAAAAAGAGAATTTTATAATATATTTTCTCTTTTCTTGAAACCTAATCTATTAGGACTATTATCAAAGACTGGTATTTCAAAAATAATTTTATTCCAACTAACAAATTTAAAGCATTGAAAAGTGAAAAAATAAACACTTACTTATTAGACCAAAAAGTCGATATTCCTGGACAAGCGACCTTATCTATTAATATAAACACCGATCAAGAATTTGATATTTTATTTCAATCGGATAATACTTTAGATGTAAGGGATAAACTAGGTTTACATATTGGAACGAGAAAGACGTATTTTTATAAATATTTAGATAATCATGAATCTATATTACATGAGATAAATATAGATGAAGTAAATTCTGATGCTTTTCTAGATATTGGTAGAGATCAAACGTATTGGTTTAGTATTAATAGAGAAAATAACCGATTACGATTTGGTAAAGGGTATATGCTGGAAACATTAGTCGTATTTGAATATCAATGTATAGATGAAGATAAAACAGATGAAAATAAAACGGATATATTTCAGTGTATGAACTATATGGGATTTTCTAATCTTTCTTTGACTCCTGATTCTAACTCGTGTATTTATTGGCGTTATGCTGTAACTCAAGATATACCTCCAGTTATTATATCTAGTCAACAAATTACATTAGATGAATTGGAGAAAAATAGTAAAACAGTTATTGAAGATTTATCCAATGAATGTATTTATTTATATTCTAATGTGGGAGGACCAAAAATTCAGTTAAATACAGCGTATTTTCCTGATTTTGTATCGGCTATTAATTATAGTATCATAACACCTGATAAATATTGTTATAATAAATTAAAAGAAAAAGCTTGTGAATTTAGATCAAATGATCCATTAGAAACTTATTTACGTGTTACTATCGGATTTAACCGAGGTGATTCGCCAGGTATTCCTTTTGTCTTAGAAATATGGCCGGGAGGTCATTATTCGCCTATTCATAATCATTCTGAAGCTAATGCTATTATTAAAGTATTATATGGAAGTCTTACCTGTCAATGGTTTCGAAGTTTAAGTCAATATGAGAAAAAATCCTATGAGAATTGTATTTTAAATGAGGGACAAGTAACTTGGCTTAATGATCGACAATTTCAAACACATTGTCTATATAATCATAATATTAAAGGTCAGATGTGTGCTACTATTCAATGTTATATGTATAATTCAAATGATAATATTCATTATGAATATTTTGATTATTTAAAGCATAATGGGGAAATAGATCAATATACACCTCAATCTGATTGGGATTATAGGGAATTTAAACAACTTATAAAAAAAAGAGTGGGAATTATATAAAGGGAACTTGAAGCCTATTCCTAATGTAAATAGAGTATAAGTAACTATAGATCTAAACCCTATTCCATTTTTTATACGTTTTATACCTATAATATTATAGGTACAAAATGATAATCCATGAAAAAATATATCATAAAATTATAGATGATAAGTTACTATCTAGCATTCGAGTTTAGTTTAGTCCGATTATTGAATCGAGTTAATGAGATTTACTTAACTCTTTTTATCGAAATATAATAGGTAAGTCTAGAGTCACTTATTTATATAGAAATATTTAATAGTATACTTACTTGTGTAAGTATACTATTAAAAAAGAATTAAATGAGCCTTACCCATTGATTGATGGAGCTTCTACAGAAGCTAAATCTAATGGGAAGTTATGAGCATTACGTTCGTGCATTACTTCCATACCTAAGTTAGCACGGTTGATGATATCAGCCCAAGTATTGATTACACGACCTTGTGAATCTACTACAGATTGGTTGAAGTTGAAACCGTTTAAGTTGAAAGCCATAGTTGAAATACCTAAAGCTGTGAACCAGATACCAATTACTGGCCATAAAGCTAAGAAGAAATGTAATGAACGAGAGTTGTTGAATGAAGCGTATTGGAAGATTAAACGACCAAAGTATCCATGTGCAGCAACGATGTTGTACGTTTCTGTTTCTTGACCGAATTTGTAACCAGCGTTAGTTGATTCATTTTCAGTTGTTTCACGGATTAATGATGATGTTACTAATGAACCCTTTGTTCTGTTATCCCTACTTTCGTAGGGTGTCGGACTATATCATCTTCTGAATGAATTCCAGAAGTTGGGCGCTTGTAGGTGATTATTGTTGGGACTCACACCTTAGTCTCTGAACGTTCCGAAATCTCAACTAATAGAATAATGACGTTTCTATCAGTTACCCAATTTCGGCTTCGCTGCAGATTGTCTTATTTACACAGGCGGGTACAAGACTAGCCGTACATTGTTTTTCTTTTGTTCGTAATCAGAGGGGATATACGTGTCCATTTTGGATTAGATCCGCTACGAATATTTTTTAGTTCTCGTCATACGTCTCCACCCGTCTCACAATTAAAAATATATACTTGAATACTTGACTCATGGACGAATAAAAATCGATCAGTTGATCGAATAATTTTATTTTTCTGTGTTTGTTGTCCACCTTTTTTACCCCCTTCTCTTCTAATAAGAATAGCATCTTTACGTTCGACCGAACGTTTAGCCATCTTTTTTTGAAAATTAGGATCCCAAAAATGTTTTTTCTTTTTCCTTAGAATCTCATGAGTGGTCTTAGCACCAATCTGTCGTAAGCTTTTCCAACCTTCGGAGGAAAAACCGCGCATCAGGTTGTATGCAGACCAGTCACGTTTATCTCTAAACGCTATGAACCTAAGTAAGTGAGCGATGATATGATCTTCAAAACTTAATTCAATTAAGTTTGATGGACTATTATCGATTCCCATGAATTTGGGTTTTATATGATGAGTTTCAAGATACAAATATGAAGGATAGCTTTTTTTTCGACATTCACGAATAAATGAATAGTAACGATTCATAGATGATTTGCTAATAGTTAAGTTGTTACCATTGTAACATATCGTCGTGTGTCAAATTACAAAAGAAAAAAGTGTAAACTTAGATTTCCTGCAATTCACCCAATTTTCACCTTAGAATCACTTCTAAGGGGCACAGTTCTATTTATGCATTGCAGAGAATAATGATCCACCAAATACACCAGCTACACCTAACATATGGAATGGGTGCATTAAGATGTTATGCTCGGCTTGGAATACAATCATGAAGTTGAATGTACCTGAGATACCTAATGGCATACCATCAGAGAATGAACCTTGACCAATTGGGTAGATGATGAATACTGCAGTAGCTGCTGCAACTGGAGCTGAGTATGCTACAGCAATCCAAGGACGCATACCTAAACGGAATGATAATTCCCACTCACGACCCATATATGCACAAATTCCTAAGAAGAAGTGACATACGATTAATTGGTAAGGACCACCATTATATAACCACTCATCTAAAGAAGCTGCTTCCCAGATAGGGTAGAAATGTAATCCAATAGCATTTGACGTTGGAATAATTGCACCCGAAATAATGTTGTTTCCGTATAATAAAGATCCTGAAACAGGTTCACGGATACCATCGATATCTACTGGTGGAGCTGCGATGAATGCAATGATGAATACAGATGTTGCTGTTAATAATGTTGGGATCATTAATACACCAAACCATCCGATATATAAACGGTTATCAGTACTTGTAATCCATGCACAAAAACGTGCCCATAAAGTCGTATTTTCGCGACGTTGTAAAATAGCTGTCATAATTCTATTTGATTTTTTGAAAGTTGATTATTATGTAAGATACATAAAATCGTTCTCAAACTCTAAGTAATCCGAGTTGGTAATTTTACCATAAAAATTTTTATCTTTTATTCTATGACTTTTTATATTTATTAGCCTTAATCGATTATTTATAGAGTCAAAAATTAACGACTCTATAAATAATCGATTAAGGCTAAGAGGATGATTATTATAGTGTATCGATTGTATCGAATTCAAATTTGATTTCTTTCCAAACTTCACATGCTGCAGCTAATTCTGGACTCCATTGGCAAGCAGAACGGATAATATCACCACCCTCACTAGCTAAACTACGTCCTTCATTACGGGCTTGAACACAAGCTTCAGAAGCAACACGATTTGCAGCTGCTCCAGCCGCATTACCCCATGGGTGTCCTAAAGTCCCCCCACCAAATTGTAGACAAGAATCATCTCCAAAAATTTCAACTAATGCTGGCATATGCCATACATGGATACCACCTGAAGCTACTGGAATAACTCCTGGTAATGAAACCCAATCTTGAGTAAAATAGATACCGCGAGTCCGATCTTTTTCTACATATTTATCACGCATTAAATCAACGAAACCTAATGTTACTTCACGTTCACCTTCAAGTTTTCCTACTACAGTTCCAGAATGTAAATGATCTCCACCCGATAAACGTAATGATTTTGCTAATACACGGAAATGCATACCATGATTTTTTTGACGATCAATAACAGCATGCATCGCTCGATGAATATGTAATAATAAACCATGGTCACGACAATAATGAGCTAGGGTTGTATTTGCAGTCCAACCCCCTGTTAAATAGTCGGGTAGGTCAAGCCTTTCGGCTAGTTCCCCCCTAAGAACCGTACGCGCGGGTCTCCCCGCATACGGCTCAAGCCTTATATTCTAAAAGTTCGAACTTTAGTCTTTCTAGGTACTTTTTCTAAATCTTTGGTAGATGCTTACTAATACGACCTGATTCGAATAAAAATTTTTGTTGAATTCGTCTGTCAATTTTTGAGTTGGAATGGAATGATTGATAGCATTGGCTATATATGTCTATTAGGTTCCAATAAAAGTCTATCTTAATATCTCGTTGGGGGATAATGTAATATTTATGTAAATTTTTATTTCCATAAAGGATATTTTCATAAACTGGGCAGATATAATTTTGATTTTTCGCTCTTATTTGCTCAAATTTATAAAACTAGCTTTATAGATATATTTATCGCGGTTTTCCCAATATTCTTGTAATCGAGGATCACATGGTGAGTTATAACCTTTAACCATAATATGTTGTCTGATATTAAACCAGGTAAACTTTTTAAGGTATTTTCCCGTTTCCTTATTTCCGAATGTCCAACGATCCTTTCGGTTAAGATTGAAATTCCCATAATATTTGTCATAGATCCAATGTTTGGACTTGTTGGCGTGCATACGAGATGCGTAGTGCCAACTTTTCTTAAATGTCCAGTTATCTAATTTTGTAAAGAGTTGAGTGGATGAGAATTTTCTATAGTAGTTGGCCCAGTCTGCGATAATTGGGTTTAGATGGTGTAATACCGTTTCTATAGATTTGGACCTTAAAAATTTCCATTCTTCTTTTAGTTTTTGTGTTAATTTTAAAATGGATTTTTCCGATGGATAAATACGAAGAATTTTATCTGGTCCTTTTTGATTGGTCTTCATATTTATGTGACGAATATTTACTCCTAAGAAATCAAAGCCTTTATCAATATGACTTATTTTGATTTTATCTGGGGTAAGTCTGAGACCTTTGGTTTTTAACCAGCCTGATATTTGTTTCTTTGTTGTCTGAGCTTCTGTTTTTGATGAGCATATAATTATGAAGTCATCTGCATATCGAACATATACTCTTGTACCACGAACCCTACCCGTAGAATCTGGGGCTACATTTAGAAATTTTTCTAACTCATACAATGCGATGTTTGCGAGTAGTGGACTGATTACTCCACCTTGTGGTGTTCCCTTTTCAGTTTTATTAAAGATATCTCCTTCCATATAGCCTGCTATTAACCATCGGTTAATTAGCGATTTAGCTGGGAAGTTGTCGAGTTTTTCTAATATATCTTTATGACAGATATTATTGAAAAATCCTTCGACATAAGCATTGAGTATCCAGCTTTTATTATTTCTTCCTTTTGTTTTAACACGTACTACGTTATACACTCGACCAATCGCATCGTGTGCACTTCTTCCTGGACGGAAGCCGTAGCTATTTGCTTCAAAACAGGCCTCCCATTCTGGTTCTAATGCATTCAATACTATAGTTTGTATACATCTATCCATAATGATAGAAATTCCAAGAGGTCTAGTTTTTTGATCCGATTTTGGAATTTTACTCCTTTTTATAGGGAATGGTTGATGTTGTAAAATCCTCATTTTACTCAGTTGTTCCACTAGTTCCATCCTATCACTTTTTTCTTTAATTAGAACTTTATCAATCCCAGATATGGCTTTCCTATTATTTTCTACTGTTACCCTTCTCACTGAGAGGAGTATATTGTTTCGACTTGTCAACATTAATTTTTGTAACCGTCGTAATCTTCTTCGGTCACCTTTTAGTTTTGCCATAAAGATTCTATATTTTAAATTTCTAACTTGTTCCATAACGTATTTCCATTGGATGGAATCCCATTTTGGTAAGTTTTCCAAAGTACTATTCATAAGTCAATCTCCTTTGTTCTGAGTTATTTTTAATATAGTCTTTTTGAAATAAGACCTTGTCTTCATTTGCTGGATTTACCCTTTGTAGGTTTCCTGAATTCCAGTTATAAGTGTAATGTATCTATGAATAGAGGTTCTTTTTACTGAGAATTTTCCATGAATCACTTTTTCCTTTTAGGTATCGGTTGATTAGACCTTTCCATAGAATTCTTACATAACAAGACAATCCGCAATCCAAATTCTATTGGTATTTATTACTAAATACCTACCCGAAGGAGATATTTGGATTTCCCACGTTCTACTATGTTTAGATATATAAAATATTCTTAGAAACAATCACCCCGGCTTCTTAGAAACATTCCTAAATGACCATGATGATCCATTTAGTCTATTATCGAAGCAACTTTACCCTTCTGGGCTATTCTCATCTTTACGAGGTCGTTAATCTAATTTTATTTTATTTTCCTTTGCCTCCCTTTATGAGAACATTATATAGTTTGGCGTTTACTAAGGCTTAATACAGTCTTTTCAATATATAGGACTGCACCCAAAGTATAGGAATATCTGAATGTTAAGATAAGGTTTGTAAAACCTACTAAACACAGCAACTTTCGTGTCGCACATCATGCATGATAATAGGTACACCAAAATCTTTAGCACATTGAGCACGTTTTAACATATCATCACAGTTCCCTGCAGTTGCATTCAGATAATGGCCTTTAATTTCACCAGATTCTGCTTGTGATTTATAAATAGCTTCAGCAACAAACAAAAAACGATCACGCCAACGCATAAAAGGTTGTGAGTTTACATTTTCATCATCTTTAGTAAAATCTAAACCACCACGTAAACATTCATAACATGCACGACCATAATTTTTAGCTGATAAACCTAGTTTTGGTTTAATCGTACAGCCTAATAATGGACGTCCATACTTATTTAATCTATCACGTTCAGCTTCAATACCATGAGGTGGCCCTTGGAAAGTTTTCGCATATGCTGCTGGAATACGTAAATCCTCGAGACGAAGTGCTCGTAATGCTTTAAATCCAAATACATTTCCGACAATTGAAGTGAATAAATTAGTCACCGAACCTTCTTCAAATAGATCTAATGGATAGGCTATATAAGCAATATATTGGTTATCTTCTCCTTGAACTGGCTCTAAATCATAACAACGGCCTTTATAACTATCAAGACTCGTTAATCCATCAGTCCAAACAGTTGTCCATGTACCAGTTGAGGATTCTGCAGCAACTGCAGCACCACATTCTTCAGGTGGAACTCCAGGTTGAGGTGTCATACGAAAAGCAGCAAGAATATCAGTTTCTTTAACTTGGTAATCCGGAGTATAATATGTTAAACGATAATCTTTTACTCCTGCCTTAAATCCAGCACCTGCCTTAGTTTCAGTTTGTGGGCCCATTGATAATACTTTTGTATAATTTTATTTTGATCCTACATTCTACCCGTTAAAAATTCTATATTCCTAATATTTATAATAATTGATCCCCTCGTTTATATTGTAAATAAGCAGTAATAAATAAGCCAAAAATAGTTACCGGTACTAATCCTAATACGATTCCTGATAATAAAGGTTCAACCATAATTTTAATTATGAAAATTCAGTTAAATACGATGAAAGAGCTTCTTGGAGTAAATTTTCAATCTTTTCATCAAATATACCTGTCGAACTTACAAGTTCCGTATATTCACTATTCGCAAGATATTGGCGTAACCCGATAACAAAAGATCGAACCTGTTCAGTAGGTATAGTATCTAAATATCCATTAGTACCTGCATATATAGTAGCTACTTGATCCGAAAGGGATAAAGGTGAAGCCTGTGGTTGTTTTAAAATTTCACGTAATCGCTGACCTCTAGCTAATTGGTTTTGAGTAGCTTGATCTAAATCTGATGCAAATTGTGAAAAAGCTTCTAATTCCGCAAATTGAGCTAATTCAAGTTTTAATTTACCCGCAACTTTCTTCATTGCTTTAGGTTGAGCAGCTGAACCAACTCGTGAAACAGAAATTCCAACATTAATAGCTGGACGGATTCCAGAATTAAAAATATCGGAAGATAAGAAAATCTGACCATCTGTAATGGATATAACATTTGTAGGAATATAAGCTGAAACGTCCCCTTCTTGTGTTTCTACAATTGGTAAAGCAGTCATACTACCTCCACCTAATGTATCACTAAGTTTAGCTGCACGCTCAAGTAAACGTGAATGAAGATAAAAAACATCTCCAGGATAAGCTTCCCGACCAGGAGGTCGACGCAATAAAAGAGACATTTCACGGTAAGCCTGAGCTTGTTTTGATAAATCATCATAGATAACGAGAGTATGACGTCCTGTATAGTTAAACTAAAGAAAGATATTTATCTCTTTCCTCGTCTTCAAATCCGAGCGTGAGATTTTCACCTCACTCGGCTCCTGCATTGGTATTTTTTAGAAAAAAAGTTATTGCGAATTAAAATAAAAAACTATTAGTTCAATCGCTTCTATTCCCTTATATTAATTTTAATTCTATTAAACCAGCTAACTTCAACGTTAGCATATCTTAAATTCATCAATATGGACTTTTCCAATTTTTAATTTCATTTAAGCATTCGCTTTTTCGAAGTTTCCCTCATCTTATAATTCATAAGGTTTTGATATTAAACCCACCGAATTAATGGAAAATTATAAGACTTTATACCGTTCCATTTTAAAACTTCCTGTATTACTTAGGATAAAATTTTACACGATAATTTGCTCTTTCGAGAGTTATGCAAATGTAATTTACGAGTTACCTTTGTCAAATCTATAGATAAAAATTATCTATAGTATCTTATCCTACTAAAGGATACTGAGTTTCGATACATCATGCTTATAAATCATCCGTTCTGCTCATGCTATAATACTAATACTATACTTTGCTTAATTTCCAAGAATTATCACTTCTTGTATCAATTATAGTATGTCAATGCATAACCATTGAGAGGAATTAAACCCCGTTTTAAAATAGTTCTAAAATTTTTTTAGTTTTCTTTTTTAATTAGAAAAAACGGCTCGCACCATAAAATACTCAGCTAAAGTTGCTCCTGTATATGGAGCTAAATATTGTAATGTAGCTGGGGCATCAGCAGTTGCTGCTACTATTATCGTATAATCTAATGCACCTCGTTCTTGTAAAGTCGTAACAACTTGAGCAATAGATGAAGCTTTTTGGCCAATAGCTACATAAACACATATCACTTCTTTACCTTTTTGATTTAAAATTGTATCAACAGCAATAGCAGTTTTACCAGTCTGACGATCACCAATTATTAATTCACGTTGCCCTCTTCCAATTGGAATCATCGAATCTACTGCCATTAATCCAGTTTGTAATGGTTCATATACGGAACGACGCGCAATAATTCCCGGTGCATTAGATTCAATTAATCGGGTTTCTGAACCTTCAATTTCTCCTTTTCCATCAATAGGTTTAGCTAATGGATTAACAATTCGACCTAAAAATTCATCTCCAACGGGAATTTGAGCAATTTTTCCTGTAGCTCTTACTGAACTACCTTCTTGAATTGTATTCCCTTCACCCATTAAAACTGCTCCAACATTTTTGGTTTCTAGATTTAATGCAATACCTATTGTACCATCGGCAAATTCAAGTAATTCACCAGCCATTACTTTTTCTAATCCATAAATCCGTGCGATACCATCCCCAACCTGAAAAACAGTTCCAACATTAATAACGGTAATCTCTTGATTATATTGTTCAATTTGTTGACGTATAATACTACTGATTTCATCTGGTCTAATCTTTACCATTTTTTTAATACTCCTTATTCTTTATTAGTCCTTTTGAATATTAACTATTTATCCCCCTTATAATTACGAAATAAATTAATATAATAATTAGTTACCGAAGTTTGAAAAATACGATCCCGTTTAGTTGCAAGTTTTTGATAAACTTGGTCAAAAGCCAATTCAATAACTTGATGCATAATTTCTTTAATAATTTTTTGCTGTTGATATAAAATAGTTTCCTCTTTCACTTTATATAAGCGATCAATATCTTCTTTAGCTTGATCAATAGATCGCTTATTTTCTAATTCAATAGTTAACAAACTATTTTTATGAATAGATAATGCTTTTTCTTTTGCATCCTCTACATGTTGTTCAGCAATCATTAATCTCGCTCGAGCTTCCGCTGATCGTTTTTCGGCCTCTATTAAATTCATACGAATAGTTTGAGCTCGATTTTTTAAAATATTTTTTAATGCATCTCCGACAAAATAGATAACTATACTGATTACTATATATAGAATATAATTCTATAGAACCGCATAAATTTTTGAACAAAATAAACGGCTCAAATCATTTGAAAAAAGACAAACCTTGTTAGATGGGTCAAAATTTGAATAAATTTTGTACAACTCTTTCTAACTGATGCTAAATTCAAATATTTTTAATAAGAGAAATCCTTTCAGTCTATTCTCTGATCAAATCACTTATCGCTAAATTCCAACAAAAAAAGAAGTTTAAATTTATAAAAAAAGAAAAATAGTAAAATTTTAGTTCAATTCTTATTTCGACTTTTAGTATGCCGAAATAAACTCTAAAATTACTTATTTCTATTTTCTTGATAAATCTTTATATTTATTGACTATGGAAATACTTTATATAATCAGACAATAAATAAAAAACACCAAATTTGATTACTCTTAAGCTAAATTAATAATATTTGTATCCAAAATATTCGTATTAATACCAATGGATTGATTTAAAGGATAGAAAAGTATAGGATTAATCATAATATATTTAAATTATCTAAGAATAGTTGGTAGAACATAAATAGATATACGTTCTACCAATCAAAAAATACCTTTATTAGGCAAATGGATTCGCAAATAAAACTACTAATGCTACAACTAATCCATAAATAGTTAAGGACTCCATAAAAGCAAAACTTAATAATAAAGCTCCACGAATTTTCCCTTCAGCTTCGGGTTGACGAGCAATACCCTCTAATGCATAACCTGCAGCCGTTCCTTGTCCAACTCCAGGTCCAATAGCTGCTAATCCAATCGATAAACCTGCAGCAACAACTGAAGCTGCACCAATTAATGAATTCATAATATGTAAATCTCCTTAATGAAATTAATGATGATCTTCTAATGATTCTCCAATATAGGCCCCTGCTAGGGTTGAGAATACAAGTGCTTGAATAGCACTCGTAAATAATCCTAAAAGCATTAATGGTACTGGAACAAGCAAGGGAACTAAAGCAATTAAAACTCCAACTACTAATTCATCGGCTAAAATATTACCAAATAATCTAAAACTTAAAGAAAGTGGTTTAGTAAAATCTTCTAATACATTGATAGGAAATAAAATAACTGAAGGAGTTATATAACGTTTAAAATATGCAAAACCTTTCTTACCTAACCCTGCAGAAAAATAAGCAATAGAAGTCAATAATGCCAAGGCAACAGTTGTATTGATATCATTAGTTGGAGCTGCCAATTCTCCATTTGGGAGTTCAATGAGACGCCAGGGTATTAATGCGCCCGACCAATTTGAAATAAAGACAAATAAAAAAATTGATCCTAAAAAGGGGACCCAACCCAAATACTCGGCTTCACCAATCTGAGTCTTAGCTAAATCTCGAATAAATTCAGTTATATATTCTGTAAAATTTTGGAATCCAGTAGGTGTTTTTTTTAAATTAGAATTTCCAAGTATTCCTAAAAGTAAGATTATAAGAATTACTAACCAAGAAGTTAATAAAACTTGCCCATGCACTAAATATCCACCAATTGACCAATAATAATGTTGTCCAACTGAAACTTCTGCAAATTGACTGATATAATTGATTCCGTTCATAATTTTTAAAATTTATTTGAATTCATAACTTATAGGATAAAAATCAAGTTTAGAATTACGCTTCGATTTATCCAAATCATAGCATAACTTTTTTTTTTTTTCAATTTAATTTTTTAATTTTTTTCGTTGTAAATATAGATTCTGTCCTTTTTTAATAGATTTTAAAAATTCATTTAATATAAATTTAATAGATGAAATGGAATCATCATTAGCTGGAACAAAAAGATCAGCTAGTAAAGGATTACAATTTGTATCCAAAAGGGTAATAGTCCGTAGACCAAGTTTACGACATTCGGAGATAGCATTTAACTCTTTTTGTTGACCGATAATAATGATAATATCTGGGAGTTGAGACATATTTTTTAGACCCCCTATATATTTTTCAAGTTTATCACGCTTTTTTTGAAGTTGAAGTTTATTTTTTTTAGATAGACTATTTGAAATTTCGATATTTTGTAATCGATTCAATTTCATTATGGATTGACGCAGTGTTGACCAATTTGTTAGTAATCCACCTAACCAACGTTGATTAACAAAAAAAGTATTAGAATCTATTGCTATTTGTTTAATAATTTCTGCAGCTTGTTTTTTTGTTCCTACAAATAAAATTTTTTTACCTTGTGCTGTTGATTGCTCCAAAAAATGTGTAACATTTTTTAGATAATAACAGGTTTGGATAATATCAATAATATGAATTCCATTCTGTTCTTTATAAATATATGGAGACATTTTTGGATTCCATTGATGTTTCGGATGACCAAAATGAACTCCAGCTTCTATCATTTCTTTTAAGATATCCTGCATTCTAAAAATATATAAGATAATAATCATTAACTTATCATACCTATTTTTCCAAATCAAATGCAACTTAATCTATTAGAGAGATCTAAACTTTAGTACCCCCGGGGGAATTTGAATCCCCGTTTTCTCCGTGAAAAGGAGAGGTCCTCGGCCTCTAGACGACGGGGGCTTTTGAATCTATACTATTATACCTTAGAGTTTCTAAAAAGTCAACTATTTTAATTTTTATATTGCTTTTTTAAATAAATTTATTATAATGACTCATTATATGAAAATACAATTTTCAAATGGCTGTACCAAAAAAACGTATTTCAAAAACAAAAAAGAAGATTCGACGAAATAATTGGAAAAATAAGGCAGAATTATGGAAACAAAAGGCGTTAACAATTGGTTTAAAACTTTTAACGCAATCTTTATAGACATCAGAGATTGAATAGATATATATTAAAAGTAAATGGTAAAGATTGTTTAAATTAAGGTCATCGGCTCTATTCCGTTTTTGATCTGCCTATTTAGCTCAGCCGGTTAGAGCATCCGTCTCATACGCGGAAAGTCACTAGTTCAAATCTAGTAATAGGCAATAGATAAAGCAATTAAAATTAAATTAACTTTATGATTCTTTTTTTATCAAAATTCCATATGAATACATCAATCGGTAGAAGGAAATGCTCGATAGCTATTACTCAGTTTTCACGAAATAAATCCGATCAAATAATTATTAATGGGCTTAATTACCGACAATATTTTCAACAAAATCCATTTCAGATAGCCACGATCTTAAAACCATTTGAAGTTTTAGGACTCTCAGAGAAATTATCGATTTCTATTACTGTAAAAGGAGGTGGATTAACAGGACAATCTGAAGCTTGTTGTTTAGCTATTGCCCGTCTTTTACAAAAACAAAAACCCGTATATCGGCAATTATTAAAAACTAAATCTCTATTACGTCAAGATGCACGTCAAAAAGAAAGACGTAAATATGGTTTAAAAAAAGCACGTAAAGCTCCTCAATATTCAAAACGTTAATGATTTTTTTATCTTATGTCAAATACAACTTTTTAATTATCTATCGTTTACTAGAAATAATATAGGTCAGCTCTGATCAGGAGCTGAACAAAAAAAATGAGTATATCTAATTTGTTCCTCAAATTAAAACTTTTTAGTGTTGTTCTAGAAAATGATTAAATTCAAAAATAGGTATAGAACTCTTCTTTTTATTCATAAACAACCAGTAAATGAAAAATAATTTTGCTATTCTATCTCTAAAAAAATTGTGAAATAAGCTAATAGAATAGATTAAAATTAAGGCTTAGTCCAAGCTATCGAATAAAGAAATTTATTTTCTTAGCTTTGCTTACTCGATCCACTGATCCAAATTGAATTACAACAAATTATCGATCAATTAAAAACTATAAGCTTAGCGGAAGCTGTTGAACTTGTTCAACAAATTGAACAAACATTTGGAGTTGATACAACTCTTCCAAATCCTTCGACTGGATCAGTAACCTTTAATCAAACTGATGAGTCAGTAAACCAGACAGAACAAACTGAATTTAATGTTTCACTTGAAACGATTCCAGGTGAAGATCAAAAATCTAAACGTCTTAGTATCTTTCGACTTATTCGTGAATTAACTTCCGTAGGATTAAAAGAGGCGAAAGAAATGACCTCAAATTTACCTCAATTAATTAAAGAATCTATCTCCAAAGAACAAGCTTTAGAAATTAAAAATCAATTTGAAGAAATTGGTGCACAAATTAAAATTAGTTAATTATGAAATTCAATAGCACTTTTATTATAATGATTGGTTATTTAATTTTATTTATTAATGATTAGATTTCCTCTTATTTCATTTGTAGAATGGGTTATGGATCAATAAGTTCAATCTAATAATTTTCAAATTTTATATACTGTTAGAATACATAAAAATTTTGATAAAGGAAAATTGAATTCAATTTTTAGAATTAGAACCCTAAAACCCTAGTTAATTTTAATGAAATTAGAGTTTTATCGACATTTTATCATTCTCACTATTGAATTGATAAAATCACCTATTTATTTCCTCGAATTAATAGTTTTAGCTAAATCGATTGAAAAATCCCTAATTAGTTACTTAAACCTTATTAAATTAGATTTAATAATTTTATTAATCTTTCATCAACGCTTTATTCTAGCTTTTCTAACATTATTTATATTACTTCCCCAAACTCCAAAAGAAAATAGTTTATTAGCTGAATTTTATGAAAGTGGGCTATTTTCTAATTATTTGGAAGCGAGTACAATATTGAAGATAGTCACTTTTAGTACTATTTTTCTTTTTTTTTTAATAGTTATTTTATGACTTTTTTTTAATGCATTATGAGTCTAAAATTAATTTTTATTTGCTTTTATTGTTCTTGTATCTTATTTTTACCTATTTCTCTTTTATTAAAAGAGGCGAGCCATTATTTATGGTTAAATTTTTGGGATAGGGCAACCGAACCGGTTGCTTTATCTGCTTATTCGGTGACATTATCGATGGCTTGTATTGCCTGTTTTATTAATACTATATTTGGATTTATTATTGCTTGGAGCTTAGCCCGATATAAATTTAAATTATCCAGATTTATAGATGCAATTATTGACTTACCTTTTGCTTTACCAACTTCAGTTGCGGGATTTACTTTATGTATTGTCTATAGTGAATCTGGTCCATTCCGCGTGATTCTCGAGAATTTAAATATTCAAATTGTTTATACTAAATTAGGAATTTTATTAGCTATGTTATTTGTCTCTTTACCTTTTATCATCCGATCTGTTCAACCTATCATTACTCTTATAGATAAAGAAATTGAAGAAGCTGCTTGGTCATTAGGAGCATCCCCCTGGATAACCTTTTCTAAAATTATTTTTCCAAATTTAATATCAGCTTTATCGACTGGAGTTACCTTGGCCTTTTCACGTGCTATCGGGGAATATGGTTCAATAGTTATTATTTCATCTAATTTCGCAATGAAAGATTTAATTGTTCCAGTCTTAATTTTTCAATATTTAGAACAATATGATTATATAGGTGCTACAGTTATTGGTTCAGTTATTTTATTTATTTCATTAAGTTTACTTTTCTTTATCAATTGGATTCAAAAAAGACCATTCTTTAATTTTTAATTTTTTCGGTTATGAATTTAGCACAGGAACTCAAAAACTATATTTATTTTTTACAACATTATATTGAACAACCTAATGATTTAAAGTCATTTATTAATTATATCCATTATAATCTTATTTATTTTATACGGTTAGGAAAAGCGAGTTTGAGCTATATTTTTTCACTTAATTGGCTTCATGAATTTAGTAGTTTACCTAACCTTTTACCTGTATATAATCATTCAACTCTACGTGAAATTTATACTAATAAAAATCCCGGTCAATTCTTAATAGAATATGAGAATCTAAGTTTTGTCATTCATACGCCAATAATAGCTATTTTAATTATGGCCTTTTTTATGAGTCTTTATTTTTGGCTTCCAAATTCTATTATCCACATCCTCATCCTTAGACGTCTAATAGTCGAAGGAATTCCTGCTGGGTTGGCGGCGGCATTAGGAACTTTAACAGCACAGATTTTTGCTATCAGTATTTTACTATTTGGTTTAAGATTTTCATTATATCCTTGGTTAAATTATGAATCTTGGAATTATATTATTGGTTTAATTTTTATTTGTATATTGATTTATCATTTAGCTCATTCTTCCATTAAAAGACAAAGATTCACAAATTATCATTCATTAGGACAGATTTTCTGTATTAATTTTATTTTAGTAGCCTTTGAGAATTATGGATTATTTCCTTATTTTTCTTCTTTTTCTACAGTCGAAAATTTAAACTGTCTAACCTTAACTGATCCTTATCAAAAATGTATTTTTTTAATTTGTTTTATTTTTAGTAGCTTTTTTTGGATTGGAATTTTTGGTTATTTAAGTATTGCTTTTAGTCAAGTTATTGTAGTTTATATAACGAAATCCTATTCAAATTGGATACAAAAAGTTAATTTTAGCTGTTTAACTCTAATTTTAGCATATTGCATAGCAAGTTTACCTTATTATGGATTAGATTATTTAATCCTCGCGCCATTTGGTTTTCATGGAGAAGAACCAAGTATATTAACTTTACAGACAAATAAGAAAGATGTCGCTAAAGGAAGACTTGGTGAATATTCAGCTCATAGTTCAATAGATACAGATATTACTCCTTATGATCGAGGCCGTTATTCGACAGGTAGTGAAATTGAACTTACATTTGAAGATCTAAATTTTCAAGGCGAGTATATTTGGCGAGCTCGAATAGATCGATTGGCCTCGGGTTCTGCAGGTATAGTAAATAAATTTATGTCTAAATTTTTACCAAAAAATCCTAAAGAATTAATGATAACAGATTCTAGAAATGAAATAGTAGAAGAAGAATCTATAGAAAATCCAAATATTTACACTAGTAATTCAATTTTTGAAAGTCTTTTTAATAGATTTTTAAATGATTATACTGCCGAAGTAAAAGATGAGACTTTACCAGAGAGTATTTTAGATTTTGAACAATTCTCTGCTTTTTCAGAAGTAATGAAATATGGTTTTGATTCCTTCGCTTCCTTAGAAGAGTTAGAATCAGATGAATTTGAAGAAGAATTAGGTAAAAAAATAAAGAATAAATACTATACTAATCCAGTCTATCAATTTCTATTAAAAATAGATATAACTAATTTTTTAAAAAGACAACCTCCTAAATATTCTTTAAATGAACAAGAAGAATATAATTTATTTAAACAAAAAACAATTTTAATGAATTACTATAATAGTTTAAGAGATTATACCTTATTACCTTATAATGAAATTTTTAAAGATTTATTTGGTGAAACGAAAAGTTATGCTAATCGAGTCTATAATCAACAGTATAAAGGCACACTCAAGATTCTGCGTCGATTATTTCTTATAGATTTAAAGCCTAATCAATCCCAAACTATACTTAAATATGATCAGCTCTTATTTGATTCTAAAGAAGCATTTGAAACAAGCTTCCATGAAGAATTAAAAAAACCAACCAAACGTTTAAAAAAACGACCAAAATATATACGTGAAACGATTAATAAGCCCTTTTATTTAGGTTGGGATGACCAGTCTAAACAATTAAATATAACTAATCGATATTTTAGTCATGATTCTTTATTTGAAACGTTCAACTTATCGAACTCTTCAAAAGAGGACTTAAATTTAGTTTTTACAAGTTGGCCTTATTTAGTGAATCCAAATGAGTTAAGTTCAAGTCAATATATGTTTCAAAAATTTGATCAAGCTCAAACAGATCTACAAAAAGACTTATTTGAATATACAGAAATGGGAGATTACGAAAGTCACTTAATATATGAAACTCTACCCTCTATTATTCGACGTATTGATTTACGAAATAAAGATAAAGCTTTAATTCCTTTAAAGCCAACCTATGGGGTTAGTATTCCAATAAGGGTTGAACGAGGCTAACGGGATTCGAACCCGCAACTTCCGCCTTGACAGAGCGGTGCTCTAACCGATTGAACTATAGCCCCTAGTCTAGTATAAAGATTAATTGTCCATCTTTATATATCGTCTAGATATATAAAGATGGACAAGTTTTAATAATTGCTTAATTTGAAATCGATCCGCGTATGTCAATTGATTAAAACTTACTGTATCTTTTTTTAATAAAAATTTATATAAATCACCAATAGTTGAAACCCTTAAATTTAGTAATTTTTTATATAAATTATTTTCAATAGGGAAATTACATAAATCTAATTTTATAAATTTTGAAAGAAACAATTTCGATAAAATAGGCTTTTGATATTTGAAATGTATTACTTTTTTGAATTCATAAAAGGGAACTAATAGAACTAATAATCGTTGAATAGCTTGCCGTAATAAAAATGCTGGATGGACACTTCCATCAGTCCATATATCAAAAATAATCATTTCACTTTGATTAGTCTTTTTATGAATTGTATAATTCAAATTTAAAATTGGTGAAGTTTTTGGATTTAATAATAAAAAATCTGTTGATAAAAGACTATGGGTTCGTTTAAATTGAGTTAAATATAAATATAAATTTTTATAATAATGACAAGTAAATAAGGAAGAAGAATAAACTGAAATATGATCAATAAAAATAATCATACGGAATTGTATCGATGATTCGAGGGTTAGAATCAACTGATTCGGATTTATACAATGCAAAAAAGTCGGAAATTTTAAATCTTTAGCTTTGAGTTGTTTTGGCCCTGATTCTGAGACACAAAGAATTTGCGTTTTAAAAACTTTTCTCTCACTCGATAATATAATTTTTTGTAAATTCTTTAAAATATCAAAAATTGTTTCTTTGACTCCTCTAATACTAGAATATTCATGTTTGATATTTTCAATTTTTATCGCTGTTATAGCATATTGTCGAGATTGAGTTAATACTGTACGACGTATTGAATTGGCTATTGTTAAGGCCTCATATTTAGCAAAGAAACCTAATTGAAAACAACCATAAAACTTTATGATTTCATCATGTATATTACGTTCAATTTGAGTTTGAGTACAAGAAAAAATTATTTTATTATTAGATAAATTAACCATATTTCATAATCTAACTCTTAAACTCTACGTTTTTTAGGGGGTCGACATCCATTATGAGGTAAAGGAGTTCGATCACAGATTAGTAAAATTTCAAAACTCGATTTCTGTAAATTACGAATAACCGTTTCTCGACCGGGACCTGGCCCTTTAATAATTATATATAATGATTTTATCCCTTGTTCCCGGGCATATTTGACTAATTTTTCAATAGTGATTTTGGATGAAAAAGGTGTACCCTTTCGGGCCCCTTTAAAACCACAGGAGCCCGCAGAAGTCCAAAATAAAACTTTATTTTGAACATTACATAAGGTTAAAATTGTATTATTAAAAGTCGCATATATATATATGACGCCCTTATTAATTTTCATTTTTTGTTTACTTAAATTCAATTTTTGAATATTCATAATTATACCTATATTAAATTAATATTAACTTTTCTTAAGTTGACGTTGTTTATGTTTTGGATTGATACAAATAATACGAATTTGTCGATTTCTACGAATTAGACGACAATTTCTACAAATTTTTTTAATAGAAGCTCTTATTTTCATAATTCATTTAATTAATATTCTATAGATGGGTCAAGTCGATAAATAATTCGACCCCGTTTTAAATCATAGGGACTTAATTCAACAGCAACTTCGTCACCAATTAATATACGAATATAATTTTTTCGAATTCGACCGGATATATAAGCCAAAATTGAAAATCCATTTTCAAGTTTAACCTTAAACATACCATTGGATAAACATTGTAATACAGTGCCACGCATCTCAATTAAATTTTGTTTTTCCATTTTAGATTAAAAATCAATTTTGAATTTTCACCAAATAGAACATATTAATTCACCTCCAAGTTTAATTTTTTGAGCTTGTTTATTTGTCATAATTCCTTTTGATGTCGAGAGAATAAAAATACCTAGACCACCAAATAATTGTGGAATTTCTTTCGAATTAATATAAACTCGGCGTCCTGGTGTACTAATACGCTGAAGATTTGTTAGTATAGGTATTTGATCATGTCCTTTATATTTCAGATAAAGGATAAGCTTATTATCAATATTTTTAAAAGATTCTATAAATCCCTCAGTTTTTAAAATACTAGCTAGCTGTTTATTGATAAATAAGGGAGGAATACAAACAAATTGATTTTTACAATAATTTGCATTTCGGATCGAAGTTAAGGTTTGACTAATAATATCCATAGTAAATAGTAAATGAAATTTGTATATTTTATAAATTAAGAATTTTTAAATGGAAATCCAAAATTTTTTAATAATACTAAACTTTCTTGATCAGTTGGAGCTGATGTGACAATAGTCACATCCATTCCTCTTAATTTATCAATTTGATCATAGGGAATTTCAGGAAACATTAATTGTTCTTCAAGTCCAAAACTATAATTTCCAAAACCATCAAAACTTTTTACTGATAAACCCTGAAAATCACGAATACGCGGTAAAGCTAAATTTAATAAACGATCAAGAAAATTATACATATATAGTTTTCTTAGTGTTATACAAATACCAATAGGCATTTTTTGTCTTAATTGAAAACTTGAAATTGATTTCCGTGATTTAGTAATAATACCTTTTTGACCAGCAATTAATTTAAATTCCAATAATGAATTTTCAAGAACATTTTTATTCTGTGAAGCCTCCCCAATTCCCCGATTGATAACAATTTTTGTTAATTTTGGTATTTGATAGGTATTACTATAAGAAGTCTGTAATAATTTTGGACAAATATCATTCAAATAATATTGATAATATCTTGTATTCATAGATTAGATTACCTCCGGTGCCAATGAAATAATTTTCATATAATTTGCTGCTCTTAATTCTCTAGCAATAGGACCAAAAATTCGAGTTCCCCGTGGTGAACCATCTGAGTTAATTAAAACAACCGCATTTTCATCAAATTGAACTAAAAACCCGGTCTTTCGTTGAAAAGCTGTACGTGTACGTACAATTACAGCTCTGACAATTTCAGATTTATGAATAGGCATATTAGGTAATGAAGATTTAATAACTCCAATAATGGTATCCCCCACACGAGCAAATTTACGACTCCCACAGTTTAATATACGTATACACATAATTTTTCGTGCACCCGTATTATCCGCTACATTTAATATAGTCTGCACTTGGATCATACTATTTCTTTACTTATAAATTGGGTTTTAATCGGTAATTTAAATGCAGCATTAGTTAAGGCTTTTTTAGCAATTGATGGAAGAATCCCTTTTAGTTCATATAAGATTTTTCCCGGTTTAATTACAGCTACCCATAATTCAGGATTTCCTTTCCCTGATCCCATTCGTGTTTCGGCTGCTCGAAATGTCACAGATTTATCAGGAAAACTACGAATCCATAATTGTCCTCCTCGTTTTGTATAACGAGTAATAACTCTACGGGCTGATTCGATCTGACGGGATGTTAACCAAAATGGTTCCAAGGCTTGAAGACCAAAATCCCCAAATTTAAGGTTATTTCCTTTCTTACATTGTCCTTTTAATCGACCACGATGCATTTTTCTATATTTTGTTCGTTTGGGTTGCAACATAAATTTAATTTAAATAATTTATTTATTTTCTTTAAAAATCCAAATTTTAATCCCTAAAATTCCATAAATAGTTTGAGCTGTTTTATAACAATAATCAATATTAGCATTCAAAGTTTGTAATGGAACTCGCCCTTCCCGTAACCATTCTGTTCGAGCAATTTCGGCTCCATTCAATCGACCAGCAATTTGAATTTTTACCCCATCAAGCTTTATTCGTTCTAATCTTTGAAAGGTTTTTTTCATCGCCCGTCGAAAAGAAACCCGTTTCTCTAATTGATCAATTAAAAAATCTGCAATAAATATAGCATTCTGCTCATAATTTTCTAATTCAATAATTCTTAAAGTGATATGTACCGATTGTTCATACGGATTTAACTGACCCTCAAAATTTAAATTAGTTAAAAAATTCGATTGATAATCAATCAATTTTTTGCGAATCTGTCTCTGAACATCCCGAATAGTTTCATTTTTTGGGTTTAATAATAATGAAGATTTAACACATAATAGAAAAATTTTAATATGATTATTAATTTTTCGTTCGGTTTTTATTCCTAATAACCCTAAATTCTTATATTTTGTGTTAAAATATTGACGTATAACTAAATCTTCGAATAATTGAGCCGAATAGGTATTTTTAGATCCATACCAATTAGCCTGATGTTGTTTATGATTTCCTAATCGAAATCCATAAGGATGAATTTTTTGACCCATAATTCATTAATTATTTTCTCCGTAAAATTTTTTTGTCATTTTTTATATGTCCTTTAAAAGTTCGTGTTGGTGAAAATTCACCTAACTTATGTCCAATCATTTGCTCTGTAATAAATACAGGAATAAAATCTTTACCATTATAAATAGCAATTGTGTCGGGTAGGTCAATTCAATAATTTTTTCCCCCCTAAGAACCGTACGTGCATTTCTCAATGCATACGGCTCAAGTCTTATTTTTATTAAATTAATAATTCTTTATTATTAGATTACATCATTTGAACGAGAAAAGGTAATAAATCGATATAAAAATAGTTGGGTTTTATTATCGTAAAAAATATAAAAATGTTGAAGGGGAAAACCCTTATCATTCAATATTTGTCTAGAACAATAATATTGTCTATAAATCCAGTGATTCGACTTATTTGAATGATAACATTTTAAATAACGCCAACTTTTTAAAAGTAACCAATGATCAAGTTTTTTTAAAAAACTTATATCGATAAAATTTGAATAAAACGAGCAAATTTTTTGAATTAGAGGGTTTAATTTATGAATAATATAAGAAATAGATTTTCCCCTCGCTTTTAGCCAATAAAAATCAAATAAACTCATTATTTGAACTAAGCTAGAATTTGTTAATCCTATTTTAAATTTTATTTTATTCTTATAATTTTTATTCGCTTGAAAATGTAAATTGAAAAAACAAAAACCAAAATATAAAGGAGCAATTTGGGGTTTATATCTTAATTGAATACTTTGATTTTGCTCCCATTTTTTTATTAATCTTAAAACTATAAAGAGCTTTTGAGAGGTAAAATTAACTAAGAGAAGTTTAGAATTTTCATTAAAAATATTCGAGTGACGATCCATTTGAATATTCTTTTTTAAAAAATTAATTAAATCAAATAAAATTAAATTAATCATAAAAATTCTAAATAAATGAAAATGTAGAAAATCTTTTTTCTTATGACTAACTACGACCCATTTTACCCATTTTTTTATCCCGAATTGTAATGAAAACTGACTCATTTTTTGTAAAATAAATTTATGATAATTTTTAAATTGGTTGATATGAATAATCATAAACCAATTATGAGTCGATTGAATAGTCTTCATTCTTTCAATTAAACGAATTTGTTGATGATGAAAGCGAGAAAAAAAATTTAAATCCCATTCAAGACATAAATGATAAATGAGAATGAATTGAAACTGATAATCCTTTAGCAAATCTCGAACTTTCAATTTTTGTCTTTTACTAAATCTAAATTGCCTAGTTTTATTTCTTCGAATCGTATCTATATATTCAGCTATATGAATTTTTTTATTTTTATTTATCCATATATACCGAGAAATGAGTTGTAATCCAAAATGATAAAATATTAATTTTTGTAATCTCTGTAACTTATAGGGATTACCCTCTTGTTTTGTCATAAAAATTTGAAATTTTAGCTTATAGATTTTTCGACTATTTTCTATTTTTAGTATCCATTTAAAAAAATAGAGATAGTCAACTATCTTAGTTTGGTGCATAACTTAAAATTTTGACATATAATAAGACCTAACTCTCATTTGGTAAACAAAGATTTGTTTTAAATCGATAGTTATAAATACTTTATTTTTATATTAAATATTTTTTCCTATTTTTGATCAGATCATCTATCTTTCAAAAAAATTTTTAACCATATTAGAGTTATCCATATAATCTATTTAATTCAAAATTTATTACTAAATTTTTTACCGTTATCTAATTTAAAAAATTTAAGAGTAATCAGAAAATAGATTATTTCCACGTTTCACAGTCTATAGGCTTATAGAATTCTTTAATTTTAAAATCCCAGCCCTAGGATATAACAAATCAGATAGTCATCAATCTGGATTCTATTTTAGTCAAAACCAAAAAGGCTAAATTTGCTAATGAGACGATAATTAAACTCTTCTATACTCTTTCTCTTGCCTTAATTTAAATTATAAATTATTAGACTTTGAATCAGAGCTTCATACCTATGGCATGCTGATTCTAAGAAGACTTTATATATACCTAAAGTCAGAGCTTTTCTCTACTATAGTTCAATGACTTTCGTGTCGCACATGACCAATCATTATAGGGACAATCGTTGAAGAACGTGACCAAGTCTTTAAAACTTGTTTTTTTTTAATTAAATTCAACTGTTCAATTTTTTTTATTAATGTTTTAGAAACAAAGGGAAAAGTATGTGTCATGATTAAAATTAAATTATTTACGTTTTCGAATTATAAATTTATCACTATATTTTCTAGAAATTCGTGTTTTATTCCCAAGGGTTGGTTTTCCCCACGGGGTCATAGGATGTTTTTTACCAATTGGTGCTCGTCCTTCTCCACCACCATGAGGATGATCTACTGGATTCATTACAGATCCTCGAACATGAGGACGTTTACTCTGCCACCGATTTCGACCAGCTTTATTAAGTCGATTCAGAGAATGTTCAATATTCCCAACTTGCCCAATTGTAGCCCAACAATGACTATAAAAATTTTTAATTTCACCAGAGGGTAAGCGAAGGGTCACAAATTGTCCTTCTTTTGCAAGAATTATAGCAACAGTACCAGCTGAACGAACTACTTGTGCTCCTTTTCCAGGATGTATCTCTATATTATGAATTAATGTACCTAAAGGAATTTTTCCTAATGGTAAAGTATTTCCTGGACGAATTGGAGCATAAAAATCAGTTATAATTTTATCGCCAAGATTTAGACCAATCGGATGAAGAATATAATTCTTTCTTCCTGTTTTATAATGAATCAAAGCTATATTGGCTGTACGATTTGGATCATATTCAATAGAAATAACTTGACCTAGAGCGAGATATTGTAATCTTTTACGATTTATTTGTCTATATAATCGTTTATGTCCACCACCTCGATATCGACTAGTAATCAATCCATGTGTATTTCTACCATAATTTTGAGCATGAAATTTGGTTAATAGTTTTTGAGGTTTATTTTTTTTTGATAGTATTAAAGTCATTTTTATCTATTCTATTAACGAGTATAAAATTCATTCGGCAAAGATTGATTTTGATTGAATGAAAGAATTATTCTCTTTTTATTGATTTTATAGCCTTTAGTAGTTAAAACTCTTTTTTTTTTACGGGCCATTCTATAAGTATTAATTTTTAAAAGTGAAATATTATAGGAGCGTAAAAAAAAAAGAGATATATGTTTTTTAGTTAGATTTACTGAACCTTCAAATATATATTTATTCATTTCTAATAAGTTTGTGCTTTTTTCTGTAAAAATTTGATTCTTAAATCTTCAAACTATTAAAATAATTTTCATTATAGAATAGCTTGCATATAAAAATAGAGATATTCAGACTTATTCAAATCCTATTTTCTTCCGAAGGTTCATAAAATTGAATAACAAAAAAATAGTATAAAGTTTTCTTAAATTAGAATTCTAAAACTGCAAAATTTAGCCGATTATAATAATAATTGAATAAGAAATGAACCTGAATTAATTCCTACTTATTGTGGTTTTTTTAGATAGTATTCCTAAAAAATATGAATAAATACTATTTTTTTTTCTCAGGTTTAAGGAAAAAATCAATGATCATAAAATAAATTAAATTTAAAATTTTACTAGGATATATCAAAATTTGGATATAGACTAGGTCCGTTTTTAAATAACCATTTATTTTAATTTCATATAATCTTTAATTGCATGTAACAGGATTTGAACCTGTGACAAAACAGATTATGAGTCCGCCGCTTTTGACCACTCAGCCATACATGCCTTTCGAAATTTAATTAAATTTCGAAAGATTAAAAATTCATTTCAAATAACTGAACTTTTTCAAATTGTTTTTTCTTTAAAACAAGAAAAACTTGAGTTACTGCGATACTTATTAAAAAAATAAATAAACCTTGGATTCGAATTGGATTTTGTAATACAATCTCTGTATCTTTTTGACCAAATCCCCCAACATTTGGATTATTAGTCAAGGGTTGATCTACGATGACTTTTTGTTGTTCCTTAACAATTAACTCTGGTCCAGCTGGTATAGTTTGATTGATAATAGTTGAATTTTCGGTTTGAATAGCAATTTCAACAATTCCTTTTTCCTTTTTTTCAATTGAACGAATAGTTCCATTAATTGGACTTGTATAGATTGTATTATTACTTTTCGAACCATCAGCATAAACTTGTCCGCGTCCACGATTTCCACCAACATATATTGGATACTTTAAATAGGCAATATTTTTATTGGTAGCTGGATTTGGAGATAAAATCGGGAAAGTCATTTGAGAATATTTTTTTCCAGGTACAGGTCCAACAACTAATATATTTGGATCTTTATCACTATAATTGATAAATGATAATTTATTAACTTTTTTTTCTAATTCGGGAGATATTCTTTCTTTTGGAGCTAATTGAAATCCTGGTGGAAGAATAAGTACAGCCCCTACATTTAATTTTCCTTTTTTACCATTAATTAAAACCTGTTTAACTTGTTGATCATATGGAATCTTAACTATAGCCTCAAATACAGTATCAGGAAAAACAGATTGGGGTACTTCAATTTCAACAGGTTTTTGAGCTAGATGACAATTTGCACATACTAAACGCCCATTAGGTTCACGTGGATTTGTATAATTTTGTTGTGCGAAAATAGGATAAGCCCAGAGAGAATCTATAGAAATAGAAAAGGCGAAAAAAAATACCAAAGTACTAATACTCAATGAACGAACTAATTTTTGATAGGAAAATATTATCATAATAAATAAAAAAGTAACAAAATAAATTTTCTTCTCACTAGCTTATACTTAAATTAAATCACTATTCGATTGTTGATTTTTGAATATAAATAAATGAAGAAGCCATCACAATAGCCGGAAAAACTAAACCAACCAATGGAACAAATATAGAGGGAAGATAAGTAGCATTCATACTAAATTATTACTGAATCAACGAGATAACTAAATCTCGTATTTAATATAGCATATATTAATGCTCTTTTTCAATCTTTACGAGTATAGAGGGACTTGAACCCCCGACCTTATGGTTCGTAGCCATAGACTCTAATCCACTAAGCTATATACTCTTAAAGGTGAACGATGGGACTTGAACCCACGACTAGAGCTGCCACAAAGCTCTGCCTTACCACTTGGCTACGCCCACCCTACTATTATAGCTTATATTAATATATATATAAGTATTAATGAGAACTAGAACTATAATAAAAGAACCAGCAATTTACTATTTTCAATTCTATTAACTTATGTCACATAGTGTTAAAATTTATGATACATGTATTGGTTGTACTCAATGTGTGCGGGCTTGTCCAACTGATGTACTAGAAATGGTCCCTTGGGATGGATGTAAAGCTAGTCAAATAGCTTCAGCTCCGAGAACTGAAGATTGTGTTGGGTGTAAACGATGTGAAACCGCTTGTCCAACTGATTTTTTAAGTGTACGAGTTTATTTAGGAGCCGAAACAACACGTAGTATGGGCTTAGCGTATTAATTGTAATGAATGTTTTTGACTTTAAACGAAAACATTCATTAGTTCGCTAACTTCCAACTTTAAAAGCATCAATACAAAAACCAATCAGTAATCCTAGACGAATTGCATATATTTTTTTACTAGGAATTCGGATACTATAAATTTGATTTATAAAGGAATAAAATTCAAAAAGAATAATAAACGTCATGAGAGCAGAAAAATTGCCTATCTGAATATTCAAAATATGAATAGAAATAAGATTGACAAAATTACCAAATAAATTTCCGAAAAAGAAGCCAAAACAAAAATAAGTATATAAATTTAGATAAATAAAAATACGCATAGAAAAGTCCAAAAAATTTGCTTTTGGTGGGAATCGAACCCACAAGTCAAATGACTCCAAGGCCTAAACTTGGTGCGTATGCCTAATTTCGCCACAAAAGCTGTTTTTATATATTAAATTAATTTAATATATAGCATAGATAATGATGCTGTATTTTAGCCGGGATAGCTCAGTGGTAGAGCATAGTATTGAAAATTCTTGTGTCATCGGTTCAAGTCCGATTCCTGGCAATATTTATTCAAAGTAGAGCATAGTTTAAAATAATATTAAGATCTGATCTAGGGTAGAAGGATTCGAACCTCCGAATATCGAGACCAAAACCCGATGCCTTACCACTTGGCGATACCCTAAAATTTATTTACTTGCATTTTAAAAAGATTAGACTATAATATTTATGAACTATATATATCTTTATTTATTTTTTATGATTAGTCTCTATCTATATTTATATAAGTGTGGTTTTATTTCAAATTTAATACATTATTATGAATTTATTCTTTTTCATTACTTAATTATTACTAGTTTAATTTATTTTATTAATAATATTTATGATGATTTAATTAATTATCTCAAAGATGAATTTAACAAAGATTGGCATTATGAACAAAAAACTGATATGCAAACTGGATTAACTAATATTGATAATGTTATTAGATCATTAGGACCTTTAACAACAAAAATTAAACAACAGGTTGAATTCAATAAAAAAGAGCGAGCGAGAATAGCAAAAAAATTAAAAGAACAAGCTGAAGAAATTCGGCAAAATAAAATTAAACATATTCGATGGCTTGAGGAATATTACAAAAATCCACCTACTAAAGAACAAGAAAAAGAAATAGTGAAAGAACTAATTCGAGATATGCGAAAAGAATACAAAAAATGGTTAGATTAAAGATTAACGAATTTAGTTTCGTTAATCTTTAATAATTGATTGTTTTCCTAAACGTGAACGTAAAAAATATAATTTTGAACGACGAACTTTATTTTGACTGAGAATCGTAATCGATTCTATTTGGTTTGATGAAAGTGGAAAAATTCGTTCAACTCCAACTTTTTGAAAAATTTTACGTATACGAATAGTAGAAGTAGAATTACTATTTTTTTTCGCTATTAAAATACCCTTATACTTCTGAATCCGAGATTTTTCTCCTTCCTGAATTTTAATCCCTAATTGTAATAATTGTCCAATTTGTAATGAATTATAAGGATTATTGATGAAATGTTTAGTATCAAATTTGTGAATAATTTTATTGTAGTTCATAAAAGTGATTAATCTAAAATAATAGATACGACTCCAGCGCCCACAGTTCTTCCCCCTTCACGGATTGCAAAGCGCATACCTTTTTCAATTGCAATAGGTTGAATTAATTCAACTTCCATCTTTATTCGATCCCCTGGCATAACCATTTTAATTTCAATATCATCATCAGATTGAAACTGTTTAATATTTCCTGTTACATCGGTTGTACGAACATAAAATTGTGGTCGATAGCCTGAAAAAAAAGATGTATGTCGACCCCCTTCTTCTTTTTTAAGAATATAAACCTGGGCTTTAAAACATTTATGTGGGGTAATTGAACCAGGTTTTGCTAAAACCATACCTCGTTGAATTTCTTCTTTCTGAATCCCCCGTAAAAGAATCCCTACATTATCTCCAGCTACACTTTTATCTAATGTTTTTTGAAACATTTCTAGACCGGTAATAGTTGTTTCTTTTGTTTCTTTCAAACCAACTAATTCAACACTTTCTCCAATCTCTATAGAGCCTCGTTCTACACGTCCTGTAGCGACTGTTCCACGTCCAGTAATTGAAAAAACATCTTCAATAGCCATTAAAAATGGTTTATCGGTATCTCTTTCTGGTAATGGTATATAATTATCAACGGATTGCATAAGTTGATAGATTTTTTGGATCCAATCATTAGTTGAAGTCTCTAATTCTGGATTATCAGTTAAAGCTTCTAAAGCTCGTAATGCTGAGCCAGAGATAATTGGAATTTCATCACCAGGATATTCATATTCACTTAACGTTTCTTGAACTTCTAATTCTACTAATTCGAGTAATTCTTCATCATCAACTTGATCAGCTTTATTCAAAAAAACAACAATAGAAGGGACTCCTACTTGCTTAGCTAAAAGAATATGTTCTTTAGTTTGGGGCATCGGACCATCGGCTGCCGAGACAACTAAAATTGCACCATCCATTTGGGCTGCCCCAGTAATCATATTTTTAACATAATCTGCATGTCCAGGACAATCAACATGAGCATAATGGCGATTTTCAGTTTCATATTCAACATGTGTTGTATTAATGGTAATACCTCTTGCTTTTTCTTCAGGAGCGGAATCAATATCCATATAGTTTTTAGGTTTAGCCTTTCCTTGTGCCGCTAAAGCCATTGTAATAGCTGCTGTCAGTGTTGTTTTACCATGATCTACATGCCCAATTGTACCAATATTTAAATGTGGTTTACTCCGTTCAAACTTTTCTCTTGCCATTATCCATTATCTCCAAAATTGATTGAATTTAATTTTAATTATAGTTCTATTTTAAGCCTGATACCGGAATCGAACCGACAACCCTCGGTTTACAAGACCGATGCTCTACCAATTGAGCTAAACAGGCTATTTTTAGTTTTATAATTAAAATTCATTTCACTATTGTTTTATAGTGAAAACTTATTACAATAGAATATTGTATAAATTAAAGAGGAGAGATAGTCTCTATTATATCTATATGATTCAATATAATAAAAATATGAAAAATGATCGACTCTGGACACGTTGTGATGAATGTGGGACTATTTTATATATCAAACATTTAAAGGAAAATAAACGCGTTTGTTTTTCTTGTGGTTACCATCTTCAAATGAATGCTATTGAACGAATTGAAAGTTTAATTGATCCAAATTCTTTCCAAGAATTTGATTCTTCTTTATCCCCTAATGATCCCTTAAAATTTAATGATAAAAAATTATATAAAGATCGACTTAAAGAAGCTCAAAAACGAACAAAACTACGAGATGCTATTATTACTGGGGTTGGATGTATTGATAATATTCCAATTGCACTTGGAGTCATGGATTTTAGTTTTATGGGTGGAAGTATGGGAAGTGTTGTTGGGGAAAAAATTGTTCGACTTATTGAATATGCGACACAAAAAGGATTAATTCTTATTCTTATCTGTGCTTCAGGTGGAGCACGAATGCAAGAAGGTATTTTTAGCTTAATGCAAATGGCTAAAATTTCATCCGCCTTAACCCTTTATCAAAAACTTCAATCATTATATATCTCTATTCTGACTTCACCAACTACAGGTGGAGTTACAGCAAGTTTTGCAATGCTAGGTGATCTAATCTTCGCTGAACCTAATGCTCTTATAGGTTTTGCAGGTCGTAGAGTTATTGAACAAACCCTGCAAGAAAAATTACCAGAAAATTTTCAAACATCTGAATATCTTCTTGAACATGGTTTATTAGACTTAATCATTCCTAGATCATTTTTAAAACAAGCATTAATTGAAACTTTATATCTTTATAAAGATGCTCCCTTTCGTCGTACTTGTTCTATACCTTCAATTCATATACCTCAATTAAATATTTGTTATGAAGAAAAAATCAGACGTTTATATCGAAATATGGAAACTTCTATTAGATATTCAAATATTCAAAAAGAATTAATAATAGAATTGAAAAATTTTAAAAATTATTCGGGTACTTTTAAAAATTATTGATTTATAGAATTCATTCTAATTATTATTAAGCTAGTAAATATATTTATTTTTTTTAATTATGTCGGGTACCACAGGAGAACGCCCTTTTTCAGATATATTAACAAGTATTCGGTATTGGGTTATTCATAGTATTACTATTCCCTCATTATTTATAGCAGGTTGGCTTTTTGTAAGTACAGGACTAGCTTATGATGTTTTCGGTAGTCCAAGACCAAATGAATATTTCACTGAAAATCGTCAACAAGCCCCATTAATTACGGATCGTTTTAATGCATTAGAACAAGTTAAAAATTTATCTCAACTTTAAATTATTTTTCATTATGACATCAAATAAATCCTCTTATAATTATCCGATTTTTACAGTACGATGGCTAGCTGTTCATGGTTTAGCTGTCCCGACTATATTCTTTATAGGCTCAATTACAGCTATGCAATTTATTCAAAGATAATTTGTAATAAAAATTTAGTTAGTCAATTTTATTTCTTCTAATGCTTTAAATTTTCTTATGGCTCCACCAAATCCAAATAAACAAATAGTTGAATTAAATCGTACAAGTTTATATTGGGGATTATTACTAATCTTCGTATTGGCAGTTTTATTCTCAAGTTATATTTTTAATTAGTTTAATTTTAGGAGAGTTTTTTATTATGACAAATACAGGGACAACAGGTCGTATTCCACTATGGTTAGTAGGTACCGTTGTCGGAACGGTAGCACTTGGTCTACTTGGTATCTTTTTTTATGGATCTTATGTTGGGTTAGGTTCTTCTTTATAAAGAATACTAAAATTTATTTTTTTAGATTAACTCAAAAGTATAGTTGAGTTAATCTAAAAAAGTTAATCTAATGGTTTAAGAGAAAGAACGGGTTCATTATCCCGATCGATTCCTTTTTCAAACCCTGCTGCTGCTGCTCGAGCACGTCCAGCATGCCAAAGATGAGCTACAAAAAACATAAATGCTAAGCTAAAATGTGAAGTCGCTAGCCAACTGCGTGGACTCACAAAATTTACTGCATTAATTTCCGTAGCTACTCCACCTACTGAATTCAAAGAACCTAATGGAGCATGGGTCATATATTCCGCTGCCCGGCGTTCTTGCCACGGCTGAATATCATTTTTTAATTTATTTAAATCTAATCCATTTGGACCACGTAAAGGTTCCAACCATGGACCTCGAAAATCATAAGCGTAGAACATTTTTTCTCATAAGTGGATAAAAATGTTCCCCTTCCGAACCGTACGTGCACCTTTCAATGCATACGGCTCTCCAATTATCATCAATACGTATTTTTTGGTGATTTAAAAAAAGATAAAATTCAATATATGAGTTTTAGATCCTTATAAAGAGCTCTATTAACTTGATGAATTTATCTATGATTGCATTTGTTTTTACCTTAAGATAATTCCCTAAAATTCCATATATATATATATATATTTTATTTCCTTTTATTGATTTTAGAGACTAAAAATCTTTTATTTTAGAGGATATTTTCCAATGGGCAAGTTTATTCTTGAACTTTCGGATGGGTAATCTAACTTCATTATTTGACCCTTTTCGATTTTTAAACTGTTTAATATTTTTCATGATTCTCAGTTCTTTTCCATATTTTTTAAACATTTTACTACAAGTTGACTTATGTTTATGGGCTAAAGTTTTGGCACAAGAATATCTTAGAATATAGTCTATTTGGTAAAGTGGATTTTGATAACTTACCCCAGAATAATAGTCATTAATATCTTGTAAAATCCTTTTATAAGTTCGAACAATTTCGAAATCATCTTTAGACGTATATTGTAGTTTTGCAATAGGAAAACCATATTCATTACAGAAACCCTTATTTTTCAAATGTTTGATAAGATCTCTCATTGGAATCATTAGTTTTAATCGAAATCCCCTAGTTCTAAGTAGAAATTTTTTGCCTTTTTTTAACTTTATTTTTTTGACTTTTGGATTCAATTTGAGTTGGAGATTATAGCCTAAAAATCGAGTTGGATTTTTTTGGATATCTGTTATTAGGATTTGATTATTACTAATATTTAGCTTTAATTCCTGAATAAGGAATTGGATCACTGACTTATGAATTTTATAGACGAGTGACTTTGGTCCAGATATTCCAATAATCCAATTATTTGAATATCTTAGATATTCAACTTTTAGCTTTTTATATCGTTTATCAGAATAAGGAGAATTCAATGATTCTAGTTTTAATTTATTGAGTCTTATTACTCGAGGAATTCTATTTGATGAACTTTTCTTTAATTGATTTATAAACCCTTTTAACTCTTGACTTCGAATATTCTTTCCTTGGTTTTCCCATTGTTTTTTATGGTCAAGAATTCGTTGATCAAATTCACTTAAGTAAAGGTTTTTAAATATTCTCAAACTAATCTTTTGTTGTGGAAAAGTTAATTTATATTTCGATATGGATTGATCATTTTCTCGTAAATATCCTGCTCTTAATAATTTTTGGATTAAATTGAGGAATCTTTCATCCCTTATTCTTTTCCGTAAAATTTGGATAAGTTTCAAATAATGAATAGGATCCAAATCATCTATTAGAGTACCTGTCAATGTCCAGTTTATATCTTGAAATGTCTGTTTTATCCTTTTCAGGGCTATATGACAATTTTGATTCGATTGAAATTTATATCTTTCATTTATGAGGGATGGCTCATAAATAGATGCAAGTATTTCATATATTATCTCTTGAACTATTCTTTCTATTATATGACCTGGACTTAACAGATATTTTGGATTTTTAACAGATTTAGGTTTCCAAGATTCAGATTTAAGCTCCTGAATATTTTTTTCTATTCTTTTTAGAGATAAACCATTCAAATTCATAGCTCCTACTAAATGAGTAAATTTTCTAATTCCCTTATCTGATTTTATTTTTTTATAGGCTGTTCTCCATAAATCCGTCTCGTATAGTAATGGATAAAGTCTTGTATTAATATAATTCTTATCCTCTAGATTAAGTTTACGTATAGTTATTAATCTTTTAGTACCTTTGTTTATCATACGATAAAGTAGCTATCGAATTAATTTTTAGATAATCTGCCCCCCCTTTAAAAATACTTCAATTTGGGGGCTCTCCTGCCTTTGGATTTTCCCTTACTTCTTTTAAAGTAGTTTCCATCCTAGAGATTACTCTCCTTAGACAGTTCAGTCAGTTAGATTTCATACGAAAAATTGACCTTAGGGTGACTACTCAGTTTTTCTCTTTTCCAGAGTGGGATGATAAAATCATTTTTCCAGAACTTTTGGGATATTCCTTTATTATTATCAGATGTAGCTATAACCTCATTTCTACAACGGGGATGCGAACCCTCTCCCTACTTAGTCCACCATTTAAATAATTCTAAACGGTTCGGGCAATTTAGCTCTTCCCATAATCAATCTTACCTAGTATCCAATATTCTTTAGAGGGTTTAATAAATTGGATCCATTTCTCCTATGCTATTGTCCCCGTGAATATTTCCATTCACAAGTAAAGGAGCAGTATTAAAAGTATTAATGATGACTTTACTTGGTACGCCAAGCAACGTATTGAAATCCCTATCTAACTCGCAACCAAAAACGCATTGTTTCCCCACCAAAGATAATTTCACCCGTTGGTGAACGCATTAAATATTTTCCTAATCCAGTTGGACCTTGTGACGAAGCAACATTTGCTCCTAATCGTTGATCTCGAACTAAAAATGTGAAAGCTTGAGCTTGTGAAGCTTCTGGTCCAGTTGGCCCATAAAATTCACTAGGATAAGCAGTATTATTAAACCATGACATACAACAGGCTACAAATCCCATGACAGAAATAGCCGCTAAACTATAAGATAGATAAGCTTCACCTGACCAAACAAAGGCACGACGGGCCCAAGCCCATGGTTTTGTTAAAATATGCCAAATACCTCCAAAAATATTAATAGTTCCAATCCAGATATGTCCACCAATAATATCTTCCATATTATCTACACTTACAATCCATCCATCGCCCCCAAATGGAGATTTTAAAATATAACTTAAAACAATCGCTGGACTAATAGTTGGATTGGTAATTATACGAACATCTCCCCCTCCGGGTGCCCAAGTATCATAGACGCCTCCAAAATAAAGTGCTTTCCAAACTAATAACCAAGCCCCAATTCCTAGAATAATTAAGTGAATCCCTAAAATTGTTGTCATTTTATTCTTATCTTTCCATACATATCCAAAGAATGGAAAAGATTCTTCTAAGGTTTCCGGTCCGATTAATGAGTGATAAATACCTCCAAATCCTAAAATTGCTGATGAGATTAAATGTAATACTCCCGAGATAAAATAAGGAAACGTATTAATGATTTCTCCTCCTGGTCCAATCCCATAACCTAGAGTTGCCAAATGTGGTAATAAAATTAACCCTTGTTCATACATAGGTTTTTCAGGGACAAAATGAGCTACCTCAAATAAGTTCATTGCTCCAGCCCAAAATACAATTAACCCAGCATGAGCTACATGTGCCCCTAATAATTTTCCAGATAAATTAATTAACCGAGCATTTCCTGCCCACCAAGCAAATCCAGTTGATTCTTGATCACGACCCCCGATTGATAAAGCACCATTAAAGAGCGTTTCCACGTGGTAATACCTCCTCTGGGAATACTAATTTTTCATGAGGCTGATCTTGAGCAGCCATCCATGCACGAATACCTTCATTTAATAGGATATTTTTTGTATAGAATGTTTCAAATTCTGGATCCTCAGCTGCACGAATTTCTTGTGAAACAAAATCATAAGCTCTTAAATTTAAGGCTAAACCTAAAACTCCAATTGCACTCATCCATAATCCAGTTACTGGAACAAATAACATAAAGAAGTGTAGCCAACGTTTATTGGAAAAAGCTACACCAAAAATTTGAGACCAAAAACGATTCGCTGTTACCATTGAATAAGTTTCTTCAGCTTGAGTTGGATTAAAAGCACGGAATGTATTCGCTCCATCTCCATCTTCAAATAAAGTATTTTCAACAGTTGCTCCATGAATTGCACATAGAAGTGCAGCACCTAATACACCTGCTACACCCATCATATGAAATGGATTTAGTGTCCAATTATGAAATCCTTGGAAAAATAATATGAATCGAAAAATAGCTGCAACACCAAAACTTGGAGCAAAAAACCAACCTTGTTGTCCTAATGGATAGATTAGAAAAACAGAAACAAATACAGAAATTGGTGCTGAAAAAGCAATAGCATTATACGGACGAAGTTTTAGAGAACGAGCAATTTCGAATTGACGTAACATAAACCCAATTAAGGCAAATGAGCCATGTAATGCTACAAATGGCCAAAGTCCACCTAATTGAAACCAACGGGTAATATCCCCCTGGGCTTCTGGCCCCCATAGTAAGATTAAGGAATGGCCCATACTATTAGCTGGAGTTGAAACTGCAACTGTTAGCATATTACAACCCTCTAAAAAGGAACTAGCTAATCCATGAGTATACCATGATGTTACAAATGTAATACCTGTTGCAAATCCACCTAATGCTAGATAAGCACAAGGGAATAATAATAATCCTGACCAACCTACAAATACAAAACGATCTCTTCGTAACCAGTCATCTACAAGATCAAACCAACCACGTTCAACTTTTGATTTACCTAAAGTAATTGTCACAAAATAAGCTCATTTTTTTCATAAAAAAAAGAATTAAATTTTGATTTTTACTAAGATTTATCACCAAAACTTTAATTTAAATAATCTCTGTTCGAGAAATAGAGCGATCGTATAATTCACTTAATTCTTTTCTTTGTCAATGGTTTGAATTTGAATTTATTAAGAATGGGATGTTTTTAAAATCGGAAATTCCTCTTTTTAGTTTTTATTAGTTTTACTTATTTTTAATAAATATTTAATAATAAATAAAATATCATTATTATTAAATTTTATTTTACTATAATTTAAAATTTCTTCAAGAACTTTAGAATAGATAAGAATAGGTAAAGAAAAGAGAGTGGGAGATATATTCTTCAATAAAAAAAAACTTAATAATTGTCGAATAATTTTAGAAAAATAGTTTTTTTCATTACCTTTCGTTAAAAGATAAAAATCAATTTTATTTTCTAGAGTTGAGGATAAAAAATATTTAAAAAAAGGAAACAAAAATAAACGTAGTCGATTTCGATAAAAATAACTTAAGTTATTTGTATTATCGATAACAATCGGTAAATTCCAAAATAAAAGATCTTTTTTTAGAGATAATCGAGTCCGATCTATTAAAGGATAATGGACCACTAAATGGTTTGGATATATATAAAAAAATTTAAACATCGATTAAAATAAAAATGAATAAGAAGAAAAATAATATTTTAATGTTTTTTTCGTATATTGCAATAGGGGATTATTACGTAAAAAGGCAATAAAAAAATTTTCATAAAAATCTGTTTTAGTTTTACCAAGTAAAACTTGATTATATTGATAAAGTAAGCATAATCTTTCAAAACAATGATAGCGCCATAGTGTACCCAGAAATTCAGTCTGAATATATTTTAATGTAATCCCAAAATGATGGTTTAATTTAAAAAAATAGTGTAATCGAAAATAATGATTACAATTTAAAAAATTAGTTTTCTGAATTAGATGATTAAAATGAACAACAGTTGGTTTCAATTTTAAAGTAGATAAAAGAAGAATTGTTGAATCTTGTCCACCTGAAAAACTTAATAATAATGGCATAGAGTTTATTGAAGAATATAAAAAATTTGACATATATAAAATTAGATAAGAAATTCTTATCTAATTTTATATACGAAACTTTCGATCTAAACAACAAATGAATTTAAAATACCTACTAAAAATATAAGTACAAACCATAAGCTAATACCTGAAAAAATAGTACTCTTATTTTCTAACCATCCATTTGGATAAGCAAAAGCAACTGGAACGCCTACTACTAATATAAAAGATAATGCAATTAGACAAAAGACTGCAAATTGGAAAATAGTAATCATAAACGATTAAATCAAAGTTTTTTTAGACAAACAAGTATATTTAACCAAATTTACTTGATGTTGCAGCAATAAGAAAGGCTGCATAGGTAAAAATATATCCCACAGAGAAATGTGCTAATCCCACTAATCGGGCTTGGACAATTGAAAGAGCAACTGGTTTATCATTCCAACGAACTAAATTAGCTAATGGTGTACGTTCATGAGCCCATACTAAAGTTTCAATTAATTCTTGCCAGTAACCTCGCCATGATATTAAAAACATAAAACCAGTTGCATAAACCAAATGCCCAAATAAAAACATCCATGCCCAAACTGATAAACTATTCATCCCAAAGGGGTTATAACCATTAATTAATTGAGATGAATTTAACCATAAATAATCTCGTAACCATCCCATTAAATAAGTCGATGATTCATTAAATTGATTAACATTTCCTTGCCAAATACCTAAATGTTTCCAATGCCAATAGAAAGTCACCCAACCAATTGTATTGAGCATCCAAAAAACCGATAGATAAAAAGCATCCCATGCCGAAATATCACATGTTCCACCTCGTCCTGGACCATCACAAGGAAAACTATATCCAAAATCTTTTTTATCTGGCATCAATTTAGAACCTCGTGCATCTAATGCTCCTTTTACAAGAATAAGTGTTGTCGTATGTAATCCTAAAGCAATAGCATGATGAACAAGAAAATCACCGGGACCGATAATTAAAAATAATGAATTTGTTGGATTATTAATAGCCTCTAACCAGCCTGGTAACCAAACAGATTGACTAGCATTAAATGCAGGACTTAATGAAGATGAAAGTAATAAGTCAAAACCATATAACGATTTACCATGAGCCGCTTGAATCCATTGAGCAAATACTGGTTCAATTAAGATTTGTTTTTCAGGAGTCCCGAACGCCTGCATAACATCATTATGAACATATAAGCCTAATGTATGAAATCCTAAAAATAAAGATGCCCAACTTAAATGTGAAATAATCGCTTCTTTATGATCTAAGATTCTTGCTAAAACATTATTTTTATTAGCTATCGGATCATAATCTCGAATAAAAAAGATCGCTCCATGAGCAAAGGCACCACATAACATAAAACCAGCAATATATTGATGATGAGTATATAAACAAGCTTGCGTTGTAAAATCTGAAGCAATATAAGCATAGGCTGGAAGAGAATACATATGCTGAGCTACTAATGAACATATAGTGCCCGCTGAAGCCAGTGCTAATCCTAATTGAAAATGTAAGGAATTATTAATTGTATTAAATAGATTAGTATGGCCTGTTCCTAAACTCCCGGCTGGAGGTTTATGACTATTTAAAATTTCTTGAATACTATGTCCGATACCAAAATTCGTACGGTACATATGACCCGCAATTATAAATAATACAGCAATAGCTAAATGATGATGAGCCATATCTGTTAACCATAAACTCTGAGTTTGTGGATGAAAACCCCCTAAAAAAGTTAATATAGCTGTTCCAGCTCCATCTGAAGTATTAAAGAGATGGGAAGATGTATCTGGATTTTGAGTATATAGAGACCATTGCCCTGTAAAAAATGGACGAAGACCTTCAGGATGAGGAACAATAGTTAATAAGTTATTCCAGCGAATATGAATTCCACGTGATTCAGGAATCGCAACATGAATTAAATGACCAGCCCAAGCAAGTGAACTTACCCCAAATAAACCCGATAAATGGTGATTTAATCGAGATTCAGCATTTTTAAACCATGATAAGTTAGGTTGAAATTTCGGTTGAATATGTAACCATCCTCCGAATAAAAATAAACCTACAATAATTAATAAAAAAACAGATCCATTATATAAATCTTGATTTGTGCGCATACCTATAGTAAACCACCATTGATAGATACCAGAAGTTGCGATATTTACTGGGGCCGATGCTCCTCCACGTGTAAAAGCCTCAACAGCCGGTTGACCAAAATGAGGATCCCAAATCGTATGAGCAATCGGTCGAATATGTATTGGATCTTGAATCCATGTTTCAAAATTACCTTGCCAAGCTACATGAAATAAACTCCCTGATGTCCATAAAAAAATGATAGCCAGTTGACCAAAATGAGAAGCAAATATCTTTTTATATAAATTTTCTTCACTAATATTATCATGACTTTCAAAGTCATGTGCTGTTGCTATACCGAACCAAAGCCGACGCGTTGTCGGATCTTGGGCTAAACTCTGACTAAATTTTGGAAATTTCGTTGTCATATAATTTATTTAATTTTTATCTAATTTTATTTATCCAACTGAAATAATACGTGCTAAAAAGAAACTCCAGGTAGTTACAATACCTCCAAAAAGATAATGAGCTACACCTACTGCTCGACCTTGAGTAATACTTAATGCACGAGGTTGAATAGCTGGAGCTACTTTTAATTTATTATGGGCCCATAATATAGATTCAATTAATTCTTGCCAATAACCACGTCCACTAAATAAAAACATTAGACTAAAAGCCCATACAAAATGAGCACCTAAAAAAACTAATCCATATGCTGATAAGGCTGATCCATATGATTGAATGACTTGAGAAGATTGAGCCCATAAAAAATCTCTTAACCAACCATTAATAGTATTAGCACTATTAGCAAAATTACCTGCAGTAATATGGGATACCCCAGATTCATTTACAGTTCCCCAAACATCGGATTGCATTTTCCAACTAAAATGAAAAATAACAATTGATAATGAATTATAGTTAAACTAAAGAAAGATATTTATCTCTTTCCTCGTCTTCAAATCCGAGCGTGAGATTTTCACCTCACCCGGCTCCTGCAATTTACTTTCGTTGAAACTTGATAAACTCTAAATCGATTTTGTTTTAATCTATGAGTCATTTTAATTTATTTTTTGGGCTATAAGTCGATTTTTCACTTTGGATCCACCGTAAGTGTGGTAAAAAATTTTCTCTAATATTTCCACTTTTATTTTTTGTTTTACCATAAAGAACCCAATTATCTTGATGACTTTTATTATTAAATCTCCAAATTCGATTTTCTGGAAAATATTTTTGTTTTATCTTTGTTCTACTAGAACGAGTATCTCGTCTGAATACCCATGCTCTTAATTTTAAAAATATTTGATGAGATAAACGATTATAGATTATTTTACAATCACAAAATTTAAAGTAATTCCCCCATCCTAGGATTATAGGTCGAAGTTTTTGAATTAATATATAAGAAGAACTAGATTTATTAGTTTGAATAATATTTCGAATTTGAGTTAACATTTTTTCTTGATTCAGCTTCGAGGGCCTAATTCGAACTAAGAATTTATTATATTTTTTTATTTGAACAACTTGAAATTCTAAAAATTCAAAGCCCTGTGTAGTATCTTGGATCTTAACTTTGTCTAAATTTAACTTGACTCCGAATTGTAGTAACCAGTTTTTTGTATACTGGATGCACCAGTTTAAAATCTGTTTATTCTCATGAATAATCAAAAAATTATCTTCGACAGTGATTAGTTGGATCGGATGTCTGATCGCATTTCCTATTTTTTCTGTATTCCGAAAAACTACTAGATTCAGATGAGACTCTAAACTTTTCAAAAATATCTTAATTATTAAAGGTGCTAAACCCGATCTAAATGAACTATAGACTTTTGGAAAAAAGAATTCTTTATTTAGATTAGTATATTTATAAAGTAAACCAGCTACTAACCAATTTTTTATTTGATTTTTTAATCTTGGGAATATATCAAGAATTTCTAAAAAGCGAGTATAGTTCATCTCACTCAACCATGGGTGAGGATCTCCAACCCAAACGAATTTTGCTTTTCTATTACCTATGAGAGAAGATAGATCAGCTAAAACTTCACGAATTTTTCGATCAAAGATAAACTCAGATATATAAGAGTTATTAGATATAGACCATTCGGCTTCAAGGACTAATTTTATTAATTCTTGTTTGGATTGATCTATTAGTGAGACTAAATTCAACCTCTTTTCTTCGTATTGACTACATTTTATATAATCTAGTCTAGCGATAGGGGATATTTTACTATCAATTTTTAATTGATGTATTAATGCTAATTTTTGATCATCAGAAATGATCTTTACTTTATAGCTTTGAGCTATCACACGTTTTAAAGCTAAAGCTTTAGCATCTAAACTATGAATCAATCTTTTTTGTAATCCATAGAGTTTATATTTATCTTGTACAAGTTTCGCCTTAAAGATTCTATTTTGGATTCGACGGACTCGCTGTTGGACTTTTATCCAATCAATCTTATCCCACGCTACATAATATTCATTAGTGCTCATAGTTTTATCTCACTAGAATCTACACAAATTGCTATTTAGGACGTCAGCATATATAATCTACTCATTTTCCTAATTTTGCAGATTATCCTTTGCTTCTTCCTAAATTCCTTCATTTTATGAGTCATACGGTCTGGCTATAACCTACTATGCTTATTTATTTAATAGAGACTTATAAAATTTTTCACTGTTCCATTATTTAACTTCCCGTGCTACTTAGGTCTGTACATTACGAAATAGTTTGCTTCGAAGAGAATTACGCAAGTATAATGGATGAATTATCCTTGTCAAACTTATTTATGAATTTCTATTCATAACAGCTTCTTTATTTTTTAAATAAAGGCCTATAATACTGAATTTCGCTTAAATACAATTACCGTTATGCAATGATTTTTGCTATAGCACTAATACTTCGCTTTGCTTAATTTCAGAAAATTAACCTATTTTCTTATCAATCATAAGTATGCAGATTCGTAATAATCTGAGGGAATTCAACCCCGTTAAATAATAGTTCCAACTTTATTTAATTAAATTTTTTTGTTGGTTCTCCTTTTAAAATTTAGAGAAAACAGGTCACACCATCCAGAATAGGCCTAAAAATACATGATCCCAAGCGGAAACTTGACATGTTCCGCCACGACCTGGACCATCACATGGAAAACGAAAACCTAGATTCGCTTTATCAGGGATTAATCTTGAACTACGTGCATATAATACCCCTTTTAATAAAATTAAAACAGTTACATGAATCGTAAATGCATGAATATGATGAACCATAAAATCTGATGTCCCTAAACTAATAGGCATCATCGCTACTTTTCCACCTATTGAAATAATATCCCCACCCCAAGAAAAACTTGTTGGAGCGCTAGTAGTGGGAGCTGTAATTGAGGGTGCATTATAATGAATATTCTGAATCCATTGTGCAAAAATCGGTTGAAGTTGAATTGTTTTATCAGAAAACATATCTTCAGGTCGACCTAATGCACTCATCGTATCATTGTGAATATATAAACCAAAACTATGAAATCCTAAAAAAATACATAGCCAATTTAAATGAGAAATAATAGCATCTCGATGACGAATCACCCGATCTAATAAATTATTATAATTATTAGCTGGATTATAATCTCGAACCATAAATATTGCAGCATGGGCTCCTGCTCCTACAATACAAAAACCACCTATCCACATATGATGGGTAAATAAAGATAATTGTGTACCATAATCGGTAGCAAGATATGGATATGGCGGCATCGCATACATATGATGCGCTACAATAATAGATAATGAACCTAAAAGAGCTAAATTAATAGCTAATTGTGCATGCCAAGATGTAGTTAAAATTTCATATAATCCTTCATGACCAGTTCCTGTATATGGTCCTTGATGAGCTTCAAGTAATTTTTTCATATCATGGCCCACGGTCCAATTTGTTTTATACATATGTCCAGCCAATAAAAATAAAATACCAATAGCTAAATGATGATGAGCTTCATCACTTAACCATAAACCACCGGTTACTGGATTTAAACCTCCCTTAAATGTTAGAAAGTCGGTATATAAAGACCAATGAAGAGTAAATAAGGATCCAATACCCGTTTCGAAACTTGGAAAAAGTGCACTCATTAATTCATTATTTAGAATAAATTCATGAGGTAATGGTATTTCTTTTGGATCAATACCGGAATCTAGTAATTTATTGATAGGGGCAGCAATATGAATTTGGTGTCCTGCCCAACCTAAACTTCCTAAACCTAATAAACCAGCTAGATGGTGATTTAACATAGATTCAGCATTATTAAACCAAGAAAGTCTTGGTGCTGATTTATGGTAATGAAACCAACCAGCATAAAATAGAATTCCAGCTAATATAAGCCCCCCTAGTGCAGTACTATAAAGTTCAAATTCGCTTGTAATTCCACTCGCTCTCCATAATTGAAAAAATCCTGAAGTAATTTGAACTCCTTGGAAGCCTCCACCAACATCCCCATTCAATATTTCTTGACCAACTATAGGCCAAACTACTTGAGCACTAGGTTTAATATGGGTTGGATCGCCTAACCAAGCTTCATAATTTGAAAAACGTGCTCCATGAAAATACATTCCACTTAACCAAATTAAAATAATTCCTAATTGACCAAAATGTGCACTAAATATTTTACGTGAAATATCTTCTAGATTATTTGTATGAGTATCAAAATCATGTGCATCAGCATGTAAATTCCAAATCCAAGTAGTTGTAGTTGGTCCTTTTGATAAAGTTCGTGAGAAATGACCAGGGATTGCCCACTTTTCAAAATTTGTTTTAACTGGGTCACGCTCAATAATGACTTGTACTTTTTTTACTTCGATATCTTGAGGTTTTATTGTCATAATAAATTAAAAAAAAGGTAAATATATATAATCAGTTTTCATAAATATTCTCTATGAAAACTTTGAGTCCTAATTAGAGGAAATAAAGGGATAAATTTTTTTTTTTGAAAGTTAATTCTATTATAGCAAAAAAAAAAAAAAAAAAGTGCATAAGGGTCCTCATTTAATAAACTTCTATTTATTTGAAGTTTATTATCAATTTTTTAAATAAAATACTAAACTTCAAAATAGGTGATATCCAGATTCGAACTGGAGAATAAAAGATTTGCAATCTTCTGCCTTACCACTTGGCCATATCACCTTTAATAATATTGATTAGTTCATGCTAATCAATATTATTGGGGCGCCAAGGCTTCCTTAGCTGCATACATAACTTCTAATGTAATTTCATTAATTTTATTTTCGCGTGCATATTGTTCAGTATTCCGTTTTATTCTATTACGTACAAAACCTGGAATTTTGGTTAATTCATTTAAACTTGATGGAGACCAACTAATATTAGTTTCCGGGGATAAATTTTTTGTTATGACTTGTTTACTATCATGTCCACCAAAAATTTCAAGTAAATGATCTTCCATACCTAAAGTAAAAGAATTATAAATAAGATCCGCTATTTGATTAGTCCCCTCATAACCTACAAAAGGACGATATCCGAGTGGAAAATTCTGGATATGAATAGGGGCTGAAATAACACCACAAGGAATATCTAAGCGTTTTCCAATATGGCGTTCCATTTGAGTACCAAAAATTGCCGAAGGTTCTAATCGGGTAATCATCTGACTAACTTGAGTATGATCTTCTGTAATTAAAATTTCATTACATAAGCCTTCTACTTGTTCTCTAAACCAATCTGCATCATGTTTACAATAGGTCCCCGCGCATAAAACCTGGATCCCCATTTCTTGTGTGAGTATTTTAGTGAAAGAAACAGCGTGAGTAATATCTCCAAATACGATTGCTTTTTTCCCTGTTAAATTCTGACAATCAATCGATCGGGCAAACCAAGCCGCTTGAGATATAAATTGAGTCTGGTTTTTTATATATTCATCAATAGAAAAATTATAATTCGGATTCTGATTTCGGATCTCCGAGTCTAACTGTTTGAGAAAGTTGGAAGTTTCGATTATCCCTATAGGGATCGTAGAAATAAAAGGTATTCCATATTTTTTTTTTAAATATTTAGCTGTCATTAAACCTACTTCACGATAAGGAACAATATTTATCCATGCCTTTGATATTTGTTGGATTTTATCTATCGTTAATCCTTCGGGGACTATTAAATTAATTTGAATTCCTAAATCATTAAGTATTCGTTTTAATTCCCGACAATCGTGTTGATGATGAAAACCAAGGGTAAAAATACCTAAAATATTGATAGATGGCTCGATTGTCTTAATTCTTTGATCTGTTTGTTTTTCTAAATAGAATCGAATAATTTGTTCTAAGGTACGATCGGCAGCTTGTAGTTCATTAACTCTATAATGATTCACATCAGCTAATAGAATATCTGCTTGTGTATTTAAGGTTGCTCGATTTACAAAATTTTGTAAATCTTCCTGTAAAATACTAGAAGTACAAGTTGGAGTTAATACAATTAAATCTGGATTTTCTTGTTGATCCTTACATAAAATATTTTCGACAACTTTTTCTTGGGAACCGCGAGCTAAAACATGACGATCTACAATACTAGTTGTTACTGGTGTGAAATCTCTTTCGCGTTCTAACATTGAACGCATAACATTAAAGTAATCATCTCCTAATGGGGCATGCATTATAGCATGAACATTTTTAAAAGAACTAGCGATTCTTAAAGTTCCAATATGTGCTGGACCGGCATATTAATCTAGCATTAGTGCTAAAAGATATTAGAACTGTGTAAATCAATTACTTGAAATAGTAAACAGCTCAAATTCATAATAAATAAAATTTTTAATAAACTACTATCCTTTATTAAAATCTAGATGAACTTATTTAAATGAATCATATCAATTTCTGGGATTTATTTATTTTAGAGTCTTTTAAATTCTATTAGTTATGGATGATCACTAATAGTGAACTCAAAAATGAATCAGATAAAAAAATTGATATTTTCACCATTAAATAAGGAAAAATAAAACATCCAATAAGCTAATTTCATGTTTTAGTTCTATTATAATAATAAATCATATTAAGTTAAATTAAACCAATATATAGATAATGTCTTTAATTTTTAAAATTTATTGATGGTAAATAATCTACAATTCCATATTGTTTAGCTTCAAGAGCCGATAAAAATTGGTCACGATCCATATCACGAGAAATACGGCTTAAAGATTGACCCGTTCTTTCAGCATAAATTTGACCAACTTGATAACGAATCCTCATAACTTCTTTTGATTCCGATAAAACTTCAGAAGCTTGACCTTGACTCCCTCCTTCAGGTTGATGCAGCATAATGCGGGAATGGGGAAAAGCAATTCTTTTACCGAAACATCCTCCAACTAAAATAAATGAGGCCATTGAGGCAGCTGTTCCAACACAAAGTGTTGTTACATCAGATTTTATATAATTCATAATATCGTAAACAGCAATCCCACAAGTTACAGATCCACCCGGTGAATTTATATAAATATATAAGTCTTTTGATTTTTCTTCTGCATTTAAGTATAGCATAATACCGATTAGTTGATTCGCTAACTCATCATCTAGATCTTGACATAAAAATAATACTCTTTCTCGATATAATCGATTATATAAATCAACCCATTGGGCTGAAGGTTCACCAGGTAAGCGAAAGGGGACTTTTGGAACGCCAATTGGCATAATATTTATTTGATTAAATTTATTTAATAAATTATAACTTAATTTTGATTAAAACTAAAAATTTGACTTTTTCTCTTAGTTTAATTTACCTAAGAATGGATGATTTAATATATATATATATATAATATTTTTAGCAATTGAATATATATAATATTTTTAGCAATTGAAATTTAAATGGATTATTAGCTCAGCTTGGTTAGAGCGCTGTCCTGATAAGACAGAGGTCGCTGGTTCAAATCCAGCATAATCCAGAGAATACAAAGGTGTTTATTTGATATGGGGATATAGCTCAGTTGGTAGTAGCGCTGCTTTTGCAAGGCAGATGTCAGCGGTTCGAGTCCGCTTATCTCCATCTAATTCTTGATTTTTTAGTTTTTTTGATTCTAATTTTAATCGTTTTCTTAATTGAAGATTAAGAGTTATTTCAAACTCTCGAAAATATAATAAGGATTTTCAAATTTTATATTATATAAAATATCATTTATATACATTTTTAATGTTACCATCTTAAAAATGGGTATTCTATTTTTAAAGAGTAAGAGTTTGCTTTTGTCTATCCACCTCACTTTTATTTAAAGAAGAGTTTTAGAGAATTTATAAATGTAAATATTAATTCTTTTAATAATAGAATATTATCTATTATGCAATTAGTTATAATAGATACTTTAGTATCTATTATAACTAATGGTATACAATTATGCAAATTTTATAGTTATCACTTTTAAACTTGAATTTTTATAATATCTTTTGGACTTTTAGTAGATATATAAATATATATTTACTTTCTAATAGAAGTGATTTTTTATAGAAATAGTCAATAGTATTTTAAATCTTTATTAGTTTATCTAGGATCGTTTGAATATATTTAGGTTTTTTTCCATTTTATATACTAAATAAATGAGCTAATATTCAGTCAGTTTGATCTTAAACTTTAAAAAATTTAATGCAAATATATATAATTGTATAATAAATGATAATTTTTCCCCAAGGTAAACGAATGATTTGTTTTATAATATATGTAATGCAATAAAATGAAAATGTAAGATAAGTATTTATGACTCGCAAAAGAGTAATTTGATTTTTATATTTACAAACTAAATCAAAAAGCAACCAGGAATATTGTATTTTCATCAGTTTAAAAGGATGGACTTGAAGATTGAGGATTTGAGCTGGATAAGTAAAATAATAATCTTCATTGCCATTCAGAAATAAATCATTAAACGATTCATCTATTGATGTCATATAATAATGAATAGTATCTAATACTGGTACCCATTTTCTTGATTTAATAATAAAATCTTGATGCCAAATATCATCGGGTAATTCCTTTAAATATTTAAGAAAACTTAGTAATCTTTGAATAATTAACGAATTATAATTTAAAATATTTAAATAAATTCGTAGACATTCAAGAGCTTTTGAAGTTTGGTTAGTTTGATTTTTTAATAGATAAATAAATTGAGTTTTAAGAATAAAAATAAACTCCATAACAACATCATCAAATTTGCCCAAACATGCTACTTTCCATAAGTTTAAATTAATTTGACGTAAATAGTAACAAATAGTTTGTCCATATATAGGATGTAACATATATTTATTCAATGTTGATAAATGTAAATAACTATTATTATCGAAATTTGAATATAAAGTATAGATTAATTTTTCAATAGTAAAACCACAATCTTCAAGATCACGATTTTTTTGATACATTTGATTAAGTTCATATAAGAAGATTTCACATTCATAATGGGCTATTTGATTCCATTCAGTAATAGTTTGTTCAACTTCATTAATTTCATTTGCTGCTTTTAAGTTAAGTATACATTGATTATATAATTCATCTAAATGATCGACTAAATTATTATTAATACCAATCCAATTTCCATGAAATAAGGGTTCTCTTTGTGACCCATAGCAGTCTTTAAATCGGCATAAATAATGATATTGAAAAAATATATTAAGATATTTATTTAATGCTTTTCGATTACGAAAAATAATAAATAACTGTAAATATGGATTCTGTTGAAATTTTGAAAGGCCTAATTGCTTTTTCATAACCATTCGATCTAATTACTTTTAATTGAGGGATCATTGATAAAATGAAATTAATTTCATTATAAGTAGTCTAAACTAAAAATTGGTTTAAGGAAATAATTGTTGAAATTAATAGATCAAAATCTAAAGTTTTTCATCTTATGAATCATATATAGGATTATAGCCCATTAAAATTAGGGAAATTAAGAAATAAAAAAATATCAGTTCGATCTAATTACTTTTAATTGACGGATCATTGATAATTGTCCAAACTTCATAAGGTAGTAGTAAAAGGTAGTAGTAATTTAAACTTAATCTCTACGTCACTTTATCTTTCATGAATTCGTAATTTGTCTAATCTTGAATTTACTGAAACGGAGAAAGAGGGATTTGAACCCTCGGTATTAATGAAATAATAATACAACAGATTAGCAATCGGTCGCTTTAAACCACTCAGCCATTTCTCCATTTTTGGTTTAATTAACCAAAAATAAGATTAATTTTTTGAATAATATTCAACTACTAATAATTCGTTCAATTCTAAGATTATATCGGCTCGTTCAATTTTATTTTGAATAGTGAAAAGTTTTTGGGTTTTATCAAATTGAACAAATGAGGGTAGATTATTCTCCTCGATAGCATTGAATAAATTTGAATTAGGTTTCCCTTTAATAGTTATTTTATCGTTTATTTGACATTGATAACTCGAGATCGATATTTTTTTATTATTAATATAAATATGACAGTGACTGATTAATTGTTTAGCAGCATTTATAGTTGGTGAAATTCCTAATCTAAATATGATATTATCTAATCGCATTTCTAATAATTCGACTAAAACTTCAGTTGTTGGTCGTATATTTTTACGGGCCTTTTTTAAATAATTGAATAATTGTCTTTCTCCTAATCCATAATGAAACCGAAGTTTTTGTTTTTCCATTAGACGAATAGCATATTGAGAAGGTTTTTTAATTTTTCGACCATGTTGACCAGGAGGATTTTTCTTATGAGATATTTTTTGCGATAATCCTGGTAATTTTCCTAATCTGCGAATAATTTTTAATTTTGGACCTCGGTAACGAGCCATAGTAAGTCGGATAAAAAAGTTTAAATATTATACTCTTAGTTTCACTAAAGAATTTAGTTATCATTATTAATGAAGCACAATATGTTAGAACCACTTAACAAGTATCCTTTCAAGGGTTACTAACTCAATGGTAGAGTAATCGGCTTTTAACCGATAAGTTCTGGGTTCGAGACCCAGGTAACCCATATATCGAGTATGCAATACTAGTGTAATGGTAGCCCATCTGATTGCCATTCAGAAGGTAGGGGTTCGATTCCCCTGTATTGCTTTTTTTATTTCATTAACATTAGGTCTAATTAAAAAAGACCTAATGTTAATGAAATATCAATTGGAAGAGTAGCACCAATACCTAGCCATATAGCTACAGCTGTTCCTAATAAAAAAACTGTTGTCGCGACTGGTCGACGAAAAGGATTTTGAAATTTATTAATATTTTCAATAAATGGAACTGTAATTAAACCTACGGGTACAGCAGCCATTAAAGCAACTCCTAATAGTTTATTAGGTACTGTACGTAGAATTTGAAAAACTGGATAAAAATACCATTCTGGTAAAATTTCGAGTGGAGTAGCAAATGGATTTGCCGGTTCTCCAATTGCAGCTGGATCTAAAACAGCAAGTCCTATTACTGCAGCAAAGGTTCCTAAAATACAAACGGGAAAAATATATAGTAAATCATTTGGCCATGCAGGTTCACCATAATAATTATGTCCCATACCTTTGGCTAATTTTTCACGTAAATATGGATTTGATAAATCTGGTTTTATAATTATTGCCATAATAAAATTAAAATTAAAGTGGGCCTGAAATTCCCTGTTTTCGAATCATTAAAAAGTGCATTAACATAAATACAGCCGTCAATAAAGGTAATAAAAAAGTATGTAAACTATAGAATCGAGTTAATGTTGCTTGGCCAACACCGACTCCACCTCGTAATAATTCAACAATTAATCCGCCGATTGAAGGAATAGCATCTGGGACACCGGTTACAATTTTTACAGCCCAATATCCCACTTGATCCCAAGGTAAAGAATAGCCTGTTACACCAAATGAAACAGTACAAACTGCCATAATAACTCCTGTTACCCAGGTTAATTCACGAGGTTTTTTAAAACCACCTGTTAAATAAACACGAAAAACATGTAAGATCATCATTAATACCATCATACTTGCAGACCAACGATGGATGGATCGAATTAACCATCCAAAATTAACATCGGTCATAATATATTGAACCGAATCAAAAGCTTCCGCAACTGTTGGTCGATAATAGAAAGTCATAGCAAAACCAGTTGCTACTTGTACTAAAAATAAAGTAAAAGTAATACCTCCTAAACAGTAAAATATATTTACATGTGGAGGTACATATTTACTTGTAATATCATCCGCAATTGCTTGAATTTCTAATCTTTCTTCAAACCAATTATAAATTTTACCCATAATATATAGTTATTTTGTTGTTATTTATCACAATTAGGCTAAAATAAACTCTAATATTACCATGAAGATTTAATAACCCCTGGTAGAAATCCTTGATAAGTATATTCCCGTATAAAATGACGTGAAAGGCCAAAGAATCGAAATATACCATGAGGTCTACCACTTATTAAACAACGATTATGATATCGAGTTTTACTAGAATCACGTGGTAATCGCTGTAATTTAAAATGCCAATATAATTTTTTGTCTAATGTTTGAGCTATTTTAATTTTATTTTTTAAAAATAAACGTTTATTTTTGAATTTTTTTTGAAATATTTGTCGTTTGATCTGTCTTTGAATAAGAGATTTTCTTGCCATAATTTAAAATTTGAGTGAGCTCAGAAGGACTCGAACCTTCATTATCAACTTAGAAGGTTGGTGTCTTTATCCCTTAGACGATGAGCCCTTTCTGGAGCATATAATCTATTATACCTAAGTCTACTAAATTATCAAATTTGATAACTTTACTTCTAAATAATAATGAGTCAAAATATGAATATTTCCATTGATACCCAAAATATTGGTCAAATTACACAGATTATTGGTCCTGTTTTAGATGTTTCTTTCCCTAAAAACAAAATGCCAAATATTTATAATTCGTTGGTTATTAAAGGACAGAATAGTGCAGGTGATCCAATTTCTGTAACCTGTGAAGTTCAACAATTATTAGGGGATCATTGTGTTCGAGCGATTGCGATGAGTGCGACGGATGGTTTAATGCGTGGTATGGATGTAATCGATACAGGTCAAGCATTAACAGTTCCTGTAGGTGAATTAACATTAGGCAGAATTTTTAATGTACTTGGTGAAGCGGTAGATGATTTTGGTCCAGTAGATACAGAGAATGGATTTGAAATTCATCGTTCTGCTCCTGCATTTGTAGATCTAGATACAAAATTATCTATTTTTGAAACTGGTATTAAAGTTGTAGATTTATTAGCTCCATATCGTCGAGGCGGTAAAATTGGCTTATTTGGTGGTGCTGGAGTTGGTAAAACTGTATTAATTATGGAATTAATTGTGTGACCCGTTTGGAAAGAATCTTTTTATTACCAAATAAAAAGAGAAAACTCTACATACCTTAAAGGTATGAACTTCTAAAATATGACAATGAGAATTTGTCCAAATGACTAAGCATTCAGTTTATTTACCTTGATTACTTATCTTGCGAATAAGGAAGTTTAGCAAAGGTAAATAAAATGCAGTAAGATGCCACTAAGAGGGATGATTTTCCAATCCCAATATACTCAAGTATCTATCCTCGTACCATAAGGTTCTCTATTTTCATTGAAATACGATGAATAAAAAGATAACAAGAGGAATCAATTTAGATGACTGAAACGTAATAGTTTGATTTTACCTTTACGCTTAGAAATTATTCGGTCTAGGTATATTGTATACATCTAATCTGCGTAGATAATTTAGAGGAACGGTGTAAAATTTATTAGATCTCCGATAAACAAGTTATTCTCATCAACGGTAGGAATCGCAGTTCCTCAAGACTAATAAATGAAAGACTTTTGGAAAAAGCTAATGCATTTATGTATATAGTAATGTAAATGATAGGCTGACGTCCAAAAGGGTTTAAAATTATAAACACTCAAGTCAATATGAGCAAAATAGCGTGGAATGATATCAATTGGACATTAGTCCAAAAGAGGATTTCTAGACAACAAAAAAGAGTTTATAAGGCTAGTAAGGATGGAAATAAATCAATAGTTCATGCAATACAAAGAAGAATTATTGGTAGTTTAGATGCTAAACTTTTAGCAGTTAGATATATAACCACAGAAAATAAAAGATATAATATCACTAGTGTGGATGGTGTGAAAACAATTTCATCTAATCAAAAGATTAAATTAGCTTATCGACTTAAGCTCGATGGAAAAGCCAGCCCTATTCGAAGAACTTATATTTCAAACTTTGAAAAAAGCAAATATTGTCCCTTAGATATTCTAACGAGCGAAGATCGCGCAAAACAAATGCTGGCAAAAATTGCTTTGGAACCAGAATGGGAGGCCATTTTTGAATCGCATTCTTATGGATTCAGACCAAGACGGTCATATCATGATGCTATAAGCGCACTATTACTCTCGCTAAGAGGAAAAGCTAAATATGTTCTGGCTGCTGATATTCAAAAATGCTTTGATAGAATCGATCATAATAAATTGTTAGATAAACTATCCACATTTGATCAAATGAAAAAGCAAATCAATATATGGTTAAATGCAAAAGTTATGGTAAGTTACTCAAATAAACCAGATGAAGTCTTTCAAATAATTGAAAGAACTTCTCAGGGAGAAATTCTTTCTCCACTTTTAGCTAATATTGCTCTACATGGATTAGGAGATCAGATCAAGAAATGGTACCCTAATAAAGGGTATTCAACTACCCGAAGAAGTTCCAAAGTAGAAAAAACAGACCGAAAAGCAACTATTGGCTTCACTAGATATGCAGATAAGTTTATAATCAATGCTTCTAAACAAGAAGATATTAGTCAAATATATGATGAGGTTGCAATCTGGCTAAAAGAAGAGATAGGATTAAAACTATCAAAGGCAAAGATAAGAATAGTTCATTCAACAAAAGGTTTTGAGTTCTTAGGCTTCCAAATAATTTCAATCAAAAACAAAAATCAGGGAGTAAATAAGATCAAAATTCACCCTTCAAAATCGAGTAAAGCTAAAATTATACTATGTATCCATAAATTAATTCAAGAAAATAGGTCTATCTCAAGCTACTCCTTAATCAACCTATTATCCAGTAGAATAATAGGTTGGGCAGAGTATTTTCAATACTCTGAATGTACCCAAGCATTTTCGAAAATTGATTATATTATATTTAATCAAATTAGAGCTTGGGTATTTCGCAGAAAATCAAAAGGGCTTTCTGCTCGAACCAGATTAAAGCTAAAATATTTTCCAGAAGGGGAAACATATCATTTCAAAGGAAAAGATTATAAAAATAATTGGATCTTAACCGGAACAAATATAATAAAAGGAAAAACAAAGACAAATTTTCTACCAAAAATGATATGGGTGCGATCTTCGAATCATATTAAGATGAAAGGTGATGCTTCACTCTATAAGAGAAATGGCTCATAGACTAGAAAAATAATCGATATAAACTCATAGAGTTTGTAAATTAATTAGAATCCAAAATGGATATAATAAATAGTATTATTAATGCTTTATGCCAATGGATGATATTGAAGTCGATCCTATCATTCCAAGAGCAAAAGGGGAATCAGGTAAATCTGAAAATAGCCGGGCACTCCATAGATATTGTCACATTTAAACGAGTCATTTAGAAAATTCTGTGTCTAAGTCCAAATAGTCTTCCGTAGTTGGATTTTAAACCGAGAGCCGGATGAAAGGAAACTTTCATGTCCGGATCGAAAGACGGGTGTAGGTTTAAATGACCCACCTAGTTTACTAATAATATTGCAAAAGCACATGGCGGAGTTTCAGTTTTTGGTGGTGTTGGTGAACGAACTCGAGAAGGGAATGATCTTTATATGGAAATGAAAGAATCAAAAGTTATCAATGAAGATAAATTAACTGATTCAAAAGTAGCATTAGTTTATGGTCAAATGAATGAACCTCCTGGGGCTCGTATGCGAGTAGGATTAACTGCATTAACAATGGCGGAATATTTCCGTGATATTAATAAACAAGATGTATTATTATTTATTGATAATATTTTTCGATTTGTTCAAGCGGGATCTGAAGTATCAGCTTTATTAGGACGAATGCCATCAGCTGTAGGTTATCAACCAACTTTAGCCTCAGAAATGGGGGGATTACAAGAACGTATTACATCAACAAAAGATGGTTCAATTACTTCTATACAAGCTATTTATGTCCCTGCAGATGATTTAACCGATCCTGCACCAGCAACTACATTTGCTCATTTAGATGCTACTACTGTATTGTCCCGTGGGTTAGCATCTAAAGGTATTTATCCAGCTGTTGATCCCCTTGATTCAACTTCTACTATGCTTCAGCCCTGGATAGTCGATGAAGAACATTATGAATGTGCTCAAAATGTTAAACAAACTTTACAACGTTATAAAGAACTCCAAGATATTATTGCCATTTTAGGATTAGATGAATTATCAGAAGAAGATCGATTAATCGTTGCTCGTGCTCGTAAAATCGAACGCTTTTTATCTCAACCATTTTTTGTTGCAGAAGTTTTTACGGGGTCACCAGGTAAATATGTAAGTTTATCTGAAACGATTCGGGGTTTTAATTTAATATTAACGGGTAAGTTAGATGATTTACCGGAGCAGGCTTTTTATTTAGTTGGTACGATTGATGAAGCTATTGAAAAAGCTGCTAAATTAAATGACTAATAATTTCTAGAGAGAATTTTCCTTTATGACTTTAAATATTTGTATTATAACACCAGAAGAAATTTTTTTAAATGATGAGGCAGAAGAAATTATTCTTCCAACCAATACAGGACAAATGGGTGTATTATCGAATCATGCACCGCTTATTACTGCTTTAGATATAGGCGTAATGTTAATCCGAAAAACAAAGACATGGAATTCATTCGTATTAATGGGAGGATTTGCTCTTATTAAAGAAAATAAAATTACTATTTTAATTAATGAAATTGAGAATGAAGAAAAAATTGATACAGTTGAAGCTGAAAAAAATTTTTTAATTGCTAAACAAAATTTTGAAAATGCAACGAATGCAAAAGAGAAGGTAGAAACGAATTTCAGTTATAAACGTGCCCGTGCACGTTTACAAGCTACAAAATAATAGAGAGATAAATAACGATTTGATAATATTATCAAATCGTTATTAATATAATTTAATCTTATCTATTTATATAACTCTTATTTTAAACGATTAGATTCTATGTCAAATTCAACTAATCAAAAGTATTCACAATCTTTTGAAAAACTCGGATTTATTCCTCGATCTATTATCCGTACTATTAATCGATTTAATCAACAAGTTACTCAAAAATCGACTGAACTTTTAATTTATGAATTTAAAATTTCTCGTTATCAAACTATAGCTTCTTTAAAATGTTTTTTGACATTTTTAATTATTCCATTAATTTTTCATTTTCTTTTGAATCTAAGTATTTCAAATTTCGTCCTTCAAAAAAAATTAATTAATGAAGAAAAATTATCTTGGGAATTTCAACTTAACTCTTATTATCTTGAAACAGAAAATTTTGATGAAGAATATTTCTTTAATACTTTATTGATTGAAGATTTTTATGAGAGAGGTCATCTAAGAATTAATAGTCGACGTCTCGATTTTTTAAAGCAATTGCGGATTAATCAATTATTTATTATTCAAAATAAATGCTGTAATATTTGTTCAGATTGTTTAACCTTTATATTTTTAATACTCTTAATTCGATTTTCAATACCTCAAATAATCATATTAAAATCTTTTTTCCTTGAATTTTTATATAATTTAAGTGATACTACTAAATCTTTTTTCTTAATTTTTATTACAGATTTACTAGTTGGCTTTCATTCTTCTCAAGCTTGGGAATTAGTTTTACTTCTTATTTTTAATAGATTTGGTTTTTTAATTCAACATGATATACTTTTATTAATTATTTCGATTTTCCCAGTTATTTTAGATACAATTTTTAAATATTGGATATTTAGATTTTTAAATAAAATTTCACCATCTACTGTTGCTACTTATCAAAATATGCTTGAATAGCGATAATAGTTAACGATTTAGAGCGAATTTAAATCGTTAATTATTATATAAATTACTCCCTAATCGCAAAGCTAATAATCCATTAATGAGTGCTAAAAACGTAGCAATGAATATTTGACTATCTGTAATCATAATTAAAAAGAATTAAAAATTTATAAATTTCCATTACGACTAGCTAATAAAACAATAACTAAGGGCCCTGCAATTAATACAATAGCTAATGCAAGTAATTGAAAAATAATATCAATATTCATTAAATGATTCGTTATTAGATTAAATTGAAGAAATGTTTGAAAATCAGTCAAACAAAATTGATATTAGCGAAAACTTACTGAGGCTTGCCAAACAAAAGCTAGAAGTAAGAATAAGACAGGAATCACTGGGAGGACATCAACTAAGGGATCAAAGGGTGCGTAGGCTTCCGGTAATTTTGTTATAAGAATTTGCATATCAATTTAATATTTTTTGTTAAAAAGAAAAATCAACAAGAGTTTTCACAAAAAGAACTATTGGACTTTCATATCCCATTATAGCAATGAAAGAATACTGTTTATATTAAATTTACAAAATTTTTAATCTTCATGTTCTTCAAAAGGATCTCGTAGTTTATTTGAAGGTGGGCCAAATCCAAGATAAACTGAATAACTAGTAATACTTAGTAAAAGACACCATAATAAAACTGTTATAAAAAAAGCTGATTTTTCCATAATATTAATTTATTAATAGCGGGAGTAGGATTCGAACCTACGACCTCAAGATTATGAGCCTTGCGAGCTACCAAACTGCTCTATCCCGCATTAAATTTTAATGGTGACTAGCTACAGTGTAGCTTTTAATTCATTTATTATGTTGGTTAAGTCAATTCCAACATAATAAATGAATTAATTTCCTTGTCCAGGATTTCTTCCAGGATCATTTGAAAGAAATCCAAATATAAATAAAGAAATAAAAAAAGTCACAACAATATAGACCAAAATTTTTAGTGTTAACATTAAGTAAAAGCGACTATTGATATTATTATAGACTACTCTGTAATCCTAACCCTATTCATTAATTGGCTAATGATTCCCAACTCATTGAGATTTCATTAATTAATACGTCGCTATTATATATTTCTAATATTATTACTAAAAAAACGGCAAATAATGCCATAAAAATAGCCATTATCAATGTTGTGCCCCAACCCGGTGCTACTTTTCCATATTCTGAATTCAGTGGACTTAGTAGAGTTCCTAAAGCTGTTACCATACCCCCCTCTTTCTCTGAACTTTTAGACATAGAAGAAATTTTTTTAATTTTTTTACTTTCTTTACGGCGTTCTCTTCTAAATTATTTTATAATACGGGGTGGTTCACGAAAAAAGATTGCAAAAAAAATTATACCTAACGTTCCTATTAGTAATTTTTAGTATAGTATGACTAAATATAAAACTACTAGATTAAATTACTTTAAAAAATAGCTTTTCTCAATTATTGATTAGCGCTTTATAATCTTTCGATCTTAATTTTCACCGCTCTAATTTTAAATTATTCAATATTATATCTAATTGTAATGAATAGAGAGATTCTAAAACTGATAGATTTTTTTCATTTAGTTATTATTTTTTGATAACTAAATTTGTATTTATTTAGATTCATACTTATCTCAGTTATTATTTTTTAATTTTAATTAATTATTAAAATTATTATTTAGAATATAATAGAATTAACTTTATAATTAAAAATGTATAAACTAAAGCTTCCATAAAATTGTAATTAAATTAAAAATGGGACTTCATGAGTCAATAAATATTTTAAACAGATTGACGACGTGTACTTATATCTCCAACTTTTTGGAACGCACCAAATTCAACTTGGTCATCTAAATCCGTATCAATTCCAGCGAATACATCTCGAAATATTGTTCGTGCACCATGCCAAATATGTCCAAAAAAGAAAATTAAGCCAAAACATAAGTGTCCAAAAGTAAACCAACCTCGAGGACTACTACGGAAAACTCCATCAGATTGAAGAGTTGCACGATCAAATTCAAAAATTTCACCTAATTGAGCACGTCGTGCATATTTTTTAACAGTTGCAGGATCTTTAAAGGTAATACCATTTAATTCACCTCCATAAAATGAGACTGATACTCCTACCTGCTCAATACTATATTTTGATTCTGCTCGTCTAAATGGAATATCAGCACGAACAATTCCATCATTGTCTAAAAGAACGACAGGAAAAGTTTCAAAAAATGTTGGCATACGACGGACAAATAATGGATTGCCAAATTTATCTGAAAAAATGGCATGACCTAACCATCCAACAGCAATACCATCCCCACTATTCATAGCTCCGGAACGGAAAAGTCCGCCTTTAGCTGGATTATTGCCAATATAATCATAAAAAGCTAGTTTTTCTGGAATTTGACTCCAAGCTTCAGATAAAGTTTCTCCTGTAGCTAGATTAGTATTAACCCGTTTATCAATTTCTTGAGCAAAAAAACCTTGATCCCATTGATAACGAGTTGGACCAAATAGTTCAATCGGAGTAGCAGCTGATCCATACCACATAGTTCCACAGACAACAAAAGCTGACCAGAATACAGCCGCAATACTACTTGAAAGTACAGTTTCAATATTTCCCATACTTAGTGCATTATATAATCGTTGTGGTGGACGAACACATAAATGAAATAATCCAGCTAAAATTCCTAAAATTCCAGCTGCGATATGATGAGAAGCTATACCGCCTGGATTAAACGGATCAAATCCTTCAACTCCCCAAGCTGGAATAACAGTTTGAATTCCTCCAGTTATTCCATATGGATCTGAAACCCAAATTCCAGGTCCAAATAAACCAGTAACATGAAAGGCTCCAAATCCAAAACATAATAAACCAGATAAAAATAAATGAATACCAAAAATTTTTGGTAGATCTAATGCTGGCTTACCTGTTCGTGGGTCACGAAATAATTCTAAATCCCAGTAAACCCAATGCCATAATGCTGCTGCAAATAAAGCACCCGATAATAAAATATGTGCTGTTGCAACTCCTTCATAACTCCAAATTCCAGGATTAGTAACTGTTTGGCCATTGATTGTCCAACCTCCCCACGAATTTGTAATACCTAAACGTGTCATAAAAGGTAAAACAAACATCCCTTGACGCCACATAGGATTCAAAACAGGATCTGAGGGATCAAAAATAGCTAATTCATAAAATGCCATTGAACCGGCCCAACCTGAAACTAATGAACTATGCATTAAATGGACAGCAATTAAACGGCCTGGATCATTTAATACAACTGTATGTACTCGATACCATGGTAAACCCATATTTAAATATTATCTTATTACTACTTATTTTCTTTCAAATAATTATTTTAGAGAACCTAAAAAGTGATTTACAAAATTAGTTGACGGATACTGAAGAATTTCTTTTGCTGTTCCAATTTGTTCAATTTTACCTTGATTAAATAAAACAATTTCATTTGCAATTTCTAATGCCTCTTGTTGATCATGAGTAACGAGTATAGTAGTCACTGGTATCTGAGTATGAAAATCTGAAAGCCAAGTTCTTAATTCACGTCTTACTTTAATATCAAGAGCACCAAATGGTTCATCTAATAAGAGTACTTTTGGTTCAATAGCAAGAGCACGGGCAAATGCAATACGTTGTTTTTGTCCTCCGGATAAGTCAGAGGGATAAAGATTAGCTTTTTTTTCTAATTGGATTAATTGAAGTAACTCTTGAATACGCAATTTAATAATTTCAGTTGGGATATCATATAATTCCATTCCAAAGGCAATATTTTCTGAAATTGTTAAATGCGGGAATAGGGCATAATCTTGAAAAACAAAACCAATACGTCTATTTTGTATGGGTATATTTGCAGTATTTTTTCCATCTAACCAAATCGATCCATAGTTTGGTTTTTCAAATCCAGCAATTGTACGAAGTAGAGTTGATTTTCCAGAGCCTGATGGCCCAATTAAGGAAACTAAACATCCAGTTTGTATTTCTAAATGAATTTGATGTAAGACAATTTGATTTGCAAACTGTACTGATAAATTTTCAATTAAAATACTCATTTTTATAAAAAAAAACCATAACTATGAAGACCTTTACCTAATAAATTTACTCCGATATAACAAATCCATATAATGAAAAAACCAATTGAAGCTAAAATTGAAGATTTAAGTCCTGACCATTTATAAATATAGCGAGTATGTAAATAAATAGCGAAAATTAACCATGTAATTAATGCCCAAGTTTCTTTCGGATCCCAACTCCAATATGAACCCCATGCTTCATTTGCCCAAATAGCACCAGATAAAATACCTAGTGTTAGAAATGGAAAACCTAGTCCAATTAGTCGATAACTATAGTTTTCACAATTATGACTAAATTCTACTAATCGTGAGTCAAAATTTATAGGGCTAATGAGTACTCCAAGTTTAGTCGATAAGAAATATAGCGTTTTTTGTTGATTAAGTTCAATAAATAGGTGAACCCATAAATAAGCAATAGAAAATAACGAACCGCAAATTAATGCAGCATAACTAACTAACATTACGCTAACATGCATAATTAGCCAATTCGATTTTAATGCTGGGATTAATGGACTACTTTGTTGTAATTGTTCAGGTAAAAAAAAACAAGTAAAGACTTGAATGACTAGCATACTAGGGGTTGTTATTAGTCCAATCCATGAAGAAGATGTTTTTTTTTCAATAAAGTAGTGAATAAGAGTTAAACTCCAACATAAAAATAACAAAGATTCATATAAATGATCCAAAATTACTATTTTGAATTGAAAAAACCGAACAAATATATTCAATATATTCGGCTTATCTATTAGTGACTATCAGATTTAGTTTTGTCGATTTTATTCTAACGAAATAAATATTGCATTCTCTATTTTTAATCGAACAAATCAAAAAAAAAAAAATCATTAATCTCGGGAATTCTATGATAAAATAAGAGGAAAAAATTAGTATATTTTAATATAATGTAAGAAATTAGTTTCTTAAAAAGACTACTCACTTAAAATATCTATTTTATCAAATTTTCTTATTTTTAAATTCAATATGAAGTTTTTTAATCAAAATTGATTACTTAAAGGGAAATGTTTCGAATTATACCAACGTAGAATAAGTGAGGTAAAGAGGAAGATATTTGATAGTAATATACTTATCGAAGCTAAGCTGATGGTTTTCCAATTTAAACTATTCTGGATCCAATAGATAAGTGTTGCGCTAGTTAAAGATACAAAACATAAATTATTTAAAATATTTTCTATAAATAAGAAATTAGTTTGCATATAAGGATTATTTTCTATGTCTAATTTTAACTATATGCTAAATAATTTAAATAGTAAATAAAGGTAGTAAATCTTTTAAAACAAAAAAATATGACTTTTATTATATTTCTTTATAGAGTAAGATTAATATATATATCATAATATAGAGATTTGAATAAATAATGAAATTATCAGTTTATGGTAAAGGAGGAATTGGAAAATCAACAATCAGTTGTAATTTATCTATAGCATTAGCTCGACGAGGTAAAAAAGTATTACAAATAGGTTGTGATCCTAAACATGATAGTACATTTACCTTAACCGGTTTTTTAATACCAACCATTATAAATACTCTTCAATCTAAAGATTATCACTACGAAGATATTTGGCCAGAAGATATCATTTATGAAGGTTATTCAACTGTCAACTGTGTCGAGGCTGGTGGACCTCCTGCTGGTGCAGGCTGTGGAGGTTATGTAGTCGGTGAAACTGTTAAATTATTAAAAGAATTAAATGCGTTTTATGAATATGATATTATTTTATTTGATGTACTTGGAGATGTAGTATGTGGTGGTTTTGCAGCTCCTCTCAATTATTCCGATTATTGTCTCATAATTACTGATAATGGTTTTGATGCTCTTTTTGCTGCTAATCGTATTACTGCATCTGTACGTGAAAAGGCTAAAACTCATCCTTTAAGATTAGCGGGTTTAATTGGAAATAGGACACAAACTCGTGATTTAATCGATAAATATGTGAGTGCTTGTCCAATGCCCATATTAGAAATTCTTCCCCTTATTGAAGATATCCGTATTTCAAGAGTTCAGGGTAAAACATTATTTGAATTAGCTGAATCTAATTCTAGTCTTTATAATATTTGTCAATTTTATCTTAATATTGCTGATCATTTATTATCAATGCCCGAAGGAGTTATTCCAAAAGAATTAGAAGATCAAAAATTATTTAAATTATTATCTGATTTTTACTTAAATCCTACAAATGATAATACAAATGAATCAAATCTCGATTTTTTATTAATATAGAGCTATGAAAAAGAATTTGACTTTTGAATGTGAAACAGGAAATTATCATACTTTCTGTCCAATTAGTTGTGTTGCCTGGCTTTATCAAAAAATAGAAGATAGTTTTTTTTTAGTAATTGGGACTAAAACTTGTGGTTATTTTCTCCAAAATGCTCTTGGAGTTATGATTTTTGCTGAACCTCGATATGCTATGGCAGAACTTGAAGAGAGTGATATCTCTGCTCAATTAAATGATTATAAAGAATTAAAACGATTATGTTTAAAAATTAAAAAAGATAGGAATCCTAGTGTAATTATTTGGATCGGAACCTGTACAACTGAAATCATTAAAATGGATTTAGAAGGAATGGCCCCTATCATGGAAAAAGAAATTGATCTTCCAATTGTTGTAGCTCGAGCGAATGGACTTGATTATGCATTTACACAGGGGGAGGATACAGTTTTATCAGCATTAGTTCAACGTTGTCCTCAATCTAGTAAATCTCAAACCAAAAACCAGCAACCAAATTTAGTCTTATTTGGATCTGTTCCAAATACTGTCAGTAATCAATTAAATAATGAATTGAAAAAACAAGGAATTAATATTAATGGTTGGTTACCAGATCAAAGTTATTTAAATTTACCTCATTTAGATCAAAATACTTTTGTCTGTGGTATTAATCCATTTTTAAGTCGAACCGCTATAACTTTAATGCGAAGAAGAAAATGTAAATTAATAGGAGCCCCTTTTCCTATTGGACCTGATGGAACTCGCGCTTGGATTGAAAAAATATGCGAATCGTTAAATATTAAACCTAGATATCTTCAGGAACGTGAGAGTTTTATTTGGGATCAATTAGTTGATTATTGTGAATTAATAAAGAATAAATCCGTTTTTTTTATGGGTGATAATTTATTAGAGATTTCACTTGCTCGTTTCCTTATTCGTTGTGGTATGCAAGTTTATGAAATAGGAGTACCTTATCTTGATAAAAGGTTTCAGTCAGCTGAACTTAATCTTTTAGAAAATACATGTCGACAAATGAACTGTGCATTACCTCGAATTGTTGAGAAACCTGATAATTATCATCAAATTCAAAGAATTCATGAACTTAAACCAGATTTAGTTATCACTGGTATGGGACTAGCAAATCCATTAGAATCAAGAGGGATCAATACAAAATGGTCAGTTGAATTTACTTTTGCTCAAATTCATGGATTTACAAATGCACGAGATATATTAGAATTAATTACTCGTCCTATTAGACGAAATAGGAAAATTCAGTCTATAGAATCAGTTCAAAAATATATTTTATAATTTATTAATCACTTATTGTTAAATCTGTAATAAGTGATTATTATATATATGTAAGAATATAGGGGGATATGGCGGAATTGGTAGACGCTGCGGACTTAAATCTATGAGCTTTAATTTAGTGAATAAATTAAATGAATTAACTTTAATTCGGGGGGACTTCATAATAATCCCGAGCTAATAAGACTATTAGTGTAGAGACTTTATAAGTTAAATTAGTAGCTAAATCTATTAAAAATAGCCTGATAATGAGAAAGTCCAAATTATTGAAAATCCGTTGATTGAATAAATCGTGAGGGTTCAAGTCCCTCTATCCCCAAATTCGAGAATTAAACTTAACTAGTTATAATTGAGATTATAGTGAGGATTGGGTCGATGCCCGAGTGGTTAATGGGGACGGATTGTAAATCCGTTGGTCTTTACCTTCACTGGTTCAAATCCAGTTCGGCCCATAGAAAAACTAATATTTTTTAATTGAATTGGAAAAGTGGCAGAGAGGTCGAATGCACCGGTTTTGAAAACCGACGTAGTTAATCCTACCGGGGGTTCGAATCCCTCCTTTTCCGTTATCTATTGACATAAAAAAAAATTTGGTTATAATGTTTTATGTCTACAAATGAGGTCTCTATAAAATTAAGTTTCAATCATGTCAGATTTGAATAAAAGCAGCATTAATGAACTTTATTTTTGATATGAATTTCATGTAGACTTTTAGTCTTTATTTCTACTTCAAATTTATCTATATGTTTATTTTAATTTATAAATTTTTATTTTTCCTCGTTGATTTACTTAGAATTCAACGAGAGAGCTTCTTTCAATTTCTAGAAAAAGATTTAGGTGAAGAAATCGATTTACAAAATGGATTTTTTTGGTCAGATAAAAAAATCCAAATTACTTTATATGGACAATATTATCAACTTATACGACCTAAATTAACAATTAAAGAATGTCTCTTAAAGGGAAAAACCTATAAAAGTGAAATTTTTGTTCCAGTACACATTTAATACTCCTTATTTAGTAGATCAATGAATAGTATAAAAATTATATTCGCATTTGGGTAGATATATCGCACTAGGCAATTAATTTTTATATTAATTTAGATTAATGGTAAGAAATGAATCTAATAATTTATACCAAATAAATATTGAAAATAAAAGTACTGTTTAAATTTCAATAATAAGTTATTTTTGGTCATTAATAGAACCTTCAAAATCTATATAACCTACTAATTAAGTATTCTATTCGATTTTCTGCTTTCAGAAAAGGGATTACTTAATCGAGATCAAGCCTCCTTATACAGTTTTCCTATCGCTAACTGTATTATACATACTTGGTTAGTGAATCAAAAATTCAAAATTTTTATTATATTAATAATAATATTACTAATATTCTTCAATTTCGTTGGATTTGTCTTGGTGAAATTCCTTTAATGACAAATCGTGGTCATTTTATTATTAATGGGTCTCCCCGTATTATTGTTAATCAATTAATTAGATCAGAAGGAATTTATTTTAAACAAGAAATTAATAATATAAATATTAGTGGTCAAAATGAATTTTTTCGTACTTTTTATGTTGATGTGATTTCGAAACGAGGTATTTGGATACGAATAGAGTTAGATCGAAAGCGAAAAGTCTATATTTGTATGAAAAAGACGCCAAAAATTCCAATGTTCCTTTTTTTAAAAGCAATTGGCTTCACAGATAAAACTATTTTTAATAATTTTAATGAATTTCCACAATTAATTAAATATTATAGTGGTTCAGCAATAGATTCAATTTTTGGAAATTTTGACACATATCAAAATGAAGAAAATAAAGCTATTCAACAGTCTATTTTTGAAAAATTATTAAATATTCAATCTTATGATTTGGGGAAAAATGGTAGAAAACAAATAAATTTAAAACTTGGTTTAAATGTTAAGACCACAACATTAACTCCATTAGATTGTTTGGGTATTACTCAATATTTACTTCAATCTTATAATAATAAACGTAAATTTGATGATATTGATGATTTAAATAATCGACGCATAAGATCAATTGGTGATCTATTACAAATTCAAATTCAGCAAGCTTTACAGAGATTACAAAAATTACTTACTGAAAAGAGTAAAAAATCGGATATTCTTCCTTATTTAATATCAACTAAACCTTTTAATAGTACTATGCAGGAATTTTTTAATTCATGTATATTATCTCAATTTCTAGATCAAGTTAATCCATTAGCTGAATTAACGCATAAACGTCGTATTAGTGCTTTAGGTCCTAATGGAATTAAACGTGAAACAGCTGGAATGGATATTCGAAGTATTCATTCAACTTATTTTGGACGATTATGTCCAATTGAAACTCCAGAAGGAAAAAATGCTGGACTTGTAAATTCATTAGCTATTTATACTCTTCCAAATTCAAAGGGCTTTCTACAAGCTCCATATTTACCAGTTTTTAAAGGTCAAATACAAAAACATTTAAAACCAATTTATTTTGATGCAAATACAGAAAAACCATTTCATATAATTTTAGCCGATTATAAATTATCGAAATTAAATTTTTTAATGGGATCAGATTATATTATGCGTCAATTTACCGAATTAAAACGTACTTCGCGTGAACTTATTCAATATTGTACATTTTCCCCTCTACAATTAATTTCAGTAGCGACTTCTCTTATACCCTTTATGGAACATAATGATGCTAACAGAGTTTTAATGGGCTCAAATATGCAACGACAAGCTATTCCTTTATTATTAGCAGATGCATCAAATATACGTACAAAGTTCGATACTCGAGTAATTAGTGATACTAATTATATTCAAAAAGTAAGAATATCTGGGATTGTTTTATATCTGAGTCAAACTGAAGTTCATATTTATACTCCTAATAAACGAATTAAAGAAAGAAAAAATGATATTTCAAAATTAAGAGTGAGTCAAAAAACTCATAATTTATTTTCTAAATCTTTTAACTTAGCGAAGAATTCTAATAGTTTTAATTCCTCCCAATTAAAAATTAATTATTCATTTTTTTCAATTTATTTACAATATAGATATCGAAAATGTATTACAAATCGTTTTAAATCTCGCCAACCCATTCAAGTTTTTAATTTTTATTTGTCCACTAAGATTTCTTATTTTGCTCTTTTTTATCAAAAAAAATTAAATTATTATAATATAGCTAATTTAAAAATTTTTGAAAATATTAATTTAAAATTATTTAGAAAATTAATAGACTTCACTAATTTTAATCTGAGAAAAGAAAGTTCTTGTTACACTCTTAGTAATCTTAAATTTCAATCTTTTGAATCAACAAATCAAGGAACATTTCAGATTCAAAAGCCATTTATATCCACATTAGACTGGTTATATAAAGGACAATTAATCTCTGATTGTGCTAGTAGTGAAAATGGTCGTTTAGCTTTAGGTAGAAATCTTCTTGTTGCCTATATTCCTTGGCAAGGTTATAATTTTGAAGATGCAATTCTTTTAAATGAAAAACTAATTTTAAATGAAAAATTTGTTTCAATTCATATTGAAAAATATGAATTTGAAGTTAAAGAAACAAGTTACGGATTAGAAAAAATTACTCGTGATTTACCAATCTCTCATAAAAAATTAGCACATCTTGATGAAAATGGAATTATTAAATTGGGATCCCGTGTTACATCTGGTCTATTATTAATAGGAAAAATTGCACCAATTGAACCAAGAACTTTATTACCACATGAAAAGTTATTATATGATATTGTAGGAAAAAAAGTTGAAAAGATAAAAGATGTTTCTCTTTATGCCCCATCAACAATCGATGGTAGAGTTATTTATATTACTGTTAATAACAATCACTATATTTCACAATCTTTTGAAGAAGAAAAATGTTTACAGGTTTGCTTATATATTGCAGAAAAACGGAATTTACAAGTTGGAGATAAATTATCTGGAAGACATGGTAATAAAGGAGTTATTTCACAAATATTACCAAATCAAGATTGTCCTTTTTTATTAAATGGACAAACAATTGATATTATTTTAAATCCATTAGGTGTACCTTCACGAATGAATGTTGGTCAATTATTTGAAGCTTTATTAGGTTTAGCTGCGATTCACCTAAAAGAAGATTATAAAATTGAAGTATTTGACGAAAAATATGGATTCGATGCATCACGAAGTATTGTTTATTTTAAATTAGTACAATTACGAAAACAAACAAACCATAATTGGTTTTTTTCAAAAAATTTTCCAGGAAAAATGTTTTTATTTAATGGTCAGACTGGAGAGAAATTTATGGAACCAGCAATGGTTGGTGAAACATATATTCTTAAATTAATACATATGGTTGAAGAAAAAATTCATGCACGATCAACAGGACCTTATTCACTTGTAACTCAACAACCTTTAAAAGGACGAGCCAAACATGGGGGCCAGCGTTTTGGAGAGATGGAGGTTTGGGCTCTCGAAGGATTTGGAAGTGCCTATATTTTACAAGAATTACTAACGATTAAATCTGATGATACAGTTGGAAGGAATAAAATTATGGAAGGGATTTTAGAAAATCAAAATCTCTATTTTGGGACACCCGAATCATTTAAAGTATTATTACGTGAATTGCAAGCTTTATGTATTAATCTTAAAATTTGTGATCGTATATTAAATTAAATAAATATTATGAATTTACAAGGAATTCAAATTGGACTTGCTTCACCCAAAATAATTCGATTATGGGCTGAACGCAAATTAATCAATGGAAAACAAGTGGGTCCAATAAGTAACCCACAAACTGTTAATTATCAAATAAAGAATTAAAATAGCTTATTGAACACGATATAATAAGTCAGTTATAAATTATTTTTGCCTATATTAATAAGGATATTTGATAAATTATTTTTTACTAAATAGGTTAAACAAGGATAAATCTGACTTATTATATGACTTTAAGAGTATTTGACTCTCATTAAGGTATTTATACGACTTATCTATTTTAATTAGTGAATATTTAATTCCTTTCGAATGAAGAAAAATAGATAAAACTACTAATCTGATAGATTTGAGTATAGCTAAATATATTGTGAAATATTTCTTTAGTTATTTATAGTTTGAAGTCAATGATTTCAATTTGTCACTAAAGCCGGAAAAAGGAGGTCTTTTTTGTGAACGTATTTTTGGACCCGTTAATGATTATGAATGTAGTTGTAGAAAAAAACCGCAATATAGACAAAAATTTTGTCCTGACTGTGAAGTTGAATATACAACCGCAAAAGTCCGACGTTATCGTTTAGGATATATTCAATTAACTATCCCTATCACCCATATTTGGTATTTAAAAGGTAGACCTAGTTATTTATCGATTGTTTTTGATTTTTCACGTAAAAAAACTGAATCAATAGTTTATTGTACACAATTTTTTAGTGTTATATTTTCTGAATTCAATTTTAGTCATCATTTAATTAAATTGATTCATAATACTAATATTAAGATTAATAAAAGAATAAATTTCTATTCTCTGATAATGAAACGAATAAAAAATAAATTAAATTATCAAAATATTTCTAGTTTTATTAAAGATAGAACTGAAGTATTATCTTCGAATTTAACCATAAATTTAAAATTGACTCAAAAACTTTATTCTAAAAGAATAATAAAACAAGTAAAGCGCCTTAGACTTGGAGACCCAAGATCAATAATGAAGATTCGATTTAATGCTTATAATGAAAAATATAATTCTTTCAATCAAAATTACTTTTGCTTAAATCAATTATTTACCTTTGATGATTTAAATACATGTTTTTATTTTAATCTATATATTCATAGTTTTATTTTTATTTCTGATTTTGAAAATTATCTATATAGTATGAATGAATTTGATTTAATGCAAGATGAACAAACTGGGAGTTTTCCTTTATATAATCTTTTAAGTGAATTAGAATTTGCTAAACCTGATGAATATTATAATTCATTACTTAAACTTGAACGACAACTTCGAATTATTTTGATTGATTTTCAAAATAATTTTTTATCTTTAGATATTTTAGATCGATTAAAATTAATTCAACGTTTAAAAATTATTCGTTATTTTCGACAAAAATCAAATCGTCCATCCTGGATGATATTATTAAATTTACCGGTTTTACCCCCAGATTTAAGACCAATATTACAATTGAGTAATGATCAAATTGCTATTTCAGATTTGAATAAATTATACCAAAAGGTTATTTTTCGAAATAAACGATTACAAAAATTATTAAAAGATGACTATGGACAAACTTTAGATGAAATTCAATATGCACATCGATTATTACAAGAGTCCGTAGATTCTTTAATTGAAAATGGAAAAAATGGAAAATCTCCTATAGAAACAAATAATGATCGTCCTCTTAAGTCTCTATCAGATATTTTAAAAGGTAAAAAAGGTCGTTTTAGACAGAATTTGCTTGGTAAACGTGTCGATTATTCTGGTCGATCCGTTATCGTAGTTGGACCAAATTTACAGCTTAATCAATGTGGAATTCCAATCGAAATGGCAATTGAGTTATTTCGTCCTTTTATTATTAAATATTTATTATCGCATAAATTCGCTAAGACAATGATTGGTGCTAAACAATTGCTTTATCGAAACCAATCCAATTTATTACCGATTATTAAGACGATAATTCAAAATTATCCAGTTTTACTTAACCGTGCTCCTACATTACATAGATTAAGTGTACAAGCTTTTCAACCAATTTTAGTAACAGGCAAAGCTATACTACTCCATCCATTAGTTTGTTCGGCATTTAATGCTGATTTTGATGGAGATCAAATGGCTGTTCATATTCCTCTTTCATTTCAAGCGCGAGCAGAAGCTTGGAAGTTATTATGGTCTGTCAATAATTTTATTTCTCCAGCGACTGGTCAACCTATTTTATCCCCAAGTCAAGATATGGTTTTAGGTTGTTATTTTTTAACCTTAAAGAAAAATCAATTTGATAAAAACTTAGTTTTTAATTCTTATTTTGAGGATCCGCCTTTTAAACCAATTTGGATATTATGGAATGATATTCTGGAATGTGATCAACAGTATCAAAAATTGATTGAATTACGATTAGATTATGCAGGTAAATATATTAAAATATATCCTACTATTAAAAAATGTTTTAATTCCTCAAATTGTTACTATTCTCAATATATTTTTACTACTGTTGGTCGACTTATTTTTCACAATATACTTAATTACTATAAATAATAAATTATGACTTATTTTTTTGATCGATGCTTTGAAAAAAAAAGAATTAAAAAATTTTTAATTTGGATTTTTCGTATGAAAGGAGCATCAAAAACCTTCGAGATGGTCGAATTACTAAAAAAAATTGGATTTCATTATTCAACTTTATCAGGATTATCTATAGGGCTTGAAGATTTAAAATTATCTATTAATAAAACTAAATCAATGGCTTTAAGTGAAAGCAAAAGTCGTGATATTGAATATGATTTTAAACGAGCCAATTTAAATAATTTTGAAAAAATACAACAAAATATTGCACTATGGTTACAAACAAATGAAATTATTAAACAAAAAAGTATTGCTAATTTTCAAATTTCGCAAAAATTAAATTCACTTTATTTAATGGCTTTTTCAGGTGCCCGGGGGAATATTTCTCAAGTACGTCAATTAGTTGGAATGCGTGGTTTAATGGCTGATCCTCAAGGTAATATTCTTGATTTTCCTATTCGAAGTAATTTTCGTGAAGGTTTGACATTAACCGAATATATTATTTCTTGTTATGGAGCACGAAAAGGTATTGTTGATACAGCCCTACGTACCGCAACTTCTGGTTATTTAACTCGACGATTAGTAGATGTTGCACAACATGTTATTATCGAAAAGTTAGATTGTCAGACTAACCAATGTATTTGGATGGAAGAATATCGAGAGAGAAAGAAATTATTAATCCCACTTCAAACGCGAATTTTAGGACGGATATTAAGTAAAACACTACTATTTCAAAATAGTCCTCAAACTTTTAATAGAAATATGACTATTACTCCAAAAATGTCTCGTCGAATTACAAAAAGATTAAAAAAAGTTCCAATTCGTTCTCCTCTAACCTGTGAAACTCTTAATTCTGTCTGTCAATTATGTTATGGTTGGAATTTATCATCAGAAGAGATAGTTTCATTAGGAGAAGCCGTTGGAGTTTTGGCTGCTCAATCAATTGGAGAACCAGGAACTCAATTGACTATGCGAACCTTTCATACAGGTGGAGTATTTTCTGGTGAAATTATTGAACAAATTTATTCCCCGAGTGATGGGAGAGTTTTTTTTAAATTTTTAACATTAGGTCATATTGTTCGAAATTTATCAGGTCAACTTTGTTTTTTAACGAAACAAGATTCAAATCTTGCAATTGTTCAACAAGATATAAGAGAAACATATATTATTCAAATTCCAACCCATAGTTTTATATTTGTAAAACATAATGAGATTATAGCCGAAAATCAATTAATTGCACAATTTGATATTTCGACTGATAGTCAACCTATAGGTCAAAAAATATATGTTGAACAAGATCTATGTATGGATTATGCTGGACAAATTTTCTTTGAAAATTTAACAGTTTTAGAAAAACGAAGACGAAATATTGTTATTCGACAATATACTCAATCACTTGGAACAGTCTGGATAACCCAAATTTTACAATTACAATTAAATAATCAAGTAAAAACTATTCTTCAACCACTTGATTTAATTCCTTCTACATTACCTATTCTTGAATTTGAGTTTCAGTTAAATCAGAAAAACTTAAAGTATAAATTTGAATATTTAGATACTATAAAAGAACATTATAAGGTTTCATCTTATAAGACTTCTTTCCTAGCATATTATTTTTCCTATGAGTATCAATCAATTATTTTTTGTAATGGATTTTATTTTTTACTTTCACCTTTTAGAAATAAATATTATCAGTTAAATAAATTAAATTTTAAAGTACAATTAGCTAATTTAAGTGGTGGAATTAATAAATCAATAATTAAGAAACGATTTAATTTTTGCCATCATTATATATATATATTTAAGATTATTACACGTATCAATTTACTTTCTACGTTTTTTACGTTTTCTTTAATTTCTAATCCGAGACAACCGAAAGATTATCGAACTCTTCCTCAATTGATAATTATTCATTATTTTTTTTGGAAAATGATTAAAATAAAAACAAATTTATTTTCTTTTCGTCCCTGGATTAATAAAAATGATGTTTATTCTCTAACTCATTATTTATTAACTAAAAAAATAAAGACAAAAATATCTTTTATTAAATTAACCCCGAATTTTTATAATACCAAAAATTATCATTATTTATATCTGATTCAATTTAATAATTTATTCAAAATTACAACTCACAAATTAACGAAATTTTATTCTACTATAAGAAAAAGAATTCAAATTCATTTCATTCCTATAGTTTTAAAAAACTCTGGACGACAAGTATCAATTAATTATTTTGATATTATTTTAACTTTAGATATAAGGTATTTGATTCGAGCTTTAGCTCCTAAATCTCGTAAAAAAAATAATAAAAAAAAAGTTAATTTTCAACCTAAAAGTCATTTTAGTAAATGGTTTTGCTTTTTAGATTATAGTAGAGTTAAAATTGATATAGATATAAATTCTATATATCAAATACAATGGCTTCAATTTGATCTTCTAAAAAAATATTCTTATTCAACTAAATATTACTCAACTTATGAATTTATATTAGATCAAAAACTAATTCGAACGCTTAAATATAAACAAACTAACGATGAAATTTTTTATTGGAAAAACTTAGTTAAGTTAATTTATTTTTCGCGAAATTTAAAAAATAAAACTTCACGTTTTAAGATTCAGCGTATTAAATTTAGTTCTATTTATGTTATCCAATATATTCTTGAAAAAATCTATAACGGACAGTTCCAAGAAAAAGTTACTAGCTATCCAAAGCTCCATTATTATGATTCATATTTTACTAAATCACAAAAAACTGATTTATCTATTCAATTGTCGAAAGTAACATTATTCAATGAGAATATTTCTTTAAATACAATATATTATAAATTAAATAAAAATTTCTTTACTCTTTATTTAGCTAATTATCCAAACTTACAAGACTATAAGAGTTTAGTTATTACAAATCAAATTTATGAAAAATATAATCAACTTCATTTTACTCATATTATCTATACTAATTTACCAACTTCTGCCCTCACTTCTTCTCAACTGAGATACAAAATCATTCAAACCGGAAAAATAGATCATCCTAAAAGATTTTTTATTTATTGGTCTTTAAATATTGAAACAATAGGTTGTTTACTTTCAATTCAGAATATACCCAATTCACAATTATTAAATTTTTTAATACCGGATTATTTTACAATATTTGATAGGATAAGTTATCCTTCTCAATTGGGTCAGTTTTTATATTTTGATGAATTATTCGAAACTCTATTATCAGAACAAGGCCAAATCTATGCTCAGACTAAAACAAATTTAATTATTCGACATGGTAATCCAAATTTACTAGCTTCAAATGGAATATTACATATTCCAAATAAATCAATATTACCAAAAAATACTCGGTACTTTACTTTTTTTTATACTTATTATAAAACTGGGGATATTGTGCAAGGTATTCCGAAAATTGAAGAATTTTTTGAAGCAAGAAATCCTTTTGAAGTTGAATTTGGTAGCCCAAATTTACAAAATAGACTTGATAGTATTTATAAAAAATATAAACTTCAATATAAACATAAGGATGCAGTCCGAAAGGCTATTTTACAAATTCAACAAATTGTAATTCAAGGGATTCAATCAATTTATCTTCAACAAGGAGTCCTTATAACTGATAAACATTTAGAGATCATTATTCGACAAATGACATCGAAAGTTAGGATTGTTTCAAGTGGTTCAACTGGTTTACTATTTGGAGAACTAGTTGATATTAAATGGGTTGAAAAAATTAATTCACGATTATATACAAACTATATTGATTATGAACCGATTATTTTAGGGATAACTCGGAGTTGTTTAGAGACAAATAGTTTTATATCTGCCTCTAGTTTTCAGGAGACTATTCGTATATTAACGAAATCGGCTATTCAACATAAGATGGATTTTCTATGTGGATTAAAAGAAAATATTATTCTAGGGCATTTAATTCCTGCAGGAACTGGTTCTCTTTATCTCTAAATTTCTTTGATTTAAATCAAAGAAATTTAGAAAGCAAAAATCAATGGATCTGGAAAGAATCGATTAACTTCAATTAATAGACTGGAAAGAATAGTTAACCAAATAAAGGCAATAACTGGAGCAGTTGATAAATATATTTTAAAATTATCCATAATTTGATCTATATTAATTTAATTTTAAGTAATGAAAAATAAATAAAAATAGTTCCTAATAACGTCCCGAATAAAATTAAAAAATAAAAAAAAATTGAAAACATAATTAAAAAAGATAACTTAGTCTAATGGTGTATCTCAATATGAGAAAACTTAGTTATTGATTTATAAAAAATCAATATATTATACATATATTATATACTATTTGATAGTGCAGTACTGGTGTAACGGTTAGCGCCTCAGATTTCCAATCTGATGGTAGGGGTTCGATTCCCCTGTACTGCTTAAGAATTTTCCTAACAAATAGAATCCTTAGTAGCTCAATGGTAGAGCAATCGGCTGTTAACCGGAAGGTTATAGGTTCAAATCCTATCTAAGGAGATTTAAAAGTAAAATGAACCTATACTCTAAACTTATTGAATATCCTACTAGTATAACTGAATTAATTAACTATCAAAATAAAATTTATCTAAATACATTTAATATTCGTCAAATAAGGAATTTTCAGCGATTTATTTTGAAATCTAGATTAATTAAACAATTAATAATTTATCATATACTTGAAATTAACTATAGTCGGAATAGAATATCAAATAAAAAAAATAAAAAAAAAACATTTTTGTATTTTCAGTTTATTAGAGAATTTCAATTATCCCTTAATCTTAGTTTATTGATTAAAAATTCATACCAAGTATATTTGCGAAATCAAATAGCTAATATATTATGGGTACTTATATATTTACCTATCCACGAAAGATTGACTAATCATTCTTATTTACAAAATCGTTTAACTAAACAAAATCAATATTTTATTGCCACTCTTTTTGAATCTTGTGATAGAAATATGGTGAATTCAATCCAATTAATTAAATTTCCTTTCTCTTTTTTACTATCAAGTCGCTTAAAATATTGGTTAATGAAATATATTTTGATTGAATCAAAATATTTGATTTATTGGTTTTACAATCGTCAATTAGAAAAAGAAAAATACTCTCGTGATCAAATTTATCTAATTCGTCAATCGACTCTCTCTTTAGTTAATTTTATTAAAGCATTCTATTATTGTTGCTTTTTTTTCTTTTTAAATTATAATGAATTGAGTCCGAATATTAATTACTGGATTCAATTTGATTCTTTAATTTTATTAAATCAACAATTGAAATATAAAGTAATTCTAAAAAATACGAATATTTATTCGTATAATCTTCAGCAAGGCTTAATTTTATTTGGTTGGTTTATTAAGAAAAAAAATTCATTCATTATAAGAGGAATTAGTATCGGTAATATACGCTCTCATCAATACGAAATCGTTACTTTTTTACAAAATGCAGGAACCTATCCAATGGATAAAGTGATAATTTTATTAAATTATAAAATTCGAATTTGGAAAACTTATTACTTAACAAAAGTCCCGAGTTTAATTCTCATTAATAGAATGAATAGATATTTATTTTATCGAATTTGGTATTTTTTAAAGAAACGACATAAAACACGTGGTATCCGTTGGATTATTTATCATTATTTTAAAAAACATCAAAGTGACCAAAAAAATTGGATTTTTAGTATTAATCAATTTAAATTAGTAACATATGATATTTAAAAGTTAATTAAGAAAATTATTAAATCAAATATTATATACAAGTATGATTATTGAAGTCCAAAAACAAGATCGACCAGTTTTCCCATTTACTGCTATTGTTGGACAAGAGGAAATGAAATTAGCCTTATTATTAAATGTCATTGATCCAAAAATTGGAGGAGTCATGATTATGGGGGATAGAGGGACAGGAAAATCAACAACTATCCGAGCACTTGTAGAGTTACTTCCTGAAATTCAAGTTGTAGCTAATGATCCATTTAATTCAGATCCTAGTGATCCTGATTTAATGAGTGAAGAAATACGAGATAAAATTAAAAATTGTGAGAAAATTGAAATCACATACCAAAAAATTGAAATGATTGATTTACCTCTTGGAGCAACAGAAGATCGAGTTTGTGGTACAATTGATATAGAAAAAGCTCTACGTGATGGAACTAAATCTTTTGAACCTGGTTTACTTGCTAAGGCTCATCGAGGTATATTATATGTTGATGAAGTTAATTTACTGGATGATCATTTAGTCGATGTTTTATTAGATGCTGCAGCTTCCGGATGGAATACCGTAGAAAGAGAAGGTATCTCGATTAGTCACCCTGCTCGCTTTATTTTAATTGGTTCTGGCAATCCTGAAGAAGGAGAATTGCGACCTCAACTCTTAGATAGATTTGGGATGCATGCTCAAATAGGTACGGTTAAAGAACCCGAATTACGTGTACAAATTGTAGAACAAAGAACAGATTTTGATAGTTCACCTATGAATTTTATATCAAATTATAATAATTCACAAGTTCAATTAATGGAAAAAATTGAACAGGCTAGACAAAATTTATCAAAAGTTACTATTGATTATGATTTTCGAATTAAAATATCACAAATTTGTTCGGAATTAAATGTTGATGGATTAAGAGGTGATCTTGTCACTAATCGTGCGGCTAAAGCATTAGCTTGCTTTGAAAATCGATCATATGTAGTACGAGAAGATATTGGTCGAATTATATCGTTATGCTTACGCCATAGATTACGAACGGATCCATTAGAAAGTATTGATTCCGGCTCTAAAGTCTATGAAGTTTTTGAACATATATTTAATTAAATTTTAGATAAAGTTTTTATAAATATGCTATACTCTATTCGAAGATATAAAATTATTGGGGCTCGTCGTATTAGTAATATTTTTTGGGCTAGTACAATATTTTTAGCTTCAATCTTTTTTTCTCTAACTGGTTTAGCTAGTTTTTGGTCGAATTCTTCCCTTGATATTCTTCATAATGCTGAATCAATCCAATTTTGGCCACAAGGTCTTATCATGATTTTTTATGGTATATTAGGATTTATTTTTAGTTTCTATTTATTATTGACTATTTTTTGGAGTATTGGAAGTGGTTTTAATGAATTTAATACTATAAAAAAGGAGATTCGAATCTTTCGTTGGGGTTTTCCAGGAAAAAATCGTAGAATTGATTTAAATTATTCATTTGACGAAATAATAGGAATTCGACTTGAATTAAAACAAGGATTTAATGAACAAAAAAATTTATATTTACAAATACGAGATAAAAGAGAAATTCCTTTAAGTCGATTGGGACAACCGTTAACTTATTCAAAAATAGAAGAACAAGCAGCCGAATTAGCCAAATTTTTAAAGGTTTCCCTCTCATTAAGTAATTAATGGGTTATTTAAATTATTTAAATTATTTAAAATACATACGCTTATCATTAGTTTTATAATTAACTTATTTTATTTTATGCCTACTATTCAACAATTAATTCGCTATTCTAGAAAAAAAATAAAAAATAAAACTGATTCTCCCGCACTCAAAGCTTGTCCACAAAGACGCGGGGTATGTATTAGAGTTTATACAACTACTCCCAAAAAACCAAACTCAGCTATTCGAAAAGTAGCACGAGTTCGACTAACGAGTGGATTTGAAATTACTGCTTATATTCCAGGAATTGGTCATAATTTACAAGAACATTCAGTAGTATTAGTTAGAGGAGGTCGTGTTAAAGATTTACCAGGAGTTCGTTATAAAATTATCCGAGGAACACTTGATACTATTTCAGTGAGTGAACGAAGTCAAGGTCGTTCCAAATATGGGGTTAAGAAACCAAAAATAAAATAAGATAAAAGAATCTATGCCAAGAAAGAAAATAGTAAAAAAGAAAGAATTAAGGACAGATCCTATCTTTAATAGTATATTGATTCAATTATTAATTAATCGTATACTTAAAAAAGGTAAAAAACAATTGGCTATCAGAATTGTTTTAGATACTTTAGAACATATTCGATTAAAAAGTAAACAAGATGCACTTCAACTTATTGAAATTGCTATTCAGAATTTAAGTCCATCCGTTGAAATACAAACCAAAAGAATTGGTGGAGCTGTTTATTCAGTTCCGCTAGAAGTACAGTCATTTAAAGCAACTAATTTAGCTGTTCAATTGCTTTTAGAGACTACCAGAGCAAAATCGGGTTACTATTTTTCTAAAAAATTAGCTGAAGAAATTATCGAAGCATCGAATAATATGGGTTCAGCTATTCGAAAAAAAGAAGAAATTCATCGTATTGCTAATGCAAATGCGAAATTAACTAAAAAATTTTAAAAATTTTCTTATGAAAAAAACTCAGCTCAATTCTAGTAAACCTGTTTTTTTACGTTTGTATTTCTGTTTTTTAAACTTACAGCTAATGTTTAAAAGACAAATGGTAAGTCTGGAGAAAGAAATAAATAATTTATATAGTTTTATTACTTTTACTTTACTATTTTATGAATTTCTTCAGATGAGTGGAATACAATCTAACCATTCAAATCAATTATTGCTGAATAAAATAAAATCAAATCAACAATTAGTAGAATCGAAACACTATGAATTTGGATTAAATAAAAATTTTAAAAATACATTAATTTTTAAACAAAAAGTAAGGACAGATAACTCTATCAACTTACCGAGTAAACTAAAAAATTCTAAACGACTTAGAACAAAAAATGCCTATTTTTTAGATCAAATTAATATTCAAAATTATAGAGTTATTTTAAGAAATAAATATTCTTTCTCTAAATTACCTTTTGATTCTAATTTTATTTTTACTACTCGATTAAATTTTCCTACAATTGAATTATATAGATGTAAATTTAAATCAAACCAATTTTTAGTTTATCCAACATTAGATCTTCCCATTAAATTTAATCAACAATCTCAATATCAAAGATCTATATCTATACTTCATAAAAAAGAAATTTTTTTTGAAGAAGACTATTACGTAAAAAAAGTCCATTTGAATCTTAATGCTCAATTAATATCTAAAATTACTCATTTATCCTCCGTTAAAAATATCGAAGGTCAAATTGTCCAATCAAGTAATAGAGTACAATCCTCATTTCGTAAATTTTCTGATTCGAGATTTTTAAAAAAATCAAATATTTTCCATTCCTCTAAAAATTCTTCATTTTATGAATTATATGAACCAATATCCTCAAAATCCTATTTAATTATTTTATCGATTGGATTTAGTTTTTTTATTATTAACATTTTTCAAAATTTATATAAAGAATATGGAAAAGAAATCTTATCTATATTAGTTGATGTTATACAATTAATTGGTCTATTAGAAGAAGATGATTGGTTAAGAGAAGATTTAAATTTAAAAGTTAATAAACCAAAATTTCGATCATTACGGAAAGTTAATTGTAGTTTAGGTGAACTTGCTGGTATTGAATCAGTTGTTATCGAAATTAGTGAAATAATTTGGTTTTTACGAAATAAAAAACAAATTAATTTTAACCCATTTCAACATATCTTAACCTTTAAACAAAAATATAGTTCCCCTTTTGCACTTTCTCATTCTTATTTATTTATTGGACCACCTGGTACTGGTAAAACTTTATTAGTTCAAGCAATTGCCGGTGAGTCTGGAGTTCCTATCTTAATTCAATCTGGAAGTATATTAAAAAATCCAGATAAACATAATAAAGGGGCCCAAGCTTTACATTCCCTATTTAAGAAATCGAAACGAATAGCACCTTGTATTATTTTTATTGATGAAATTGATGGTTTAGGTGCAAAACGACAAAATATATCTTTAACAAGTAATTGTGAATATGATTTTATGGAATTAATTGATACTCAACTCAAATCTGCTTTTAATCAATATGATCTCGAAAATGAAATAAAAAGAGAGATTGATAAGGGTGATGGAAAAGATAATCTTTGGATTTTTCAAGATGAAAAACAATTAATTCCATTTAATGTAAATCAACAAACTGAAAAAGAGAATACATCACGACTTGAAAATTTAGCTATATTAATTCAATTATTAATTGAATTAGATGGATTAAAACCTTTAAATAATATTCTAGTTATTGGGGCAACAAATCGTCATTCAGTTTTAGATCCAGCATTATTAAGACCAGGACGTTTTAATAATTTTATCCATATTCATTTACCAAATTTAAGAAAAAGAATTGAGTTATTTAAAATTCAAATTGATAAAATTGGTTATGAATCAGAAATTTTATGGTCTTATCTAGCTAAAAGAACAGAGGGATTAAGTGCAGCTGATATTACTGCTATTAGTAATGAATCTGCATTAATTGCAATAGAAAAAAATGAATTACATACATTTGATTCTATTGAACAAGGGATTTTGCGTATTATTACTTTACCCAATAACCAAAATATATCATTTTTAATAACAGAGAATAATAAAATTAAAGAGACATATTATAGTATCTATAATATTTTTAATCAGTATCACTTAGATATATATACTAATAAACTTATTTTAAATCTACCATTTCCACGAAATTTAAATCTTCATTTATCTTCGTATTACTCTATGGCTAGCAAAAATCTATTTTCACTACTATTTAAATATTTACCACCAGAATCCTTCTTAGCTATTAAGGAGCGCAAAAAAAATTATCGCTATCAAAAGCTCGATAATATTTTGAATAGTATTAAAGATGATTTTAGTTATAAAAAAAAATTAGAAGCAAAATTGATTTTTTTATTTGCTGGAAAATCTTCTGAACTAATGGGAAATAACATTTCATTAATTCGACAAACTGATCAGATCAATAATCCTAAACTTATTTTTCAATTATTTGAATTAACAGATTTTGGTTCATTCGATTTAAAACAAGCTACATTATTAATCAAATATATGGTTAGTAAATGGTACTTATATACTGAACAGGTTATTACTGAAAAATATCATAGAATTGATACAAAATATGATATTATTGAATATGATTCTGAGGAATTAAAATTAATGAAAGTTATTGCTGAAGAAATTAGTATATCTATATCTTCAAATTCCGATAAAACAATTGAGTTAAATCAACAAAAATGGCTATATAATCCTTGGTGGCAAAAAAATGTCCAAGAGCAATTAGATTTTATTTATTCAAATGAATTTGAGTGGTATCGAATTTATTTATCTGATCCAGATACCTCAGAACAAAACATTGAATGGGTTCCACCAGATATTTATTATTATCAATTACAAGAGGAAAATTCCAATCCCTATTTTTCATGGAATCAATTACTTTTATCGACACAAAATTATTTATGGAATAGTTTAGCTCTCAATGCTTTTAATAGTGCTTTTAGTATAGTTAAGTATTCAGTTGAATTAAATGATATTATTATTAATAATTTATTGCTTTCAGAAAGTATTCGAGAATATGAATTAGTTAAACTGATTAAAACTTTTTATATTAATTTTCGAAATCAATTTGATTTATCGAATCAGGCAAAAATTATGGGTGATCAGTGTATTATTCGTAAATCTTGGGGGAAACAATCACGTCGTCCAGTAGCTAAACAATTTTTTATTAATCAAGTTCAAGTAGAAGCAAAAAGACAAATAGAGGAAGCTAAACAAAGAGCAGAAGAGGAAGCTAAACAAAGAGCAGAAGAGGAAGCTAAACAAAGAGCAGAAGAGGAAATTGATTAATATGTTAAATAAATGAATTTATTGCAATATCTGAATCAATTATAAAATAAAAAGTCTAACTGAAATAAATTAGATAAATATCCATGTTAGATAGTTAAAAAATGGAAGTTAATATTTTAGGATTAATTGCTACTGCTCTATTTATTATTATTCCCACTTCTTTTTTATTGATTTTATATGTTAAAACTGCAAGTCAAAATTCATAAACTTCTATTTCTGATGACTGAGTATAATAAGTCATCAGAGATAGAAGTTTCTTTTGAAGAAATCGGAATGTAGCGTAGTTTGGTAGCGCGCGTGTTTTGGGTACTCGAGGTCACAGGTTCAAATCCTGTCATTCCGACCAATTGATTTTGCGCTTTTAGTTCAGTTGGTAGAACGTAGGTTTCCAAAACCTAATGCCATAGGTTCAAGTCCTATAGAGCGTGAAAAATTATAAATTATAAAAAAAATATAATGAATCGAATTAAGCGTGGCCATAAAGTAAAAAAGAAGCGAAAACAGATACTAACCAAAGTTAGAGGTTTCCGAGGAGCTCCAAATCGTCTTTATCGTATTGCTAAACAACAGTTAGTTAAATCGGAGGTGAATAAGTATAAACATAGAAAAGAACGTAAACGAGAGTTACGCCAACTTTGGATTCTTAGATTAAATGCTTTTTTAAAACTTTACAATCAAACTTATAGTCCTTTTATTTATCAGTTAAAGAGAAAGAATATCCAATTAAATCGGAAAATATTATCTCAATTATCTATTTACGAAAAATTATTATCATATAAAAATATGAATTTAAAGTAATAAAACTCTATATGATGAAAAAATATAACCCAAGACGTAGGAGAAGAAGAAAGAAACGAATTAAAGTAAAAACGAAAAATATTAATTATAAAAATATAACTTTATTACGTCACTTTATTAGCCCAAATGGTAAAATAATTCCACGTCGACTAACCAAAGTAACAGCAAAACAACAGCGAAAATTATGTAATTCAATTAAACGAGCTCGAGTTGTTGCATTTTTACCTTTTATTAGCATGAGTAGTTTTTAATCATAGATTAAGTCTATGATTCTTAAGGTTTATAACTCAGTTGGTAGAGTGATTGCCTTACAAGCAATACGTCAACGGTTCGAGTCCGTTTAAACCTAGTTGTTTATCTCCGAATACTCACATTCTAATGCCTAGATCACAGAAAAATGATAATTTTATTGATAAAACATTTACTGTAGTTGCAGATATATTATTAAATATTTTACCTACAACAAATCGTGAAAAACAAGCCTTCTCCTTTTACCGAGATGGTATGTCAGCTCAAGCTGAAGGGGAATATGCAGAGGCATTGCAGAATTATTATGAAGCAATGCGTCTTGAAATTGATGCATATGATCGAAGTTATATCTTATATAATATTGGTTTAATTCATGCTAGTAATGGAGACCACGGTCGTGCTCTAGAGTATTATTATCAATCTCTTGAACGTAATCCTGCTTTACCTCAAGCATTAAATAATATTGCGGTAATTTATCATCATCGTGGTGAGCAAGCGATTGAAAAAGAACAACTTGAAATATCAAAAATTTTATTCGATAAAGCATCAGATTATTGGAAAGAAGCGATTCGTCTTTCTCCAACAAATTATATTGAAGCTCAAAATTGGTTAAAAATGACAGGGCGATAGAGATAAACTTCAGCTTATAGAAAGGATGACTGGATTATTTTAATAGTCTAATTTATAACATGTTTTTGGGTGTGATTAAAACAAAATCAAAATAAGTAAATGTTTCAAGGTGGATACCTTAGTATTCAAAGTCGATGAAGGGCGTAATAAACTGCGAAAAGTATCGGTGAATTGTAAATAAATATTAACCCGATAATTCCCGAATGGAGAAATCTATTAAACTTTCAAATTAATTCATAATTTGAAAAGAGAAAACATAGTGAATTGAAACATCTTAGTAACTAAAGGAAAAGAAAGCAAAAGCGATTTCCCGAGTAGTGGCGAACGAAAAGGAAAAAGTCTAAACTAATATTATATTAGGGTTGTGGGGCAACAGTTTTATAGATAATTTAAGGAGAAACAGCTGAAACCTGTACCAAAGATGGTGAAAGTCCAGTAATCTTAAAAATATAAGTTGAACTCCCAAGTAGCTTGAGACACGTGGAATCTCTTGTGAATCGACGAGAACCACCTCGTAAGACTAAATACTCTTGAATAACTAATAGTGAACAAGTACCGTGAGGGAAAGGTGAAAAAGAACCCCTAAAGGGGAGTGAAAAAGAATATCAAACCTGAAACAAACCAATAGTAGGAGAAATTTATATCAAATTTTGACTGCATACCTGTTGAAGAATGAGCCGGCGACTCATATATTCTGGCAAGGTTAAGAATAATTTCGAAGCCTAAGTGAAAACAAGTCTGAATAGGGCGAAAGTCAGTTTATATGGACCCGAACCCGAGTGATTTAACCATGACCAGGATGAAACTTGGTTAAACCCAAGTGGAGGTCCGAACTGACCAATGTTGAAAAATTGGCAGATGAGTTATGGTTAGAGGTGAAATGCCAATCGAACTCGGAGCTAGCTGGTTCTCCTCGAAATACGTTGAGGCGTAGCATTTAGAAATCAATTAAGGGGTAAAGCACTGTTTCGGTACGGGCTATGAAAATGGTACCAAATCGTTGCAAACTAAGAATACTAAAGTTGATAACTAAATAGTCAGACTATGGGGGATAAGCTCCATAGTCTAAAGGGAAACAGCCCAGATCATCAGCTAAGGCCCCTAAATAATAGCTAAGTGTTAAAGGAGGTATGAATGCAAAAACAACCAAAAGGTTTGCCTAGAAGCAGCCATCCTTAAAAGAGTGCGTAATAGCTCACTGGTAAAGCGTTCATGCACCAAAAATGAAAGGGACTAAGTTATTTGCCGAAGCTATGAGCTTATTAAGCGGTAGAGGAGCGTTCTGTTCTAAGGTGAAGCTCACTTGTAAGAATGAGTGGATGAAACAGAAGTGAGAATGTCGGCTTGAGTAACGAAAACATTGGTGAGAATCCAATGCTCCGAAAATCTAAGGGTTCCTTTACTAGGCTCGTCCTTGAAGGGTTAGTCAGGACCTAAGATGAGATCGAAAGATATAGTCGATGAGAAATAGGTTAATATTCCTATACTTATTTATACTTTGTACAGAGGGACGAAGAAGGCTATAACAGCGAATAATTGGATTTTTGTTTGGATAACAAGATAGTCAATTGAAGAAAAACTTTTGAATTATTAAGTTATTCAAAGATAAGAATCTTTGGATTTTTATCTTGTTAGATGTCATACTTCCAGGAAAAGCTCTAATTACTTATAAGATAAATAACCTGTACCATAAACCGACACAGGTGGATTAGTAGAATATACTGAGGAGCGCGAGATAACTCTCTCTAAGGAACTCGGCAAAATAGCTCCGTAACTTCGGGAGAAGGAGTACCCTTAATTGGGTGACAGTACATTGACCCAGGCGACTGTTTAACAAAAACACAGGTCTCCGCAAAGTCGAAAGACAACGTATGGGGGCTGACGCCTGCCCAGTGCCGGAAGGTTAATGAAGTAAGTTATTCTTTTGAAAAAGCTTATAACTCAAGCCCCGGTGAACGGCGGCCGTAACTCTGACGGTCCTAAGGTAGCGAAATTCCTTGTCGCGTAAGTTGTGACCTGCACGAAAGGCGTAACGATCTGGGTACTGTCTCAGAGAGAGACTCGGTGAAATAAACATGTTCGTGAAGATGCGAACTTCTTATACCTGGACAGAAAGACCCTATGAAGCTTGACTGTATCTTGAAATTGAATTTAAGTTTGTTTTGCGCAGTCTAAGTGGGAGGCTATGATGATCTTTTTTCGGAAATTTCTGAGCCAACAGTGAGAGACCACTCTAGGCATTCTAAAATTCTAATAGTGATTTCTTTTATCAGAACACTTAACAGTTTTAGGTGGGCAGTTTTTTTGGGGCGAAAACCTCCTAAAAAGTAACGGAGGTGTACAAAGGTTCCTTCAGACTGGACGGAAATCAGTTGGAGAGTATAAAGGCAAAAAGGAGCTTAACTGTAAGACTGACACGTCAAACAGAGGCGAAAGCCGGTCTTAGTGATCCGACGATTCTATGTGGAAGGGTCGTCGCTCAACGGATAAAAGTTACTCTAGGGATAACAGGCTGATCTTCCCCAAGAGTTCACATCGACGGGAAGGTTTGGCACCTCGATGTCGGCTCATCGCAACCTGGGGCGGTAGTACGTCCCAAGGGTTGGGCTGTTCGCCCATTAAAGCGGTACGTGAGCTGGGTTCAGAACGTCGTGAGACAGTTTGGTCCATATCCGGTATAAGCGTAAGAATATTGAAAAAACCTTTCTATAATACGAGAGGACTTGGAAGGATGAACCTCTGGTGTACCAGTTCTTATGCCAATAGGAAACGCTGGGTAGCTATGTTCAGAGGTGATAACTGCTGAAAGCATCTAAGTAGGAAGCCCATTTTAAGATGAGTATTCTTTTATGAGATCGCGGGGAGAATACCCGATATATAGGAATTAGGTGTAAGACTAGTAATAGTTGTAGCTGAAATTTACTAAAGATCCAATTTTTTGATCTCGTTAGTTATAACCCATAATTTTTAGTAAACTTATTTAGTGTTGAAACAGTTTAAATCAAACCTATATCCATCCCGAACTATAGTGTTAAATTAAATTGCGAGAATGATACTCTGAGAGACATTTTTGGGGACAATACTCGAATACTAGATTTTATTTTCTTATTTTAAATATAAGAAAATAAAATGAATAGTGGAATAAACAGTCGTTTGAATCAGTTAAAGTTTATTTCTTCTATATACTTGATTTAATCTCTTATAACAAAACTTGACATTTAATTTATAAATGTATACGGATAAAATTATATTAATAAATAGTATTATTCCATATATAGTCAAACACTTTACTGAAAGTTATAGTTATTATGTATCAGTAAAATAGAGGAATATGCCTCAATACTTAATACTTTGCCTATAGATGAAGCCTATACTGCCCAAATATGTTTGACTAATGCAAATTATGAAAAGGGATTTGCAAGTTTATATTATTTAGCAAAAAAATTAATATATATAGAATTAGTTATACTCAAAAAATCGAGTATAATTAATTCTTCTCATAATATATCAAATATTTTTCATTAGTTTCTATTTTTATTTTTTTAATTGATAATTGAAAAAAGATAATAGATAATCCAAATTCATTTATATATGATAAATTGAATCTTAATTCTTGAACTCTAGTAATAACTAATTTATTAAAGTTCTGCTCACGCTGATGGAATTTAAATACGCTTTTCGGTAATGATTATTTAATTTTATTAATAGAAAATCTTAGACCTAAAATAGTCATATTTTTTAAATTAGTCATATTTTTTAAATTAGTCTAACTTCAAAGTCAAAATTAGTTTGAGCGATACCTAAACGAACAATAAAAATATAAATCTATAGATTGACTCAACTTTTTCCTTTCTAAAAATTTTATAGTTTTTTATAGAGTCAACTAATAGTTTCATGTCTTTGATCCAATAAAAGAGGGTTAGAGGACTTATAGTATAAGTCTTCATCTTTCGAGTTAAGTGATTTCAAGATATATATATATATTACTTAGTTCTATCATAAATTTTAAAATTTATGATTTATTTTTGTAAATTGCTAGGCTTAGTGTTATCTATGAGAAAATTAAATATAGAAATGGGTAAATTTAGATATTATAAAGAAACTAATTTTAAAGTATACGAGAATATCCTAAAGAATTCGGAGAATAGTAGATAAAGTTGAGAAATAATTAAGGAAACTGAGCAGAATAGAGAAATTCAAATATATATTAAACAAAATTAAAATTTAAATATAATAATACCAATACCTACGAATATTAATTATACGGAAACCAGCTAGAACTAATAAATTTTGAATAAATATTGATAAATGCTTCTAGGTAGCTATACTAATAATGGAATAAATGAATTATATTAAATTCATTATTCTGCACTTTTAGTTCAAAATATATAACATTTTATGTTTCTTTTCTATAATGTAAAACATATACTAATGCGCAATACTGAAAAAATTCTATGAATACACTCAAATATTTTATTCAACAAAGTAGTTTTATAGGCCACATTCACTCATGGAATTCGAGAACGAGTGAATTCAGCTTAAAGCTTCGAACAGGACAAGAGATACAAATTATCGTTAAACCTGAGACTTTTTTCTCAGTTTTAACTAATTTAGATAATGTTAGTTTAGATGAATTTGATAAGCAAGAGGAGGATATAGAAACTAAATGTAGTGAATATTTAAGGGAAAATACTCTAGTTTCCGTTGAATGTACATTACAACAATATGAAGGCAAGACTAGTATCACGGCTGATGTTATTCATATTTTAATTAATCAAAATGAAAATCTATTATTTGAACATTCTGATTGGTGGATAAATCAAATTAGTCGTATGGCTGATGAATGGTTAGATGATTTATTTGGAGATAATCGAAATTATACACAAGAAGATTTTGCCTCTTTATATCGTACGAATCTAAATACTTATGGCTTAGAAACGGATGATACGATTCAAGAAACAGCTACTTTATCTCGTTTAATCTATGGATTATCTTCAGCCTATCATTTGACAGGCTGTGAACGTTATCTAAATGCTGCAAAAGCTGGAGTAGAATATCAACGTAATAGTTTTAAACTATTAACTAGTGATGGGGAACATTGTTTTTGGGCTTATGGTCGTCGTCGTCAAAAATATGGAACTGAATTTAAATTACTCTCAGAAAATGGAGATGATTTTGGTACAATTCCATTATATGAGCAAATTTATGCTATTGCTGGTTTAGCACAATATTATCGTATAACTGTAGATCCAAAAGCATTAGAAGATATTCGTCAATCTGTGAATACATTCGAGAAATATTATCGTGATAAAACACAAGGAGGTTACTTTTCGCATTTAGATTATGCTAGTCAAACACCAACTGCTGATAGATTAGGGGATAATAAAGCACGGAAAAATTGGAATTCAATCGGAGATCATATACCAGCTTATTTAATAAATATTCTTTTAAGTTTAAATCCCTTACCCAGTGATTTAGCACCCGAATTCAATGATTTTGTTAAAATTTGCCAAATGATATTTGATGATTGTATTAATAATATTCTTCAATATTTTCCAGATGAAAACAATCGGTATGTGAACGAAAGATTTTATCAAGATTGGGAACCAGATCATGACTGGAGATGGCAACAAAATCGAGCGATTGTAGGTCATAATCTGAAAATTGCTTGGAATTTAACTCGAGCCGCTAATTATTATAAAGAAATTGGCAATTCTAATAAAGTAAAAGATTGTTTAGATTTAGCAGTACAATTAGCCAATAATATGGCTGAATTCGCAGTAGATCCTATTCGTGGCGGATGCTTTGATGCAGTTGAGCGTGAACCGACCAATAATATGCCATTAGAAATGGTATGGAAAAGTACAAAAGATTTTTGGCAACAAGAACAATGTATATTAGCTTACTTGATTTTATATGCAGAAAAAGATAAAGCGGATTATTTGGACTTGGCTCGTGAAACTCTTGCATTTTGGAATATCAATTTTCTAGATCGTAAAAATAGGGGGATATTCTTCCGTGTTAATGATATTGGTCTTCCAGTTTTCCAAAATTATGATAATAAAGCAGGTCACGCAATTGCTGGTTATCACTCTTTTGAACTTAATTTTTTAACTCACTTATATCAACGTTCTGCTGCATTTACAAATAAAGAAAATGAAGAAGAACAGAAATTTTGTTTATACTTCTCACCACATGAATCAATTAGACAAACAAATTTAAATGTTAAACCCGATTATTTACCGAATAGTTTAAAAATTACATCGATAGTGATTGATGGAATTGATCAATCTAGTTTTGATTCAAATAATTTCCAAATTCCAATTATACCTAGTTGTAAACAAGTTAAAGTCGAATATCAGATACAAAAATTAATACCATCAATAGAAGATCAAAAAGGTAAAATTGGTGTTTTAATTGAAAAACATTTTGATGAAGCTGAATATATTAAATTCAATGACTTTTTTCCAAAAAATGGTTATGAAGTTGAATATTTTACTGACTTATGGCAGGCAGAATCTGTAGTATATACAGGGAATGATTATCATGAAACACGAATTGCTTGTACAGTTACAAAGGATATACGGGATGTAGAAGCGAATTATCAGGACTATGCTGGATTTATTCTTATTGGTGGTTATGCAATGGATCGATTACGATATGAAACAAATCCATCAGCTAACCAAGAAAATAATTCTCCAGCAGTCCAATTTTTACAGACAGTAAATAAACATAAATATATTGGTACTATTTGCCATTCATTATGGTTATTAACAGTAAATAAAGAGTTTCTTAAAAATCGTAAAGTTACATGTGCTCATAATATTATATATGATGTTCAAAATGCAGGCGGTGAGGTAATCTATAATGACAATAATATTGGTACTATTGATGTAAATCTAGATACGAGAACTAAATTAGTAACAGGTAAACATCCTGGAGTAGTTAATAAATTTTGTGATAAGTTTCTTGAAGCGATTGAAAGCGAGACTTTGGGAGATTAATGAAAAACCAGCTAGAAAACGAAATCAAAGATACTCAATAAGTAGAAATGATAAGTATTCCTATCATAAATATGAATTAGAGTTTAAATATAATAACTGAACTAGATATCGAGACTATAGTCTCGATATCTAGTTCTTTAGGACTGGAGATATGACCTAGATCTCTATGAAGGGCAGTAGTACGGTTGTATGACCTCCTTAATAGAAATAAAAAATTATGAACAATTATGAGTTAAATATTGAATTCGATTAATCAGCATTAACTAAGATTATCTGTAGTAAACAAAAAGTGAGATAGGAATTATAACTATTTTCACGAAAGCTATTTTAAATGTAAAATGAAAACAAGCATTTTTTCTTCAACAAGAGGCCCAAATTGGATGAATTGATAAAAATTCTGACTATGGCTTTCTAGTTTAATTAAGATAAAAACTATAATTAGTTTTTGGCTATTCTGAAATTCGAGTCTAAAATGTGCTAAAAGTCGAAATAAATAAACAGTTAAAAAAATTTTCTAATGCAATCATTCATTGCGACTGCTTTTTTTTTACTCGACTTTGCTTGACTTTTTATCATAGCAATATATAATATTGATAGGTATAGTTATGGTAGGTAACTTCCTAAACTAATACCGATCCATAATATACCCGAGGATAATAACGTTGGTACTGATGTTGATCTTCATATTATTGTAGCTGCCAAAAAGTATTAATGGCTACTTTTATACTAACTATTTAATATTAAAATTATTTCTTATGAATTTAGATGATATTATTAATGGGGCTATTGGTACATTCGATAATAATTGTGCTGGCTATATGAATCCAGGTGCATCTGGAAATGGATATATTGCTACACTTAAATTATCAGTCGGATCAGTTGAAGCTGATATGGATGAAGGTTTAGAGCGTATCGTCTCCTATGATACATGTGAAACTACAGATGCCTATATAGGTCAAATCAATATGTTGACTGCGTCATCATTTTGTGGATTGAATGGCGCCATTTGGGGTTATGATTTAGCGAAAAGTGAATCTTATAGTGAAAATAAATGTTTATTAACTGTGAAGCAGGGAAAAAGTGAAGTCCCCGTATATGATGTATTTCCGCTATTGGATACTACATATCGATTATTTGGAACTAGAAATCAGAAACGTTTTGCACCATTACCTGGTGCAATGGTTATTTGTGCAAATAAAAATGCTTATACATCTATTAAAGGTGGACCCGTATGGTGTGTTATCGCATTAGCTATTGCTTCTAATCGACAAATTCACTCTAACTTATTTATGGAAGATTGTGATGCTTCTGCTCCAATTCAGCCAGATGAATATGTTCAAATGATGTCACAAGCTATTGCTGAGTGTGGTCAAAATCAAGGTGTCGAATATGAACGTATATTTATCGGATGTAAATCTCTCACAGTACCAAGTGGAACTATCGGTTGTGCATTAACATGTGCACCTTATGTCACTCTAGCTAAGAATGCTATACCTAGCGGATCTAAAGCAAGTGATTTAATGAATATGAGTATTAGCCAATGGGAAGAGGCTTTAGGCCTTCGACCTTTACCACCTTATCCAGTTCACTCAAATTCATAGATCATTCTTTATTAGTTTCTTATTGCTTTATTTTATTAAGTAGAGCAATAAGAAATATACTATAAATTAAAATTTAATTTCGAATAGTTCATTTACTTAGGAGTTGTAGAGAACCTAAAATTCATAAAGGCATATCTGTTGAAGATATAAGCTAATAGAGCCAATTTGTTGCATAATTTTTATTATAGATTTCAAATTGAATTAACTTAGTTATCCTAAACAAAACAAAGTTTTGTTAAAAAAAATAGTTTTGCTTGGAATTTTAGTTGTTATCGCTTATTTATCTAGAGACTATAAACTTAAACCCTTTAGATGGTCAGAATTTATCTAATTTAAATCTATAAAGTTTACAAATCTTTATCAGAGTTAGGAAGAACCATTATTTTTGGGATCACTATATATGACAATCATGAACTTCTACACATATAAGTTTATATACTGAGTATAATTTTGATCAGATTGTATATATATCTATCAATAGCCTATTTCATTTCTTGTATAAATTAAGCCTATTAAATTTATATTTTTATCACTCTTTTGAATCTATAATCATAATTGGTAGCAGCATTGATTTAAGTTATCATTTCGATTCAAAAGTATATACGCTTATCACTAAAACTAATCAATTGTACGTAATTATCAAATTCATATCAAATGTTTGTTGACTATAGTTTTGGACCTATATTGCCAAAGATGCAAGAAGCATTAAAGCAAATCGTAAATCGAAATATGTGTAAAATATTTGTATGTGATGCAATACCAGGTTTAATAGGTTCAGTTCCTTATGGATTTATCTTACTAAATACATAAAGTGAAGTTCCAGAATCGCCTTCAAGTCAAACTAATTGGGTACCTGTATTCATCTCCTCAAATAGAGTGTGTATCAAGATAGAATATACCAATGATGTAGAACAAAATGTTAAAAATCTAGTATATGTATTAAATCAATTATCGCCTACTCAGGCATTTTATTCGCAGATAATACCGCATAATGATCAAACCATTACTTTATGGGTACCATCTGATAATGATTTACCACCTTTAAAAATTCCAGAGAACAAATAAAACTATATATTTTTATTTCAATTCATTTTTTTTTAAGAGTAATCGGGGAAACAGTAAGTCTCTCCTTGAATAAGTCAAGGAGAGAAATGCTAGAATGATTAAGTGCTACCTGATTTTTATTGATCATAAATTTAATGAATAAAGACATTCTAAAAATGACAATATCTTGAACCAATATTCGTCAATTAAAATAATAGGCTGAACTTTAAAGATAAATTAGAAACATCAGAAGGTATTTATCTAACTTTATATAATGACTTGATTGGAGCTATAGTAATAGACTCATACATTAATAAATCCAATCCACTTCGTATATTGAAAATTGAATTTCGATACTTACAATCATTTAAAATTCGAAAAAGTATATCAATAAAATAAATAATCTTTTATGACAATAATTATAAATTTTGCCTTATATTTTACAAAAATATTTCAATCAGAAATACAGAAACACAAAATTGAATTGAATTATTTTGTTTGGAAAGAATCATTAGACGATGCAAAAAAATATACCCCAAGCTTAAAGGATCATTTTCAAACTGATGAAACTCTGATAGAAAATCTTACAACCTAGGATCATCATAAATTTTTTGAGAAAATGCGAGCTTATTCTGATTTTGATGCTAATGCACCTTTAGACTTCTTAAAAAAAAAATACCGATTATGTATAAAGATTTTGGAAATTTTTTAATACTTTATAAAAAAGGTGGAATAACGATCGATAATACCTTTCAGGTTAACTCTAAAGGAGATGAAGAGTTTCGCCAAAAATTTATAACTTATTATAACAAATTTCGAGATAGAACTTTTCTTCCCCTATTAAAGGTGTCGAACGAGAAAGAGTTTGTAACATAGCCTGATAATAGACATTTTCTTAATACAATTAATAATCCCCTCTACCCCTTTTTTTTAGATTCATATGAGGATGCTCTAGTTTTTGTGGAAAAAACACCTTACTATCGTGTCCCTGCAAATGAAGTTAGCATTCTTTTTGGAAAAAGAGACTCATCACTCATATTATCCATTATTGAAAATTATCTAAACTTTTTCCTTCAAATAAATCCGTCTACAGAGATAAAAAATCGGGATACGGCTATTGGCTTATGTGTTACTGCGTCTATACATAATGCGTTTGTTCAGGATTATTTGGCACATTTGAAATGTCAGATAAAGAAGATAGAAAATAAGAAAAGTATGCCGATAGATTTACATTATTTCTTAGAAATAGGTATTATGACAGAAGTTTTCATATTTGTCTAAATGACACCTCAATGAATTTAACCAAAGTATCAGGAAAAACGTGGCGTGAAAATCAAAACTAATCTTTTGATTGAAAAGATTAGTATTCAATATTGACGGATTCAATTAAACTTGACTTTTTTTTAATTTATATATATAATTAGTATGTCTATATAAGTATATATATAGACGACTAATTAATTACTTTATCATTTAGTTATGTCTTCTTACGAATTAAAAGTTCTATTCACAGAAAGTGATGTTCAAAAAATTAACTTGAATAAACAAAAATTGACATTGGTTAAAACTCTAAGCTCTGGTTCCCAATCTACATTAACGTGGTTAAGCATTAGTCCTTTTGAAAATAATCAGATAACGTGGAGTAATAAATTTGGAGTATACGTTTCAAATACTAAAGTTGAGGCAGGAGCAAAAATATTTAAAATTTCCGCTCAAAATCCAGCATCTGATCAACATTGTTATCCATTTCAAAATGGCATTTTTCTGGAACCTAGAAAATTAGAGGAACCATTCCGCAATAAGTATCAAATTAAAAATGAAACATCCCAAGATTTAACATTTGGCCTAACTCAAGGAATTGTATTTAACGGAAATAAATTTGATGCCAATCCTCTAAATGCGGTCACTGTATTTGAAAATGAAACAGCTACATTTTCCGCTATCGAAAAAGTGAAAGTATATTTATCGACTTGTGAAGATAATGGAGTAGTGATTTCCGAAATCGCTAGTGAGGCGATTGAACTAGATTTTACTGATCTACGCAATTCATCCAAATGTATTAGTTACGCACATGGTCATTTCATAGAGAAGAAATGTGCCAACGTATAAAAAGTATTAGACTTGAATCTAGATTACTTTTTGTATATTTATTGTCTTTTTCATATTAGGATCCTGAATAAGGGTCTTAATATGAAAAATATATATTATAATCTTATGACTCTAATACTAGTATTTAGTATTCTAATTTGCTTCTGAACTCAAATAAGTAATACAATAATATCTATCATATAATACATTCATAATTGATTGGTTTATTGGTTTTAATAACCACTGTTTTAATCAATATTTAAAATACTCTCTGAATATAGGTTGGATTTATCTAATTAACCAATTATCATACAAAAATATTTAAGATTTAAGCTATAAAATTTTAATTAGTCTAAGTACTCTAGATCTATCGCTCACCGCCTTTTTGTATAAGTATAAGAAGATCAATTCTTATTATCCGCTAGTTTCCGATTGAAAACTTAAAGAATCGTCTTAATCATCAACTTTACCCATAGCGAGTCGGACTACTTCACAGATAGAAGAAATTGTACTTGCAAAATAGATTTTATAAAAATGAGGTAACCAATTTGCACACTTATTAATGTCAATCGTATAGCTTTTGCTTCTATATTTTGAAGATGAGTTCGTAGAAAACTTATTATCCTTAATTCCAGTTTGAGTTATTTGCTATTTAACAAATTCATTAGAGAGTATAAAGAAGGAATTTTCGAGGGATCAAAACAAAAATCCTAATAGGATAACGATAAAAGGACCTAAAATAGGTTACTTTCTTTGAGAAGATATTAATATTATAATAGCATTTAATATTATTGGTATTAAATTACAATATGGATCCTTCCAATTTTTTGGGTAAACCATTATGGTTATTAGCTGGGTCTGTGACTATTACAGCAGGCGAAAATGCTCATCAGCAGTTCAAACAAACACGAATTTGACAATTCCAAGAGACTTGTAAAATTGTCAAAGATTATTCATCGGGCAAGATTACGAAAGGCGTAGCCATCGAAGGCATAAGCTATATAGCTAATGAAAAATTGGCAAAACGTATCATAAATACACAATAAATGGGCATTGTGAAGCTTGAAGATTCAAATGCTTCGAATTGTTCAAATGTGACTTTCAATCATATAAATTTAGCCTCTAAAAATGAAAGTATAGTGCAATGTGGTCATACCCAATCTCTTAGCCATTTACCTTCTGTTAATTTTAAATTATATACAACTTTAGGAGAATTAGATTTTGATTTCAGCTTATTGACAGAAAATACTATATATGAACTATTAGTATTTCTTAAGTTGTCACAACCGGAGATTCAAAAGATTATACAAAATATTAGAGAAATAAGAACCCAAAATTGTTTTGATCGATTATGTATTATTGATGCTATCTCATATCGAATTTCACCTATGAATCAGTATGTGATCTTTAGTTCAACATTAATAACGAATGCAATGACAGCGTTATTAGTGGGGTATACAATATGGAATCGCATCAAAACAATTTATAAATTCGAGAAAAGCATAAAAAGGCGATAATTTAATTTCTTGAATAAGAACTGAATCAAAAATAGTTTAGTCATTTGAATTTCTGAATTTACTATAAGGAGGTGATGCAACCGCACCTGACTATCTTGTTGCAACTTCGCTTGAGTCACGAGCTCTACCTTTGGCATACCCCTTTTAAATGGTTAGACGAATGATCGAAATATATATATTTAATTTCAAAGTTTATTTTTATTATAATATTAGCTAGTCACCAATATTATAATAAAAAATATGAAATATATAATATCTCAAATTTTGCAGGACTGCAATAAATTCGTTCAATTAGTAATACCCATTGTACATTATCTACTCGATTTTGGCGTATATACCTTCTGTTTCTGCACATATTTTTTTAAACCATTAGTGGATTCTATTAGTCAAAAACATAAAAAAGATACAAGTGAGAACAAACAGTTTCAGAAATCAAAGAAAGAATATGACACTTTGATGAAAGATATTCAATTGTTAAAACAAAATAAAAAGCATTATCAACAACAAGTCAAAATTCTAAGGCAAGAAATAAGTTGGTCCAAGGATCGTTTAACATTAGCTGAATGGGGCAAAGATGTTACAGAATTAGATAAATATAGAAAGAAATTGGAAGACGAATGGTTAGTTGAAGTTAGAAAAGGTGTAAAAAACTCACAATTTGTTCGAAGAGAAGTTAATAGAGTTAACGAAAGAGAACGAAGAAACCGTGCGATGTTTGGAACTAAGCCAGTAAATTTAAACACAATACGTAACCGAGTGGAGTCCCAGTCAAGGTTGAGACCCAAAAGTAGGTTATACACTACTACAAATTTAATAAATGCCGATTCGACTAGTATTAGTGATTTAGACAGATTTGGCGTAAAAAGTTCTATACTTCCTGAAAAACTAAATCTGGATTTAGAAGATGGAACTGTTACAGCTTTTACAAATAAACAAATAAATGTGGGTAATGGTTTAAAAACTACTGGTGAAAGTCAATATACAAATGAAAATCAAGAAGAAATCAGTGTTTATGAATTCATAGATCCCGAAATAAAAGAATTAGTGAATCAATTACCTTTTAAAGGTATGAGCATGAGTAATGAAGAACATAAATTTACAGCTATTAGGTATGAATGGTTTCAAAAATCTAAAGAATACGATTCTTTTTTAGAGGAAAAATTAAGGTTAAGAGAATCCTTAGGTGCTACTAACAATAGTTTACAAAGTTTTAGTGCGTTTTCTAGAGAAGATAATACTTTATATCCTTCTGAGAACCTAGAGAACCCTTCAGATAACCTTAATAATCCTTTAACGGAACATCACTTAATGATTGTTCAATTTGTGCATCTTGAACAATAAATAATTCGTTTTTGAGTCTTTGGAATTGTTCTTCAGATTGTTTATTTAATTGTGCTAACATTGCCATTACAAATAAATTTTGTTGATCTATATCTAAATTTTTATAATTATGTTGTAATTTAGCTATATTTTGTTTAAATTCCTTTATAGGTCTATATCTAGCATCATTTTCCTCCAAATTCGGAGAAAAACACATCATATCAGCAGGTAAATCTGGATAATAAGAGGAATTTACTCTAAATTGTGCAGGAGTAATATGTTCATCGCGTTCTGTTTTTTTATTATTATTGATTTTTGATTGTCGTTTTGCTATAATACGATTAAGTTCAAGTATTGTTTTAGCCTTTTCTGGTAAAAGAGGTTTAAGTTTTAAAAATTGATATTTAAAAGAACGTATTGATCTTTCTGCACAAGCATTTTCTTGTGGATTTTGAGGATAAGTATTCATAGATAATTTGACATTATAATCTTTGAATTTGTCTTGCATTTTATTCCATTCCTTTGATCTAAATTCAGGACCTTGATCCGTATGTATAATTAGATTTCCGTTCTCTTTTTTATTAGGTATATACAAAAACTCAATAAGATTTGAAACAAACTTGACTAAATAACGAGAAGAAATACCTTTATTAGCTTTAAAATTTTTTGTATTAACATCAAAAGCTTTAGCACCAATATATTCACCATTCCCTAAATCATAAACAACACACAGCTTAACTTTATTATTTGATTTACCTTCAATTTTAGTTTTTAAAAAGGTAAAATCAATTGCCCACATTAAATTAACATCTACAACTATATTTTGGTTCATTAAATAATTAGGATAACGAACCCCCGACCTTTTATCATTTTAGCGTTTCAAATGGAATACGTGAATATAAATAGGACTTAAATGTCAAACAAGTTTGTCTCAAAATTTATGCATCCAATAATTCGACTAATTTAAATTTCGAAGATTTACCATTTTCTGTAGTATCTAAGATCATAGACTCTTTTGATTGGTCAGAAACATTAAAAAGCGACTTATTAGTCGATATTCGCCAAAGTCAAACAAAACAAGCGCTAGTTGAAGCTAGTAATCCCCATTTTTATGTATATGAACCAAAATCTTGATCCAATTATAGGATTAGGTATTACATCGATTAGCATCATAAGTATCATTTATACTGTATTTTTTAATCGTAAGAAGAGAAATAGATATTAATAATTACTTATTAGTATCTATGGAGAATAATTGGAAATAAAAATTTTCACCAAAGCTTATATAATCAAATAAACGATTATTAATGATATTAGTTAAGTTCGGCTCATTATATTTATAATGAGGTATTCATGTAGATCTTTATTTTTGATACACGAATCAGCTTATTTTGACTAAACTAGATTCAGTCAATTTTGTGTTAATTGGAAGATCACAAAATATATTTATTTATGAATTAAATATTCGAATTTTTATAGTTTAATGATATAATTAATTGTGTAATATTGATCAGCTATCAATATTATATGATTAATTACGATTCACATAATATCACAAATTTATGATCAAGCAAAATTATACAATTAATTTTTAAAATTATATTCATACTTGGATCGTAAATTCCATTGATTACACCTAGATTAAAAAAAAAAAAAACGAGTGAAATTGGACACCTATTGCGGTGGGATATGGATCAATTCATTTTATTTTCATAATACTATTTATAAAATTAATAATTCATAAATAGTATTGTTAACGAATAGGTGTTTTAATTCGAAAAAGTAAATCAATTAAATTGATTATGGTTATAGATCGGTATCAATATTAGTCACAATATATAAGGTTCAAATAGTTTTAGCTTGACGTTCTGGAATTGAAAGTTTTGTCACTTATTTGACGTTAATTTCTTTATCCTACTCTAAACTTATATTTTTAATAGTTAGTGCTTTCAAAATATTTAAGTTCTGAATATGGATTGAGACCCATTGAGCATAAGCCATAAAATATTCATATTGTTTATCTTCGCTTAACTTTTTCAACAATTGATTTAGTTTTCATTCAATAAAATCCGCTTTAAAATTCATAAAAATTCATATATATAACTCTTTCTTCATTTTATTTTAAAAACTGAATGTTATATTGAATTGTTAAACATCCAGTAGTTTTCGGTTGGATGTAGATTCCAAAAATAAATTTAGTGAACAAGGTAACCATACTGGAAGGTACTATTAGATCACCTCCTTATAGTTAAACAAATTCATAAAATAAAATTGGACATGATTTAGTCTATATTTATTTATTACTATACACTAGTATCTTTTTTCATATAATTCAACTGAATTAGTAAATTATTAATAATATACTTACCTTGTTCTTCAGATATATTCCCATCAAAATCATTAACCAGAGTCTGAAGGATACTGAATGTAGTTTTATAGTAAATTAGACTTGAAGGTAATTTATCTAAATTAGCTATATAATTCTCGCTTAGCTGAACTTTTGATTTATCATGCCAGTCTCTAAGCTTATTCAGTAAATCTTGAACATAAGTCAGTTCTTTCACCAATAAATTTAGATAATGAGTTGTCTCCGAGAGTTCATGAATCAATTTTGGTTCGTATATAATGGTTACAGTTGGTGATTCTATACTATCATCATGAGTATTTGTTTGCGATGTTGAACCAAAATTCGTGAATGAAAAACGTGCTTCTAGTTTCCTATCTGTTTTTTTGTCTTGTTTAATTTTAAAATTTTGCTGATTGATTTGCTTCACTATATATGAGCTAGGCGATGCCACTAAAGGTGTAGTATTGTACAAGATATGCTTATGCTTATTAGTATAATTAGCAAATTTGACTAGTTTTTTCCTATCCAGTTTTGGTAATATTGCTGAAATCTTCGAAATCTTCTCCTGTTTAAGCAAGTTTTTTAATTCAGATTTTAATTTGGATGAGGATGAGTCAAAAACAATAGGTAGAGGAGATTCCAGTTGGAATTCAGTTTCCAATATGAATTGAGAAGAGTCTATTTGTCGTATATACTCGTTTACTTCATCGTCTTTTCGATTTTTGCCAAACTTTTCTAAGTTTTCATAGAATATTGGATAAATAAATTTAATATCTTCTTCTTTTTGCTTGTTTAGTTCTTGCATAAGATCCGATGCATTTAATTTATATAGTTGATATAATCGTATCAATCTAGGTAGGAAATATGAAAATTGATTTTCTAAACTAGTCTGATTTACATTTTGCATATCTTCGATGCGATTTTTCAATCTTAGGAATTGGATACCCTGTTGCCATTGTACCTTGTAGCTTTTTGATTTCTGCTTCCCAATCAGTATTAATGCCTTTAGTATAGTATTTGCGTCTTTATATTTTGAACTATCTTCATTTTTTTCTTCTGAACTCTCTTCATCTTCATTAATTGAATCAAAAAGACAAAATAAATAGGGATAAGCAAGATCAATCAACTTAGAAAAAAGTAGAGCTCGGTTAGAGTTAGGATCAGCAGGTTTTCCATTTTCAATCTGACTTATTTGATCTTCTTTTTTCCAATTATTTCGTTGAATTTCTAGTCTAATTTTACTTATATCAGTTTTTAACTCGAAATAGTAAGTTTCCAGTTCCTGGAAATGTTCAACTAATTTGTTTAGAATGAATTGTAGCCTATTTTCATATGATTCGATATTATCAAACTGTTTTAATGTCTTATTTTCCACCGTTGTGATATGGTCTCGGATCTGTTTATCGTATGTGCTAGTGGGTTTTCCTATGATATTTTGTCCCTGTATCCAAACAATATATGAGGATAGCTCTATAAATATTGAAGAATAGGAAGAGTGCCAGTGGCTAATGTAGTTAGCAGTTAGCTTTTTTTCTATAAATTCGAATTGTTGATCAAAAGATTTAACTAGTCGGTTTAACCGCCAAATTTTTTTTTCTAAATCAGGAACCTCTAGTTTAGAATCTAATGGGCAAATTTGTATAAATCGAGTTTCTGAATTTTCAAGTTTCTTGACGTCTTTAACTAATTCTATTAAACCCTTATAAAGTTTATCTTGTACCTTATAGTGCTTATTTGCCTTTCTAGGGTTCATGAAGGGAGGAGTCGAATATTTATATTGCATAATAATGATTATTTTATAATAAATATATTTGGAATGAAATGATAACAAGATTGAATCTAAATTCACACAATTCAATTTATCCTAATGGTTTAAATACTTAATCCAAATTTATTACTCCACGTTATCTGATTCTTTTCAAAAGGACTAATACTTAACCACGCTAATACAGATTGGTAACCATAACTTAGTGTTTTAACCAATGTCAATTTTTGTTTATTCAAGTTAATTTTTTGGACATCACTTTCTGTGAATAGGACGTTTAATTCGTAAGAAGACATAACTAACGTAAGAAGACATAACTAAATTATAAAGTAATTAATTAGTCGTCTATATATATATATAGACATATTCATTATATGTCTAAGTTTAGAAAAGTCAAATTGAATTGAATCAGCAAAGAATAGGTTTGCTTTGAATCTCATATTTTAAACGAAATCTATTTTTAAACCGAACAGAGGGAAATTGGACACCTATTGTGGTAGGATATGGATCAATTAATTTAATGTTCATAATGCTATTTAAATGTTAGATACTTAGTCTTTTTTATTTATATCTTTTAAAACCTTTGTTTTCGCTCCTCTTTTCTTTTTAAGTCTCGAACATCTATTCCTTTGTATAGAAAAGATTATAAGCCTCTTTCACTTCTTTTTTATATTTAGATTTATTTATCAGACTATTAGGAGGTTTCAGTTTACTTTTCCACTTTAAACTGAATAAATAACTGACAAAAGAAACTAAAAATAGAAAAACTATAAATAAGTAAAGGAAAAAAGGACAAAAGGTTCGTGACTGCCATAGGGTACACTATAATATCTACGCGATATTGTTTTACTATTAGGCTGTTCAACAGACTGGTAAATTTCCTTTTAGCTATTAACTGAAATTCTATAAAGTCAAACAAAATAAGCGTTAATTGAAGCTATTAATCCTCATTTTTATATTTATGAACGGAATCTTGATCCAATCCTAGGATTGGGCATTATATGGATTAGTAGTCTAAACATCATTTATACTCTATTTTTTTAATCGTAAAAATGAAATATATATCGATAATCCATTATCGATATATATTTCAGATTAAGTAAATTTATTTTTGACCCATTTAGAAATTTGATAAAAATACTTTTTAAAGCCTATACCCACGCCAATACCTATTGAAAATGCCAAAAACAGATACCAAACTAGAGCTGAATTTGAATTTGAGATCATAAAAGTTTCTTCAGCAATACCAGTTATAGGTCTAGATTTGACTAATATTGGCTTGTAATGCTGAAAATGATTCGGATTAGTTTGGATACTATCACTCGAATCTATGATGGATTCCATATCTTCTGGGATTTCGATTGGAGATAATTCAAATTGATGGATATTTTCAATGTTAATGATTTTAGATTCCTCCTCGAAAACTTTATCTGATGTCTCTAGCATTACTAGTTCTGCGATAATTGGCTTTTTCGTTTTGGTTTGAGATAGTATTTTCGTACAAGTGATATCTTTAAAATAAGTCCATGGAAAAGGTATTTGATATACGAAACGTACTTTTGGTTCGCGATAAAAACTTTTAAAATTATATTCAACAGCGAAATTTTTATATTCATAACCCAGATGCAACGAATATTGCTCCCAATTTGAATATCTCAGATATTGTTTTGGATTATAAATTCCGTTAATTTCGCCTACATTGGTAAATTGACTTTTTAAATAAACCGTTGAATAAGAGGATATTTGGTAATGTAACGAATGCGTTTGTTGTTGATCTAGTTGATAGTTCTGCTCTATAACAGGTTGGATTTCACCATTATCATTTTGTTCTAATTCACCGAATAAAGGATCTTCTAATTGAGTTTGTAATTGAAGCTCATGTCTTAAACGAAATCTATTTTTAAACTGAAAAGATTGAAATTGAAAACCTAGTGTAGTAGTATATGGATAAATTATTTTAATTTTCATAATACTATTTATTAATTTAAAAATTTCTAAATAGTATTATAACAATATCCTAGAATGAAAACTCATAACTTATAAATTATTCTAGTTTTTTCTTTATATAAGCATAGAATATCTGGAATTTAAGATATTATGATTAATCACTAAATCTCCGAATTCGCCGAAAATCAATCAATTCTACTGATTAGAATTTTAGATTGGTATCACTCTTAGTTCCAACATATATGTTAACGGTTCGAGTTGAATTTAAATTTTTATCTTCAGCTAGATTAAACGTTTAAAAAGCTAATTTATTAAGTTTTGTAGTTATATTATAAATAGAGTTATATATCTAATCTCGTATAAGTTTATTCTGTTAAATAAACGTGCCATCATTATAACTAAAATCTCGAATCGATGTTAGGATTAAAAAAACTAGATTAATTAGTTGAATAAACCGTTACTTATATCTTATACAATCGTTAATTTCTCTTATCTAAGAATAGAGTAATATCTAGCATTCGAGTTTAGTAAGGATACCTATAATAGTAGATAAAATTCTAGAATTAGACTGTTTATATTCATTAGCTAATGATCAGAGAGAATCTCTTATATAGTAATATTTAGTTGTTACTATCGGAATCATCGTCATCTTCTAGAGCACGATTCCATTCCTCTTCCAATTTCTTTCTATATTCATCTAAGGTTCTATCTTTGCCCCATTCGGCTAATATTAAACGATCCTTGGACCAACTTATTTCTTGCCTTAGAATTTTGACTTGTTGTTAATAATTTTTTTTGCTTTGATTTATTAAATTTTTTGTTATCGATTGCATTCTTTTGTCGTTTTTGAATATTGAGATTTCGTAGAAAATTTTTCTTTCCTCTTTTTCAGATAATGGAATCGTAATGTCAACAATTATCTGTGATTGTTTAGATTTTGACTTTACTAGTCAAAATGAACATGAAATTACTTTTTAAAATCTATGAATTTATCTATCCAAAAATATAGTCAATATGAGAAAGAATTTATGACTTGAATTGCCGAATTATACAATATATAAACGAATTATCAAGAATTATTAAAAAAATACCTAAAGTCGTAAACAATAAATCTACAATATTATAAATATACATATGTATATCCCATTTAGATAATCTCGCTTAACTGGAAGATATTCGCTATGATTAATTCCACTCTGGATTATGGATGATTCCATATTCATTTATTATTTCTGGCATTTTTAAATCTCCATTAGAGTTTCCTATAATACTAAGATTTGATTGAGTAATCGATTGAAATTGTATACCATCATATCCTATAGATTTAGAAATATTATATACCATTATATACTATAGATTTAGAAATTTTGTTGATCAAAATACTGGACTTCTAATATTAGATCCATTTACGATTACTCGCATTGTCTTTTTGTCTTTAATTGGTTGTGTATTCTGAGATATATATTCGTAATCATATACTATATCGGATATGACATTACTAGGTAATAGAATTTGCTAATTAATCTATGTATTAGCTATATACTGGCTAGATGAAGCAGATCATATATAATCATTAGTCCAACTAATTTCTGTTTCGATATATGGTTTTAATGCTAATCAATCAACTTGAAACGGTCCAATTGCATTTTTTATAGTTTTCACTATTATGATTTTGAGACCTAATTTACTTAGCTTCTCTAGATAATGATTTGGGATCGAAATATTTAAATTATAACTTGTCATTTCTAATATTAATTTTATAAGACAAATAAGATAATTGCGATAAGCTCCAGTTAATAGAGCTTATAAGTTTTATTATCACTTATAAGTTTTATTATCAATAGTGATTTCGGATAGCGCTATCTTAAATATTCACTATTAAAAGATTATAAAAAATTGATTGAGAAAGGATGACTGGATTAACTTTCACAAAAAGTTGTTAATATATTTCTGGATCAGTAAAAATTAACTTTTTAAATCTATTGAA